AGAAGTATGCTTCGCACCTTCGGTCCTTATGCACAGTAGACAAGAGGCACGACCGGGCACTGGTTTGATTTGTCTCTCTTCTATAAGCGTGCTATCGCACCAGATTTCGTGTATGGTTGCATTGATACATGAAAATAATTAAGGACCGTAGGCTACTTCATGATGACTTACATAGTTGGATGGGAGAACTTTTATGACTATAGCTATTGGAAAATCCTCCAAGCAGCCTCAAGGTTTGTTTGATAGCATGGATGACTGGCTAAGAAGAGACCGTTTTGTTTTCGTAGGTTGGTCTGGACTATTGCTGTTCCCTTGTGCATATTTTGCTTTGGGAGGTTGGTTAACAGGTACAACTTTTGTTACTTCTTGGTACACTCATGGACTAGCTAGTTCTTATCTAGAAGGATGTAATTTCCTAACCGCTGCTGTTTCTACTCCTGCTAACAGCTTAGCACACTCTTTGTTGTTACTTTGGGGACCAGAAGCTCAAGGAGACTTTACTCGTTGGTGCCAATTGGGCGGTCTTTGGACTTTTGTAGCATTTCATGGTGCATTTGGTCTAATTGGATTTATGTTGCGCCAATTTGAAATTGCTCGATCTGTTGGATTACGTCCATACAATGCAATTGCTTTTACTGGACCTATCTCTGTATTTGTTTCTGTCTTTTTGATTTATCCTTTGGGACAAGCAGGTTGGTTCTTTGCACCTAGTTTCGGTGTAGCTGCTATTTTCAGATTTATTTTGTTTTTCCAAGGGTTTCATAACTGGACTTTGAATCCATTTCATATGATGGGGGTAGCTGGTGTTTTAGGTGCAGCTCTACTTTGTGCAATTCATGGTGCTACCGTTGAAAACACTCTATTTGAAGATGGAGATGGTGCTAATACTTTCCGTGCATTTAACCCAACTCAGTCTGAAGAGACTTACTCCATGGTAACTGCAAATAGATTCTGGTCTCAAATCTTTGGGGTTGCTTTCTCTAATAAACGCTGGCTACACTTCTTTATGTTATTTGTACCAGTGACTGGATTGTGGATGAGTGCTATTGGTGTAGTGGGTCTTGCTTTAAACTTAAGAGCATATGACTTCGTATCTCAAGAGATTCGTGCAGCTGAAGATCCTGAATTCGAAACTTTCTACACTAAGAATATTCTTCTAAATGAAGGTATCCGTGCTTGGATGGCGGCTCAAGATCAGCCTCATGAAAACCTTGTATTCCCTGAGGAGGTTCTACCACGTGGAAACGCTCTTTAATGGAAATTTGGCTGTTAGTGGTCGAGATCAAGAAACTACTGGTTTCGCTTGGTGGGCTGGTAATGCTCGACTAATTAATTTATCTGGTAAATTATTAGGTGCTCATGTTGCTCATGCTGGATTAATCGTTTTTTGGGCAGGAGCTATGAATTTATTTGAAGTAGCTCACTTTGTACCAGAGAAACCTATGTATGAGCAAGGTTTAATCCTTTTACCGCACCTTGCAACTTTAGGTTGGGGGGTTGGTCCTGGTGGAGAAGTTGTTGATACTTTTCCATACTTTGTATCTGGAGTGCTTCACCTTATCTCTTCTGCAGTATTAGGGTTTGGGGGTGTATATCATGCACTTATTGGACCAGAAACATTAGAAGAATCTTTTCCATTTTTTGGCTATGTATGGAAAGACAAGAACAAAATGACTACTATTTTAGGTATTCATTTGATTATCTTGGGGCTTGGTGCTTTCTTATTAGTGTTTAAAGCTGTATGGTTCGGTGGTGTTTATGATACTTGGGCACCTGGTGGTGGAGATGTTAGAAAAATAACAAACTTAACATTAGATCCTAGTGTTATTTTTGGCTATCTATTGAAGTCACCTTTTGGTGGAGAGGGTTGGATTGTAAGTGTAGATAATATGGAAGATATTATCGGAGGCCACGTTTGGCTAGGTACTATCTGTATCTTTGGAGGTATTTGGCATATTCTTACTAAGCCTTTTGCTTGGGCTCGCCGTGCTTTCATTTGGTCCGGTGAAGCATATCTATCTTATAGTCTAGCTGCTATCTCTGTAATGGGTTTCATTGCTTGCTGCTTTGTATGGTTTAATAATACCGCATACCCAAGTGAATTTTATGGTCCTACTGGACCTGAAGCATCTCAAGCTCAAGCTTTCACATTCTTAGTGAGAGACCAACGTTTAGGTGCTAATGTTGGATCTGCACAAGGTCCTACTGGTTTGGGTAAATACCTTATGAGATCTCCTACAGGAGAGATCATTTTTGGTGGTGAAACTATGCGTTTTTGGGACCTTCGAGCTCCATGGTTAGAACCTTTAAGAGGACCTAACGGTCTGGATCTAGCTAAATTGAAAAAAGATATTCAGCCTTGGCAAGAAAGACGTTCTGCGGAGTATATGACTCATGCTCCTTTAGGCTCTTTGAATTCCGTAGGTGGAGTAGCTACAGAAATTAATGCAGTAAACTATGTATCTCCTCGTAGTTGGCTATCTACTTCTCATTTCGTATTAGGTTTCTTCTTCTTTGTAGCTCACTTGTGGCATGCTGGTAGAGCACGTGCTGCTGCAGCTGGTTTTGAAAAAGGAATCGATCGTGAAACAGAACCTGTTTTCTTTATGAATCCTCTAAACTAATCCTTCCAAGTCTCTCTTAGTACAAGACACATCAAGCTGCCATTGGCAAATGAATAGAAAGATAGATAGAATAGTTTGCCAATGGCAGCTTGTGTTTGAAAAAGAGCTGTCGCTCCTGGATAGTGCTACCGGAGCTGACTGAGCTGACTGAGCTGACGAGAGAAAGCACTGCACTTTCAAAAACATTAGCTCTTATGATTTCAATCCGTAAACGGGCCTTTCAAAGTTTTTGAAAGCTGAGAGTGATGAGGACCGGGCACTGGTTTCAGGACGCTTTCTCTTTTGGATCAGCTAACCGGTACCCGGTCCTGTTCTATTTTTTTTTAAGCTGATATTAAAAAAATAAAGGACCGCTTTCTTTTTGGTTAGTATGCCATGGAGAAAAGAAAGAGAACCAATCGGTGCGAAGCAAAATTTGATGAAAAGATTGAAAAAATAAGAAAAGCTCATTGATAAAACAATCACTGATTATTAAAGATTTAGAGAAAGAACAATATTCACACCGAACAGTTGAACAAAGAGTTGAAAAAAGAAATTTCCAGTAATGCTACAAAATTCCGTTAACACGCTTCGACAGTAGCAGAAAAAGTCAAAAGAGAATGATAGATTTTTCTTAGACTTAGTTACATGAATGAACCAAAGTCAAATAAGCTTTGATGTTCCACTTGTCTAAGCACTTTTACAAGTTCGATGAATTCGGTACCAAGGGAAGAGAAAAGGTACGATCCCTACTTGAAGCAATTGTCATGATAAAGAAAGATCTCTTCAAAAAGGACTCTTGAATAAACGAAGTTCAACACGAAAAAGCTTCTATTCAAAGGCGCGTTAGCCAAGAAGCATCTTTTTCAATTTACTAAAATAACAAGCTTATCAAATTGGACTGACAAAATGAGCTATCGCTCCTCAACTGAGGTACATTCTCAGGCGGAAGGATTCGAACCTCCGAGTAGTGGGGCCAAAACCCATTGCCTTACCACTTGGCTACGCCTGATTGTCTTTCACTATTCGTACATTTTAGTCAATTTAAGTATAGTAAACCTTATTACGAATTCCTATGTCAAGTAATGAGAGAGAGCACAAAAGATAGCTGTTCCACTCCATATTCTTTCTTAGAATGCACTCTTGAGGAATCAGGAGCTATGCTATTAGAGCTGTTCTTTTCTCTATCTCTATCCAATTCAACAAGATTTTTCTGTGAATTTGTTCTAAGTTCAACTAGATAAAGTCTTAAAAGAGGCTAGTTTCAACGTGAAGAATGGGCGAAATACCAGAAAGGGAAATTCAAATGAAATAAAGATGGAAGAAAGATGATTTTAAATGGTACTCACTCGAATGCATACCAGAAAGCAAAAGTTCTTTTCAAATAAATAGATTTTGTACTTCGTACCTCTTTTAAGTCAAAAGAAATTGTAGTAAGATGTTTGATTGAGTTTGATTTCCTTTACGGAGTACCTGAGTGTGAACTCCCTATTGTTTACAGTTATTTCTTGGAGAAAATTTATGTTAACCATGTCCAACGCATATATGGGTACTGTGCTGGATCTGAGCGCAAATGGTACTGTGCTTCTAGCTAAATTACCTGAAGCATATGCTATTTTCGATCCTATTGTGGATGTCATGCCTGTAATTCCTGTTCTTTTTCTGCTATTGGCTTTTGTTTGGCAAGCAGCAGTCAGTTTTCGATAAAATCGTTTTCTATTTGTGCCCCTAAAGGATTATTATTTTATACTTTTTACTAACGAAAGTTTGAAGTAATTTTTTGGTTCTTTTATAAGAGCCCCCTATAGGGGCAAACAATATTTATTTATGCTTGGAATGAGCCAACTTCGTACCTTACGAATCACTTATTTAGATCAAGGTAGTCGTGCCTATGTTTCATTCTTTACAAAAGATATAGATATTGTTTAAAATTAAAAAATTGATACATCCTAAAAGACTCTTTCTTTTGAACTTGTTTCATCTCTTGGTGATTTCCTTTAGTCTTTAAAACAAAGAGACCCTAATAAATAAGAAGCTTCTCCAGTGTTTTTCCATTGTATAATAGAGAAGAGAAAAAGATATTTATTCTGTTTTTATCAGAAAGAACCTTTGCTTCTATCCCTAGACGAAGGTGCGTCAGCATTACGCGGTCTTTTTTAGAATGAATTCGTGAGATGAATTACAAAATATTTTTACGCGAGGTACCAAAAGCAATTTCATTCTTACAGCAAATTAAGGAAAAGTGGAGGAAGGATGAAATTTATCGATCTCAAGAATCATTTTTAGCTTACGATACTAAGAGACAGAGAAGAAAGATAGTAAATTCTCCAAACCAAAAGATTAGTCATCGAAAGATGTTGACCAAAAGGATCTGTATTGAGGTAACTATTTATTTATAATACGTCAAAATTCACGTATACTGACCTATGAAGATACGACTCTAATCTAATTCCTCGCTAAGTTTCTTGGTTCTTAGGTTTCTATTAAGAAGGCTTCGTCGTTGAAATCAATTGTTTTCTCAAAAATATTTTTCATTAGTCCGATTTAGAACCTTTATGAAAGAAAACACTCTTTCCATAAATAAAATTAGCATTCTTTTGTTAGAGAGCAGTTGATCCGTCTTTGATGGACTTTGTTTTAGGACCTAAAAGTCTCTAAGGAGCCTTTATTTGTAAACGAGAAGAAAAAAAGGTATAAAATAGAGTTTTTGTTCCAATTCTATCCTATTTGAAGTATTGACTTTGGAGATTTTGTTATGTTGACTCTGAAACTTTTTGTTTATACTGTAGTAATCTTTTTTGTTTCTCTTTTTGTATTTGGTTTTCTATCTAATGACCCTACCCGAAATCCTGGACGTAAAGAATAATAGAATTCTATTGAACCTACATTGATTCACTAGTTAAGAAGAATTTGCAAGCCACGCAGTACAATCTTGGTATTGAAAAAATACGGAGAGAGAGGGATTCGAACCCTCGGTACGTTTTATCGTACAACGGATTAGCAATCTGTCGCTTTCGACCACTCAGCCATCTCTCCAAAAAAAAGTCTTATTGTAATGTAGTCTATCATGAGAATACAATGAAGTCTACCTTTACCTTTTATTCTAAGAAAAAAAAGATAGCTTTTTTTATAAAGGCACGTAGTACATTTTTGTCTTTGTCAAAACACTAATAACTTTAGAGGTTGACTGAATACTCTTTCGCATAATTCCTGTTTGTTTTGTGAAAAGTATAGAAACAAATTCTTTTCTATTTAAATAAACTTTTCTCTGAAGCTAATGCGCCTTTCTTTTTTGTAAAGTCACACAGTACCGAAACGAGATGCAAAACAACAAAAAAGTTTTCTCTTTTCTGAAATAGAAAGAAAAGGTGTGTATCAATTTAGTAAACTACCCCCTCGAAGAGGGGGTCATTTCTTAGATTATATCATCTCAAAAAGTTAAAAGAGTTCATCTTTTTTAGTCTATCGATACAATTCTCTTCCTAATCGTAGCGCTAAAATACCTGTTACGAATGCACTGACAAGAGCTACAACAATTTGACTATCGGAGATTAGCGTCATTTGGTTATCCTTTTCTTATTCACACAAATGTGTGATTTCACTTTATCATCTTCTCAACCCAGGAGTTTCTTTATTCTTCTGAATGAAGTTCTTTAAAAGCTTACAGAGCTATAAAACTCATTTCTTATTTTATACATCTTAATCAAGTATGGCTATAATTCTATACTTGAACAAAAATTTTCGATAAGTAACTAATACTAAAATTTCTAGTAATTTTGAAAAATACAATTTATAGTAATTGTAGAGAATATTTTTGAGTTTTCTTCTTTGTTTAAGGCCGTAGGCTAACCACTATAATTGAAACTGAGAGGTTATAATAACATGAATTTAGAAGTAGTTGCACAATTAACAGCTTTAGCTTTTGTAGTTCTTTCCGGTCCACTAGTAATTGCTTTATTAGCTTTTAGAAAAGGAAATCTTTAATTTGATATTGAATTCGTTCTTTATTTGGATACTTCGTGCCTCTTGTTTTTTATAAAATTGAGTATATTCAATTGTTACGCATCTATTTGTAATGTGGGGGATGCTGCTTCCACATTACATATAGAGAGAAGCCTATCAAGTAGGGAAAGGCTCACGAAACCAAAACAGGTTCCTTTCAAGGACCATCGGATGTGTTCGACTGGATCAGATCTGTTAAGCACATCGGATTTCAGTTGAGACCTATAAACATAATCTCAGACGAAGCTTATCGTTGGACCGTTGAGACAGCTTAAGTTGTTTAAGCCCTCTAAATGAGTTATTGGAGCGGATTAGGAAGCTTCCTTTGAAAAAGATTCAGCCTATCTACCGAGAACAATACAGCCCAGCTTCAAGAGGGAATGCGGAGTGAGAGCCTCTTTCGTGGGGGCGTGCCTTAAAGGAGATCAAGGCACGTAGTACGAGCTCTCAACAATAAACATTCCTGAGATGCTCGATCGACTAAGCCACAACTTTTATGTGCTTTGCACCTTATTCGAGAACGCGACTAGTTATTTTATTAAAAAAATAAAATAAATAACGTTAAGCTTAGAATATAAGTGTCCACCGTTTTCGACGAAAACAGAAGCTTAGTAGCTTATCTTTTTATTTGTAGATTGCCATCAAGACATTAGTCTCTAGTAACCCAATGTGATCCGTGTGCTTCGCGACTTGAATCTTGGTTATGAATGAATTGGATAGAATAAAAAGAGATAACTCTTTCTAACCACTAATTTCACCCCATCTGGAAAAATGATCCACGCATTTCCAGTCTCGCGCCTTTTTTTTTCTTGTAGTTTGCCTAAACTTTTTATTTCTATATCTCCCATATTCTTATTTTTGGTCATTTTGTCATTGAAGGAGATTAGTGAGCTCGTACTACGTGCCTTTGTTTTTTCTAGAGAAATATTGTTCTCGCTGCGTGCCTTCGGCATTGACAAAATAGGGATATTGATTGATAAAGATGTATTAAGTAAACAAGATATACGAATCTGTTCAATGTAGTAAAATCCTAATATGTAGCTTGTATTTCTATAAATATATGTTTTTAAAAGACGGCGTTGAAGCGATAAGGGTAATGAACGTAATAATTCAATAGGGATTGCACTTTGAAAAAAATCAAATTTTTGTTTCCACGATTGGTTTTTATTGGACAAATTACGAAGTAAATAATTGTCCCATGCATATCTATTTAAAACAATTTTCTTTTTTATTTCAATCTTTGAAAGAATATAATTTGTTACTTCTTCCAGGTACAAAGTTTCAGATTGTACAATTTCTGCCCATCTAACCAAAACTCTATCAATATTCGTATTAAAATGTAATCGTATATAAGGAATTAAACGATGACGAATTCTATTTCTTTTAATTTGAATATCTTTATTAGTGAAATCAGACCAAGATGGAAATTTCCAAGTCTGGAATAGATTTTTTATTTCAGATCGTGTGCTTTCCAAGAGTGGACGAATTAAATAGAATTCTCTTTTGTTTATAACAAAATAAAAACTATCAACTCTTCTTATGTATTTTAATTTTTTCAATAAAAAGACGGGCGGCACAAGTTCTTTTGAAGTAAGTTTTTCCAGAGTTTTACTAAAAGGGTTATCTGTTCTTTGCGGAAGAACTGATTGAGTGACACGAAAAAAGTAAAGATATCGTTTCCACCTTATCGATTGTAAACCATGTAAGCCACTTCCTCTAATCAAATTATAAAACAGTGTTTCAATTCGGTCACTAGCATTGTGACCAGTAATTATAGCACTATAATTATTTGAACTTGCAATAGTTTGAATTATTTTATATCTCCAAATTCGTGCAAGACCTTCTTTTTTAACAGGGTGAATTGTTATACCTTCGTGATAATTAATTTGTAAGTGAAAAGCTAAACAAGCAACATGTTTTGCTTGAAGCTTTGACCAATTGTTCCATTGATGATCACAATGGACAATACCTAAATCCCAATCCCATCTCTTTTTTAAGAGCGACAAAATCTTTAATAAAGAGATTGAATCTTGTCCACCAGAGACTGCAATTAAAATTCGTTGATTCGGTTGTAACAAAGTACGCTCTGCAATTGTATTATTGATCTTGTATAGTAAAAAAAGATCCTCTCTTCTCTTTGTACTATACTTCGTGCCTTTTTTTAGACCGTTTTTGGCGGGTAATATTTTCATATATTTGTGAAAGATCATACTGGAATACATACAGAGATGGAAGAATCACTATTCTGTATCAACAAACGGGAATCGAACTCATCTAGCTGCCGCTCCTTAAAAAAATAAGACGCACTAACCATCATCTCATAATACTTTAAGGAGTGCTTTCGGCTCTATTGATGTTAATTCTTGTAAAAAAAAAATAATCTTAGCAAGACGACGCTAGAGTGAAATCTATCGTTTGGTACATCATACTTTTCGCGTTAGTTTTCATCTATTTTTGAAAAACATTCAATGAATGCGTAATCAAAAGAAAAATCACTGTTAGCACGATCTGCAGCATTCTCTCTTCTCGAAAAAAGAATTTTTGAAAAAGAGAAGGCGAGAAGCTGGTAAAGGCACGAAGTACAATACGAATATTCATATTACTTATTTTATAAGACAATTTTCGACGGGAACCGTCGTACCTTGTATTAGTAGGAAGAACGCTTTTTTTGTAACAATTTTTATTGTACTTCGTGCCTAGCTTTGCTCTAGGTTCCTCAAAGAAGAAAAAAGTCTCGAATTCGATAAGAATCAACATTGGTTTGAATCATTTTATGACACTCATTAAGTATTTTCAAACAAAAACTTATTATATAATATAATTTAAGTGAGGTTTGAGGAGCAAGAAAGTCTTAATGCTCTTAAAGCATTTGCTGAGTTATTGACATCAGTTTTTGTTTAATTTTGAGCAAAATGGCTTACAAAATTTGTTAAAAAGCTTGGAGTATTTGAATCATGACTATTTTGTTTCAACTTTCTGTTTTGTCTTTAATTGTTCTTTCTTTTCTTTTGGTAATTGGTGTACCAGTTGTACTTGCATCACCTGATGGCTGGTCTACTAGTAAGAATACTGTTTTTTCCGGAGCTTCCCTGTGGATTGGCTTAGTCTTTTTAGTAGGTATCTTAAATTCTTTTATCTCTTAATTAAGTGAAAACATCTTTTGATGACACTAAACAATCCAAAGCTGAATCCGCAATCGACGGTGCAATAAAATAGAGCCCCCCCTTCATGGGGGGACTACCAAAGGCGCGAAGCACACGGATCTCATCCAGCTTGTACAGCATCCGACGATCTTCTCACAAAGTTAGAAGCGATGATTTTTCAACGGTTCTAAAAGATGCACAAAAAACGGATCCACTTAAAATGTTGTGCTATTGGACCTGGTAATCCATTGAATAGTATTTGTATCAATGGTTGCGGAGAGATTATTTAGGATTAACACAAATACTAATACTTTTATCATTGTATCTGTCGTACAATTTGAATGTTTTTGTCTTCATCTTACTGTTCTGTAAGCAGTATGTGGATGCTCAGCAATATTTGCTTCGCACCTATACCAAGGTGCGAAGCAACCTTTCCAACCAATAAAAAAAGATCATTCATTTGTAAAGATGGATTTGTTTTCGATTTTGAGGTGCCAATTCGGTTGATATTTCATCAATTCAAATCAGAAATAATAGCTGACTGAAGCGTGAAGCATCGTACCTTTAATCTTTTAATATCAAAACTATTTTTACCGCCGGCACGTAGTAGAGCCAATATATTCTGTTTGTGACAACAGGAGCAATAGCTCATATGGAAGGGAAAAACAAAAAATTGCTAAGCGGGTAACGGGAATCGAACCCGTGCCTTCTCCTTGGCAAGGAGGAATTCTACCATTAGACCATACCCGCAAGATCAAAATGCAACAAACCCTATAGCTTTATTATACAGGTGCGAAGCAGTTTTATAAATAGAGTGATGCACCAACTCTGCTGATTCTCTTTGCTATGCTTCGCACCAAACTTCTCTACTTTGTATCAAGAATATAGGCACGAAGTACAGCATAGAGAAATACTTTGAAAAAGATTGACCGGATTGTTTATATACAGTATAATTATAATCGTGATACATTTTAGGCGGAGTGGAGCAGTCTGGCCAGCTCGCGAGGCTCATAACCTTGAGGTCGCATGTTCAAATCATGCCTCCGCCCTTCAACCTGTTAGTTCATTGTAGTGAGACACACTTCTAGGCACGTAGTACATCAGGCTTCTCCTTTAGGACTAACTCAAGTTGTCTCATAAAGATTCGAATTTTTTCTTAAAGAAAAACTATTCATTCATTGTGTGATAACTAACTACAATTGAAGGAGAGATGCGATTTAAGTGCCGAAATATCCAGTATTTAAACACTGTATCTAAAATAACAGGAAAAGTAGATACAAAACAAGAAATAACGTGTTTATTATGTGAAAAACCAAGATGCTCTAAAATAAACCCAATAAAGATTTCCCATCCATGAGGAGAATGAAAACCTATACATAAATCTGTAAATAAAAGAATAAAAAAAGCCTTCATGGTATCACTTAAACTATAAAAAACTTCTTGCACCCAAGAATTTAATATAGCTAATCTTTTTTTACCCCAAATTAGCAACAAGATAAAAACGAAAACAAATATAAAATTAGTAAAGAAATGAAGTATTGTTTGAATACTTTCTTGATTATATGTTTCTACTAAATCAATTGTTCTTTGATGAATCTGTGCAGATAAATCTTGCGGTTGTTTAGCTGAAGAGTCAGCCATAATAATATCTAACCAAAGAAGTTCTTCTACTTGTTGTAATCTTTTTAAAGCTTTTTCTTCTTGTGAAAAACTCAAAAATATTTGAAATTGAGCAGTATTCCACCAATTTTCAATGAAAGGCTCTAAAAACAAAATTTTACATATAATCACAGCAATCCAAGGGCACAAAATTAAAAAAGCTAAATATTTGAGAGATGTAATTGCTTGATATTTTGCTAACCGAAATTCAGGAAGAACTAAAGATGCTGAACGTCCTGCTAATTCTGTTTGAAAGCGAGACAAAGTTCGAGTAATAGATCGAGGTACTAACCCTAAGGATTCATAAGCTGTATCTTTTCCTTTTTCTGTTCCTCTTTTTCTCTCATCAACATAAGGAGAAGCTGCTCCAACGGAATTGAAGCTTCGCTCCTTCTGTTTTCCTTTGAAGTTACCAAGAAAAGATGCCGACGGGTAGGTACTTGAAGGAGGATTAAAAACAGTATACTGATACTGATCTTTTTGCCCAAAAAAAGCTTCTTGGTTCGATTCTTTAGCTGGCGCTCCTTTATTGTTTAATACTTCTAAATCAATTAAAACAGCTTCAATCCATGTTAGTTTTCTATTCCAACGCTCCCAATCTAAATCTTTATTATAAAATTTCTTTATAAAAAAACAATTTTTTTCTATAGAGGATGAAAATTGTGTGGAACTACTAATAGATCGTTTTGAAGAAGAAGTGATTTTATTTTTCCACCCAACAAATATATTTCTCCAATTAGCCAATTTTTGTTTTAACGATCTTGTATAAATATTTAATTGTAGAGCATTTTTTTTTTCACTCGATGTGAAATTGTTATCATTTTGAAGCTGGTCTAAAGTTTTTTTTGTTGATGCGTTAAAAGATCCAAAAGTGACGTACTTTTCACCTTTGGGAGGATCAAAAGAAAGATCAGCCCAAGCGCCAAAGGTTTTTGGGTCTCGAAGGAAGGCAAAAAAATTGCACAAATTTATACTGATTTTGAATTCTAATAAGCTCCAAAAAATATTTGATGCTGATTGATTCAAGATACTGTCTATATACAAAGTAACGTTATAAAAAGAACGCTTTGATTGCTTCTCACCTACTGAATTTTTATAAAATAAATAATCTCTTTGAATATTCCGTACTTTTTTACTTGCTTCATAAGCTCGATGAAGAGCACGATAAGGTGTACTAAAAAGCCAGCGAGAGATCTTTGAATCATGAACTTTCATAAGCATTTTTCGCTTAAATTATTAATAATTAAAGGCCAAAGGCGCTTGTTCTATCTCAATGTCGATAATCTTTATAGGATAGCGGAGTATTCGTAGAAAGAAAATTTTTCAATTACAACATTCACAGCATCCGCTTTGCACCTAAGATCCGTTTCCGGATCGGAAGCTCTTAAATAAATTTTAAAACATAAAATTTCTTATTGTCTTTTGATTTGTACCTCGAACCTTTAATATCTGTTGTACGAGTTGACTGAGATGACTTCGTACTTGTTCTTTGCATTTATAAATTTTTCACTTTTTTTGTATCTCAACACTTGGTTTTGATTCTACCAAGTGTTGAGATACAAAAAAAGTGAAAAATTTATAAGAAGATCGTAAATTGTCATTCTCGATAGGTCCGAAGCCAGCTTTAGCTAGATTAATGCATTTCCAGTTTTCACGCAAAATATCCTACGCACCCTCGATGGGTACACGAAGAAAACGAGCCAATTGAGCAGCTTTTTCTTCCATTTCTCTTAAATTTAAAGATTCTTTTTGTTGAGTTAAAGGAACATCTTGTTGATTTTTTAATCGAATAGAAATGCGACCGCGAGAACTCAAGTTATCTTTTAGCTCTAAACGTATAGATTGTACATCTTCAACTAAAAAACGAATTCGAATTCGACGATTCTTTCCTGGGAATCCCCATCGAAAAATAGAAATAACTCCTTCATTCCGATCAAACTCATTATAACCACTCCCTACATCCCAAAAAATTGCAAACCAAAGATATAAGCTTAAAAAGAACCCCCCAATTCCATAAAAACACATCACTAACCCTTGTGGGGTAAAAGTAATAGACTGCGAAGGTAAAAAAGAAACAAGATCCTTGTTAAAATAACTTGATAAACCAACCAGAATAAAACCTAGGGCACCGAATAGAACTATTGTAGCCCATAAAACATTACTAGCTCTTCTCGAACCTACTACGTTTTCTATCCACAGAAACTCAGATTTTGTATCCATAATTTTCTTCTCTTAAAAAATATTCAAAAAGATATTTTAGCCAACGGGATTTATATTCTAGGCGCGAAGCCGACTCTATCTTGTCCTAAAAAAGAAGCCTCCCGGCTTTGGTTCCTGAAAGATCTCAGCTGAAATGAATTTGAACCCGGAAAATAAATTGCTACACTAGTGATTAGATCAATAAGCATGCAAATATCTCAACAATATTACACGTGCAAAGACATTTGATGCTCTAAATTGTTTAAGATCTCTTTTTATTACGTAGAGAATTGTTTATTGGAGTCGTATACTAAAATTGACATTATTTCAAGGATTATTTTATGCTTACTATTATCAGCTATTTTGGTCTATTGTTCGCTACATTAACATTTACAATTGTGTTGTTTGTTGGACTTAGCAAGATCCAACTGATTTAGAACCTTATTTTGTACTCAAAGAGAAAATATCGCATGATTTTGTTGAAAGACAAAACATGCGTGAGCAAGGTTTTCAATAAGATCATGCTTTTTATCTGTCAGTCAAGACGGGCAGTCATCTTTTTATGGTACAGATGATTTTATATCGGTCCCATTTCTATCGTAGAGATTTATTCACGCGACTATAGGCATCAGCATACTAAGACAATTTTTTCTGAGTTGAATTGGTGCAGCTGACTGATCTGACTGAGATGACGAGCTTAGTGAGCTAGCGCGCCTTTAGTCTTCATTTAGACAAAATATTTGATTATATCTTTATTATCTAAAAGAAGTAATCTAGTTATGCTTTTGGACTAATTGAACGATCCCTGTTCATGAGATGGTTCGTGTAAGGCACGAAGTACAACATTTTGCTTATTAATCAGAAGTAAGCAAAAAAATTAACATAATTTACAAGGAGTTTGCATATATGGTTGAACCTTTATTATCTGGGATAGTGTTAGGGATGATTCCCATTACATTAGCTGGATTGTTTATTACTGCGTACCTTCAATATAGACGTGGTGATCAATTAGATCTATAATTGAAATTGGCTGCTTCATATGAAGCAGCCAATTTCAATTGTATACCTTTCAAACCTAGGCGCGTTAGCTACTAAATTGGATCGGAAAAGTATCTTGTTAACCGCTCGTACTTTGGATTCTTTTAGAGCTTGCGAGGAAGGTTTTTTTAATTTGAAAATGACTTAGTAAGTATATTCAAAGATCGTTCTTGTCACTGTTACCTTGTAGGCACGAAGGATAGAATGCGCATTAGCCAAAGGACTGGTTCAAAAAAGTCATTGCTACTCGTCAACACGCCCTGTAGGACTTGAACCTACGGCATCAGGTTTTGGAGACCTGCGTTCTACCACTGAACTAAGAGCGCTAAAGAAACAGATTTTTGAGTTAGAAACTCTATTTATTGAGCTATGACAATGAAAATAGCAATACCTTCGTGCTTACTGTATGGCTTCCTACTGAGGCGCGAAGCAGAAACAAAAAATTGTTTACAATACAAAAAAGGGTTACCATGTACTAAAAAAAAGGACAAAAGTAGCGACAGATCACTTGATAAGAAGGAACAATCTTTATTTCTAAAAAGAAATAAAGTGGGGATGACAGGATTCGAACCTGCGACATTTTGTACCCAAAACAAACGCGCTACCAAGCTGCGCTACATCCCCATAGAAAGAATCTTCTTGTCATTCGTTTATTATATTATGTATTTTTCGATTAGTTATCTAGTCATGTCTCTTCTAGATGCAAAACAAAAATAAAAGACTTTGCATCACGACTAGTTTTTTTACAGATTGAAACTTGCAACTTACAAATTATCGAAAGAACGAGCTATGCTTTTCTAAACTATCAATAGATAAGATGTGAAGATGTGAAGATGTGAAGATGTGAAGATGTGAAGATGTGAAGATCACTCTACCGTAGGTTGGGTACCGAAGAGACTACATACTTCGTGCCTTTATGGTATAGAAAGAATTAAGCGACGTAGGAGAAAGGGGACGAAGTTGTACACTACTAGAAATAGATCTTTTGGAAATTTATTAAATAAAGAAAAAATAAATTTTTAAAAAGATCTAGTATTACAAAAGTGTACTAAAATTTTTTCGTGTATACTTGCTATGTAGTTTTAACACGAAAAAAAATACAAGTTAGAACTTTTAAATTATCATAAAAAAGCATACGCATATTCTAAAAAAGGAGAACCTTTATGCAAGATGTAAAAACCTATCTTTCTACAGCTCCTGTATTGGCTGCCATTTGGTTTGCAATTTTGGCTGGATTGTTAATCGAAATTAATCGTTTTTTCCCTGATGCTTTAGTACTACCTTTTGTATAAAACTGTACAAGCGTCCTCTTGAAGATGCGCAACATAGAAACAATTGAACTTGAGTGAAAAATCCACCCTTTCGGTCCCTCCCACTATTTATAGAATCCATAGGGACGGAAAGGGAGGTTCTAATCCTTTCGCCTAATAGTCTTAAAGATACAGTTAAAGCTTTTCCCGAACTAGCAACCGTAAGAAAAATCATTAATCAAGATTGAAAAGCTTAGAGGAAAAACGGAAAAACTTTTTAATATGTATCTGTAATACCCTTTGGACGGGGACAAAGATTAGAGTTCTTTTTTTCAATTTACCGCGTACTCCGTGCCTGGATTCTATTAGGCACGGAGTACAACGATTCAGGAACTGTTTATACAAACTTCACTTATTTTGATTATCGTGCTATCGCGTCTCCGTCTTTACTACCACTGTGTCCTTTTTCAGTCTTAAGACACGAAGAGGTCATCTACGGTTCCATCGGCGGTATCGGCACTGGTTCAATGAAATACATTCAATCAATTTTCGTTATTAATAAAAGGCAACAAGGCTAGGATTCTAGCTGATTTAATCGCTCTTGTCATAGCACGCTGTTGCTTTGAAGTTAGTCTAGTTATTCTTTTGGACAAAATTTTACCTTGTTCACTAATAAATTTTCTTAATAAACCTACATTTTTGTAATCTATATTTTCTCCAGGTTTAATTGGTGTTTTTTTACGACGACGTGAAGATCGTTTTGCTCGATTAATCAATTTTTTCATAATTTTTCTTAATTATTTCTTAATTTCTTTATGAATAGTATGCAGAGAACAGTGAGAACAAAATTTCTTTAATTCTAATCTATTCGGAGTGTTACGACGATTTTTTTGAGTAGTATATCTGGAAATTCCAGGATATCTCTTGAATTGGTTTTGTGGACAATTTGTACATTCTAATGTTATTGTAATTCTGACATCTTTATTTTTACCCATAAGTAAAGGAATTTATATTTTTCAATTGGTTGGATCTATTACGCACCTACAAACTACGTCTCTATTGAATGATCTAGACAAGAGCGAGAAGCTAAGGTCCGTTTATGGATCATAATGATTTTTTCCAAGTATTTATTCTTTTTTCTCTTTTCAACAATATCTTATATGTAAAAAAGAAATTATTTAGTACTTTCTTGTTACGGCGATACTTTTTTATGGAACAATTGGCGTAATAACAAAAGGTACGAAGGACACCAAAGGGCTTAGCAACGAACTTTCTCTATTTCATGTTTGATTCAACTTTTCTTTGTTAAATTTATAAGAATAAGTTTTCTTATTGTTCCATAAGGCGCACAGCATTTTGTTCCCTTTCAAGGATTATATTGAGAAGCTATTTTGGTGGGAAGCATGTGAAACTGTTATAACAAACACTTCAATAGATTGACCTATTTCTCACAGTTCAAAGCTATTCTATTCAGTTTACGAAAAAATAATAAAAAAGAACACAAATACCCGATCCTAAAAGAGCGACAAGTTGTATTATTTCTTGGACCATACAATATTTGTATTCAAGCATAAAAAGTTTATCGGAAGGAGCTTACGGTCCGGCGGGCCTTTTTATTTTTAATTAAATGCTATTTAGAATAGAGGTAAATCCATTTTCATCCAGAACAGCTATTTGAGCAATCATTTTACGATTTAGTAAAATTTTTGATTGATACAATTGATGAATGAATCGGCTATAAGACATCCCTCGTTTTCGAACAGCAGCATTAATACGGCTAATCCAAAGTTTTCTAAAATCTCTTTTTCGCTTATCTCGATCTCGTTTCGAAGCAACCAAAGCTTTCATTACTTGTTGTTTTGTGGGACGAAATAATCTAGAATGAGCACCCCTAAATCCCGAAGCACGTTCTAGAATACGATTACGGCGTCTAACAGCTACATATCCACGTTTCACTCTTGTCATAATATTTGTATTTCTTATTATTTGTTGTTATTTCTTTTTTTAATACATTTTATAAATAGATGAAACAGCATAAGATTTTTTTTCTTATAACTAATAAGAAAGAAGACTTTTTACTATTTCTTATTAAAAGAAAAAAAGTCGTTGCGTACTTGGTTCTAAAAGAAATCTATTGAAAGATGGCTGAGCTGACGAGCTGACTTAGCTAGCGCGTCTTGAACGAAAAAACTCATAACGTTCCACGAACACTCAGCCACTAAATTCTTAAAGATTCACTTTGAAAAAAGTTTGTTCTTCAAACTTTTTTCTTTATAAAAAAAGAAACATTTTTAAAATATATCTAATGTAGGAAAAAAGAATCTGAATGGCATTTGCTTCTGTAACCTTCCTCTCTAAAAATGTTTTTGTTTCGGTAACCACTTAGAAAAAAAGGGATAGGACCTTTTCCTAAGAACATTTTTAGATTACATCGTTCCTATAAATTTTCCTTGTACGGTAAGGTTCTTTCTATACACTGAAGCTTTAAATTTTATGAAATGAATCATAAAAGAGTGCAATCGAAAACTTGTACTAGCTTCGATCTTTTTTGCTTAACTAATGAATTCAAACTCTCATTTATAAAAAGTAAGAATGTACTAGAATTTTTATAACAGTGTTTTAGTAAGAAAGTTAGTAAAATTGCTAACCTTAGAAAACCGTTTTTGCTATGAATAAAATCTTTGTAGTTTTTTCAAAAAATTTTTTGGGAGCAGTACCTATTTTGATTTTATTCTCTTTTCTCGTTTCACGGATTGATAACCAGTCGCTACCGTGGAGAAAGTACTTTTCACCCTGCACTCGGATGATTGGTTTTACACCAAGAAAATTTATAAGTTGCACTTAATTTAATAAATAAGTGTTAGATCTCAACCTTTCCAGTTTCTAAAATCTTCTGTCATTTTGATTTTAGCTTCCTTTTAGTTTCAATCTAAACGAATCACACATACACTCGAGTACAAACTCCCCTTCTTTGAGGGCACGCTCGAAGGGCTGGAGATTTTGTTCTATTTTCAGCAGGTTGTCTGCTATTTCTAATAAGTTGTTGAATTGTAGGCATAAATGAATTAGACAGATTTGTTCAGTTTAGATAGATCTTAACCCCAATTTTTTCACTTATCTGTGAAAAAAGAACAGAAGCCATGCTAACGAACCACTTCTTTCAGTAAGAAGGAATTTCGAAGGGGGAGAGTATCTTTTGGGTAGGAATCTCTTTGAAGATTGCCTTGTACCGCATCTAGAGCCTGGAAAGATGGGTAGCTGTCGAATTGAATAAAAATTGTTTCTCTCCAGCCATGTACTGAACGAGCTCACTGAGCTGGCTGAGCTAACGCGCCTTTGTAAAAATAAGATTTCGGAAAAATATAGGCACGAAGTTACAGCACGCTTCATGCGAAATGAGATGTCAAGCACGCAAGTAAGAAGTGTGCACCATTTTTTTTACTGAGTAAAGACTATATTCTCTATTATTATAATAGAGAATATAGTCTTTACTCTGATGTTTTGTATTGTATATATTGCTTTCGAATCAAAAGCGGTAGATTCGTGCTGGCGCGCCTCTAAGAGCTTCTCTTTTCTAAAGTAAATAACCAAAAACCCATCAGACATCATTTAGGTAGGCGAACTAGCATCAGATGCTACTAAATCCACAATTCCGTATGCTTGGGCTTCTTTAGAAGACATAAAAACATCTCGTTCCATATCCTCAGAGATTAACCAAGCCGGTTTTCCAGTTCGTTGAACATAAACTTTAGTTATACAGTCTCGAAGTTTTAAAACTTCTTCAGCTTCCATCATACATTCACCAGCTTGCCCATCATAATAAGAACTAGCTGGTTGATGAATCATGACTCTCGCATGAGGTAAAGCGATTCGTTTAGTAATTTCTCCTCCGGTTAATATAAAAGATCCCATAGATGCTGCTAAACCCATACAAATAGTGTGGACATCAGGAACTACAAATTGCATCGCATCATAGACTGAAATTCCTGCTAATACAGCTCCACCCGGTGAATTAATATACATATACATATCTTTACTCTCGTCTTCTCCATTAAGGTAGATCATAATACCAATCAATTGATTAGCAATTTCATCATCTACGTTTTGACCTAGAAAAAGCAATCTTTCTCGATAAAGTCTATTATAAACATCAACCCAAACGGCTTCTTCTTCTCCAGGAAGTCTAAAAGGAACTCTTGGAACACCAATAGGCATAATTGAATTTTGTCTAATGAAAATATGTACTTCCCTTTAAATTACTTACTTAGACCTTTCTTAAAATAATTCTATTCACTACAGAATTGTATCAGTTTTAAGACAACTTGATAAAGTGAACTGACTAAAATGAATGAGTTGTGCTGCGCGCCTTCCTTTCATGCCAAAGCCGTAGCATATCTAAAGGTCCTATGGCGAAAAATTTATAGCAAGATCTGTGTTCAAAGGAAAAAGTCTAGATTGTTCCAGCAATTTTTTAAAGGTGCGAAACATTTCTATAGTACGATAAAATCTTTTTTATTGATAATGCATATTAGTGAAAAGTGTACTTCGTTCCTATGAATAAAATAAAAAAGATTATCTCTTTTGAGAAGTCTTGCCCAGAATGCGTCATCCTATTTAAAAAGAATAAAGAGTAAATATTGTATTCTCTTCTTTCTACTCTTTTATTATTCTACACTAACAGTCTTGGAATTGAAACTATTTTTTGTGTTGTTCTGATAGAAAAGAAATGATACAATCAAAATGAATGTCTCAACAAAATAAAGAAAAATGTGCTTCGCACCTATGCTTTGCGCCTTAAGCGCGAAACGGCTTTGGCGTAGAAAAGGGCATGTAAAAAAATTTTTAGCGCAAGAGAATCAGAAAAAGTTTACATCCCGGAGGTTCCGAAGGGATATTTGATAAAGAGGTATTACCTATGGCTTTGCCTTGGTACCGTGTACATACCGTTGTATTAAATGATCCAGGTCGTCTAATTGCTGTACATTTAATGCACACTGCTCTTGTTTCAGGATGGGCCGGCTCTATGGCTCTATATGAACTAGCTGTTTTTGATCCTTCTGATCCAATCCTTGATCCAATGTGGAGACAAGGAATGTTCGTTATTCCTTTTATGACTCGTTTAGGAGTAACTAAATCTTGGGGTGGTTGGAGCATTACTGGAGAAACCATCACAAATGCTGGTCTATGGAGTTACGAGGGTGTAGCAGCTACACATATCGTTTTATCCGGATTACTATTTTTAGCAGCAATTTGGCATTGGGTATACTGGGATCTTGAGCTGTTTCGCGATGAAAGAACAGGCAAACCTTCTTTAGATTTACCTAAAATTTTTGGGATTCACCTTTTCCTATCTGGAGTACTTTGCTTTGGTTTTGGTGCATTCCATGTAACTGGTCTATTTGGTCCAGGCATCTGGGTCTCTGATCCATATGGATTAACTGGAAAGGTTCAGCCAGTAATTCCTGCATGGGGAGCAGAAGGGTTTGATCCATTCAATCCAGGTGGGATTGCATCTCATCATATTGCTGCAGGTATCTTAGGTATCATTGCAGGCTTGTTTCATTTAAGTGTTCGTCCACCTCAACGTCTCTACAAAGGTTTACGTATGGGGAATATAGAAACTGTTCTATCTAGTAGTATAGCTGCAGTTTTTTGGGCCGCTTTTGTAGTAGCTGGAACTATGTGGTATGGTAGTGCTGCAACCCCAGTAGAACTTTTTGGACCAACTCGTTATCAATGGGATCAAGGCTATTTCCAACAGGAGATTGACCGACGTATTCGTACAAGTTTAGATGAAGGACTTTCTTTATCTGATGCTTGGTCTAAAATTCCTGAAAGATTAGCTTTTTATGATTATATTGGAAATAATCCAGCGAAAGGTGGTCTTTTCCGTGCTGGTGCAATGGATAATGGCGATGGTATTGCTGTAGGATGGTTAGGACATGCTGTCTTTAAAGATAAAGAAGGAAATGAACTATTTGTTCGTCGTATGCCTACTTTCTTTGAAACTTTTCCGGTTGTTTTACTAGACAAAGATGGAGTTGTTCGCGCAGACGTTCCTTTCCGTAGAGCTGAATCTAAATACAGTATTGAACAAGTAGGTGTTAGTGTTGAATTTTATGGTGGCGAATTAAACGGTGTAAGTTTCAGTGATCCAGCTACTGTTAAGAAGTATGCAAGACGTGCTCAATTGGGAGAGATCTTTGAATTTGATCGCGCGACTCTAAAATCTGATGGAGTATTCCGTAGTAGTCCAAGAGGATGGTTTACATTTGGACATGCTAATTTTGCACTATTGTTCTTCTTTGGACACATTTGGCATGGATCTAGAACTTTATTCAGAGATGTATTCTCCGGAATTGATCCTGATTTGGAATCTCAAGTAGAATTTGGTTTATTCCAAAAACTAGGGGACCCAACTACAAGAAAACAAGCTGTTTAGTGTTCGTTCAGAATATCAAAAGGGCTGACGCACCTTTGCCCTATCAAAGAGGCTAATGTCGCGAATTCAAGCAGGCACCAAGTACTCAGAATTTGTGGTCATAACGTGCGGCAGCATCATACACATTATTATCTTTATCTTTTTTGCTATGAATTAATATTCATACAATACAAAAGATTTCTTTATATATTTTACTAAACTAATACTTATGGAAGCCCTGGTTTACACTTTTTTGTTGGTAGGTACTCTAGGCATTATCTTTTTTTCCATCTTTTTCCGAGAACCACCAAAAGTACCTGTAAAAGGAAAGAAATAGAGATCTAGAGAAAGATCTTTATCTTCTTCGTGTAGTTTTCCCTGAGTTCGTGGATATCTTGCTTACTCTAGGCCTTCCTATAAGAAAGGCCTAGACTTTAATCTTCATGCTCTTCAAAAGGATCTCGAAGCTCTTTAGAAGGTTGCCCAAAAGCTGTATACAAAGCATAACCGGTAAAACTTACAAGTAAACAAGATATAAAGATAACTACCAAAGTTGCTGTTTCCATTGCACTTCGTACCTCGTAATGAAAATATTTGATTTCTACAATATAGTATTACACAAAGTCAACAAATCTCAACCAATGAGTAATAAGATTTATGGCCACACAAATCATTAAAGATGCTAATTCTAAGGGTAGAAGAACTGCTCTTGGTGACATTCTAAAACCACTGAATTCTGAATATGGTAAAGTAGCTCCAGGTTGGGGCACTACTGTATTAATGGGTGTTTTTATGGCTTTATTTGCTGTATTCTTAGTAATTATTCTAGAACTTTATAATGCTTCTGTTGTTTTAGATGGAATTCCAGTCAGTTGGCAATAACTCACAAACCCATTGTCTCTCACGCCGCTAATACCTTAGGTGCCCAGTATACGAAAGAGGCACCGATGGTACCCGAAAGGGGAAAAGGACCGGGCACCGGTTCCACGCCGATGGTTCGGCGGCCATCGGCATATTAATTAAATTGAAAACACTTTCTTTCGAATTCTTTAAAAAGTTATACTTTGCACCATAGTGTTCTAGTTTGCAAGTTACGAAATGGCTCATGGAGCCCCAATTTCAGATCATTTATAAGAAAGAGCGACAGCTCATTCATTCCGCTAAGTAAACAGATCGTGCATAGCACAGTTTTTTCAAATGTAGAAAAAGAAGCAGCTTTTCAACAAACGCTATGCGCCTTTTTAGTTACGTAGCATCAAAAAGGACACTGCTTACTATTCCTTTTTTTAGTTGTTTGGTCGTTCAACCGCGAACTATATTATTTGATTAAAATGGAGGATACCTATCTTATGGGGAAGGTTTATGATTGGTTTGAAGAACGTCTTGAAATTCAAGCAATTGCTGATGATGTAACAGATAAATATGTTCCGCCTCATGTTAATATTTTCTATTGCTTCGGTGGAATTGTTTTTACCAGCTTTATTATTCAAGTTGCTACAGGTTTTGCTATGACCTTTTACTATCGTCCGACAGTTACAGAAGCTTTTGCTTCTGTTCAATACATTATGACAGAAGTAAACTTCGGTTGGTTGGTTCGATCCGTGCATAGATGGTCTGCTAGTATGATGGTAATGACTATGATTTTACACATCTTCCGTGTTTATTTGACTGGAGGTTTCAAGAAGCCTCGTGAGCTTACTTGGGTAACGGGAGTCATCTTGTCAGTATTAACTGTATCTTTTGGCGTAACTGGTTATTCTTTACCTTGGGACCAAATTGGTTACTGGGCCGTTAAGATTGTAACAGGGGTTCCTGACGCTATTCCTGTAATAGGTGCTCCTTTGGTTGAAATATTACGAGGAAGTGTAAGCGTAGGTCAATCTACTTTGACACGCTTTTACAGTTTGCACACGTTTGTACTACCACTTCTAACAGCAGTAGTTATGTTGATGCACTTTCTGATGATTAGAAAACAAGGAATTTCTGGTCCACTTTAACAGAAACCCTATAATCTAGTTTCGCAGACACACAGACATGTTTTTTTTTGATTGGAAAGCCTAAGAAAAACAAAATCTAATAAGGCACAAAGTACATCAAAAAAGAAAGAAGAAGTTTTGGTCGAGTCAAATCGAAAAAAGTTGCAAGCGAATAGAAAAAATATTGTGGGTCTATAGACGATAACTACACAGAGTACTACGTGGCTTCGATTCCACTGTGCATCAAGTGAGCTGCCGCTCCTCTTGGAAAGACGTAAGTGCTTCGCACCATTGGTGCGAAAGAGTTGCAAAAGAATAGTTTTTCTTATGTAGCTGCTCCCTGCTTTGAATCTTCAAAACATTTTTTGTCGAAAGATTCAAAGAGTTCTTGAAAAAATAGATTGAATTAAAGTATGGCTATTGTTCTAATAGTGCATAGAGGGGAACACATTTATGGATAATTTCTTTTTCAATTATTGATATAGTCCATAAATTTATTCTTTCTTATATTGTTTGCCAAAAAAGTGATTTTCTTTCTACACCGCTGGTACCTGACTTCGGACCTACTGAAGAAGGTCCGTTTGCGGATCGATAGTATTTATTTATTAACTTATAAAAAGGAGTTTAGATTATGGGAGTAATCAAGAAACCAGATTTAACTGATCCTGTGCTAAGAGCGAAATTAGCAAAAGGTATGGGTCACCACTACTATGGAGAACCTGCTTGGCCTAACGATTTATTATACATGTTCCCAGTTTGTATCTTAGGCACTGTTGCTTGTAATGTAGGTTTGGCTGTATTAGTACCTGCTTTGATTGGAGAACCTGCAAACCCTTTTGCTACCCCTCTAGAGATTTTGCCTGAATGGTATTTCTTCCCAGTTTTCCAAATTTTACGTACAGTACCTAATAAATTGTTAGGAGTTTTGTTAATGGCAAGTGTACCTGTTGGTCTTTTAACAGTTCCTTTCTTAGAGAATGTAAACAAGTTTCAAAACCCTTTCCGACGACCAGTGGCTACAACCATCTTTTTGATTGGAACTGTAGTAGCTGTTTGGTTAGGTATTGGAGCTACTTTACCTATTGATCAATCTTTAACTTTAGGACTTTTCTAAGGGAATAAGATAGAATCTATTTCTTCTTACTGTGTGCATAAGTGCACACAGTAAGAAGAGGCGCGAAGGCTTTGATTGCTTCGCCCCTTCGCGACTTATGTTTGATCTCCCCAAAAAATAATGACGACTATTGTCCAAGAGATTTATTTCGTTGAAAATAACTCTACATTCAATCGTTTTCGTAATACTAAACTAACTTGTTCGACAGATTTTCTGCCAAAGTTTTTTATTTTTAATAAATCGTCTTGTGTACAGCTTAATAAATCTGCTATTGTATGTATATTTGCTCTTTTTAAACAATTAGAAATTCTTGGTGATAACTCCAACTCCTCAATAGATAAATTCTCGTTATTCAAATTCTCATGAGTCTGTTTATCGATTGAAAGATTAGTATCAGTATAAGATTTTAGTCGAATCGATGACTGAAGCTCCTTAGCTATAGGCGCCGAACGATTTGTTGGACTCGAATCTCTTTTTGTTTTGAGAGAAATCAATTTACCAAAAGAGTCATCGGTATTCTGATTGAAAATATTTTTCGATATCGTATCAGCTTCTCGCCTAGGATTGTTTACAATCGGTGGTGAAATCTTATGAAATAGATTTAAGAGGCTATCATGAGCTTGATACAAAGCTTCAGCCGGAGTTAAGGTCTTATTCGTCCATATCTCTAACAATAGAAATTGTTGTAACCCTTTTGGATCTCCAACAGAATGAATACTATAATTGACTTTTTGAACAGGTGAAAAGTTAGCATCTATCAAAAAGCCTTGGTGCACAACATTATTGATATGAGTTATTTGTTTTTGACCCCCTTGCTTAATAAAAAGTTCTATACATAATTGAGTCTCATTTAGTAACGTAGCTATATGTTGATCAGGATCAACTGCTAAAATAGAGGATGGAAATGTAATATGTTTAGCAGTAACAACACCAGGCCCTTGTGTAAAAATAGAAGCACGATATTCTTTTTGACTTAAAGAGGACCGGGCACTGGTTTCAGCACTCTTCAGAACAATTTGTTTTAAGTTCAATAAAATTTCATCTACAGATTCTCGAACTCCATCTAAAGTAGAATACTCATGTATAGCGCCTACAATATTTGCTGAAATAATAGAAATTCCTTCTACTTCGGAAAGCAAAGCTCTTCGTATAGCCACACCAATAGTCATAGCTTGATCAACTAAAAGTGGAGATAAAGCAAATCGGCTATAGTGTAAACGTCGGTTATTATCTGGTTGATCATCGACACATTGCCATTCCGGAATAAAATGGATGAGACCGCTTTTTTTTTCCATAATTTGATCTTCTTACAAATAAAAAAATCATGATTAAACGCGACGTTGGCTAGAAGGTCTACAACCATTATGCGGCATAGGAGTTACATCTCGTACAAAACTTATTACAAGACCACTATTTTTAATAGCTCGCAAAGCTGTATCTCTTCCAGGACCAGGCCCGCTAATCATTACTTCTGCTTGTCTCATACCTTGATCTATTAAAAGAGAAATAGCATTTTCAGCAGCTGTTTGAGCTGCAAAAGGTGTACTTTTTTTTGCTCCTTTAAAACCACAAGAACCAGCAGAAGACCAAGACATTGTTTGTCCTCTTACATCTGTGACTGTAACTATCGTATTATTAAAACTAGCTTGAACATGTATAACTCCTTTAGGAGCTCTTTTTTTACCTTTACGTAAACTTATTTTTTTTGAAGGTCTGGCCATATTATATTATATATTGTAAAAAGATTGAAAATTTATAATTCATAAAGACAATGAACAATTAGGAACGAAGTACATTTTTCACTTTGATACATAATTGAAAGCTTCGCATCTTGTACAAGCTAATTGAGCTGACTGAGCCAGCGCGCCTTTTCTGTTTTACGCCTCCTGCTGTCTGCATCAATAAAAATTGTTTTTGGTTGCGTCCCTATTTGAGATGAGATATAATGTCGGTCGGGTTATTTTTTCAAGCTAGTAACAAAAGTTGTGCTAACGTTGCTGTACTCCGACCCGTAAACGGGCCTTTAGCAGTGTTCTACTTCAACAGATAGAAAAAAGTAGAAAAAGTTTAACCTTGACGTTGTTTATGTTTAGGATTGGAACAAACTACCATTACTCTACCACGTCTACGAATCAAACGACAATTTTCACAGATTTTGCGAACTGAAGCTCTTACTTTCATTTAATTTAAACCTCCAAAATTAGTTAACGAAATTAGTTAAATTATTAATTCTATTTATTTTAGTATATAGTATTAGCATCAAGATTACCCCAGAAAAGGGCTTGAGCTCAGATCCATTCGGAACCATTGGGGTCGTGCGTTATCATTATGCAGAAAAGACCTTACCGGGTGATGGATACTTTTCGACTTTAGCTTCCCCTCCCTACGCTATCGTAATCCGTGTACTTCACGCAAAACCGGTTCCCGGCCCGAACGTCTCGTCTCCGACCCGAAGGACACTTCTTAGCTATAAAAAAGATGGCTGCGCGCCTATGCGGCTACGGAAATAGCATCAGCGTAAAGCAATTTGAAGAAGAAAATATTTTACTCTTCTTACGCTATGCCCCTTTCAAACAAACTATCGATTCGCAAACGGACCTCAAAAAAGTTAACTAGGAGAACGTGTACGTAGCCTATAAGTTATGCGGCCTTTAGTTAAGTCATAGGGGCTTAATTCCACTTTGACTCTATCTCCTAATAAGATACGTATGTAATTTTTTCGAATCTTCCCTGAAATATGAGCCAAGACTTGACAGCCATTGTCCAAACATACTCTAAACATAGCATTTGGAAGAGATTCTGTCACTATTCCTTCCATTTCAATCAAATTCTGTTTCCTCATTGCTTCACACCTCTCGTTTTCCATAGATTGTTTTCCTATGGATAGATCCAACTAAGTTAAATAAAAAAACTAAAAAAGTTATCAAATAATCGTAACGAAACGCCCATCTTTTACCGAAATGAACAGGCGTGAAGCATGTTAACGGGTGAAGCTGACTGAGCTGCCTGCGTACCTTGTATTTGCATTGAAATAGTTTTTTTAGAGGGGCGACGCTAGGACCGGGAATCGGTTTCTTTTGTATATCAGAATTAATGTTTACCAAACATAACACAAGATTTCCCCTCCAATTTGCTTCTCACGTGCCTCTCGGTCAATTATTATACCTTGAGATGTTGATAGAATAACAATTCCCATACCTCCCAGAACTCTAGGAATATCTTTGTGATTGGAATAAACCCGTAATCCAGGTTTACTGATTTGTTTTACAGTAGTAATATAAGGTTTCCGTTTTCGTCCATGATAACGTAAAGTAATTACTAACAAACGTTTGGTGTCTTCTTGACGTTCTCTTAATTCTTCTATAAAACCTTCTTCTAACAATATTTTAGCAATACTTCTATTGGTATTAGTGGCTAAAATTTCAACTGTTTTCGTTTTTCTTAAATTAGCATTGCGTATGCAGGTAATCATATTAGCGAGAGTGTCATTACCCATAGGGACTCCTTAAAAAATAAAATTTATATACAGTTTCTCTAGAGACCCAGAATAGACTTCTAGATCAAAATCTAAAAAAAACTAATTTTCATAGATCATTCTAGGTGCGAAGCGTGTTAACGCACCAGTACTATGTGACTTTCCATTGACCAAAACCAAATTGTGCCAGAGGTTCATTTCCCACACAGGCACGAAGTACAGCATAGAGAGATGAAAACCGGTGCACGGTCCTTTGCTAGTGCACCCTTTTAGGCTTCGATTCTAATAGGAAGAATTGGTCAAGATTTGATCTCGCAAAGGTGCACTAGCACAAAATTTCGAAAAGCACGTACTAAATACGTAACTATATATACAAGTGCTAAAAGCCGATCAGTCAGCTTCGTAAACTGTTTTGTCATCAACAGGTTTTGCTCATGACAACTTCGATGTTAAAGCATTTCCGATCTTTTATCTTCTGTCTGAATTCTGTAAAGGCACGTAGTATACCATGCTAACGCTTCCAATTTCTATTAAGACATTGTACTACAGATCTTATAAGAATAAGTCAAGCAGTCAAGTTCTTTTAGACAGAAAAGGTGCAAAGCGTAGACGACAGAAAGAAGTAGCCGGTTGGTGCATAACAATTACAAAACTTCTGGTGCTAAAGATACAATTTTTGTAAAATTGAACTCTCTTAATTCTCGAGCTACTGGACCAAACACTCGTGTTCCTCTTGGATTTCCTTCTTGATTTACAACTACAGCTGCATTATCGTCAAAACGCAGTATCATTCCATTCTTACGTTTAATTCCTTTACAAGTTCTAACAATTACTGCTCGAACAACTTCTGATTTTTTTAAAGGCATGTTAGGAACAGCCTCTTTCACTACAGCAATAATCATATCACCAATGTTTGCATACTTACGATTGCTTGATCCTAAAACACGAATACACATAAGCCTTCTAGCTCCACTATTGTCAGCTACATTTAAATAGGATTGAGGTTGAATCATTTTTCACTTTTTTTATAGAGAGATGAAAATACTACGCGCCTTAGTAGATAAGATATGGGTTGATCTGTAAACATATCTAAAGGCACGGAGTACAGGACGGCTGGTCTCCGCAGAACTATCCGAAAAAATATAGGAAAGATAGGTTACTTATTTTCTATTTTAAGTGTGATTGCTAATCGCTTTGTGCATAAGTACTCAACTCACTCCTCCACTCTCGCACCTTTTTTTAAATGTGCGATTGCAAAGGATTCTGTACGACCGTGTACTTCGTGCCTGTAGGCGCGAAGCACGGTGCGTTAGCGCAACTTTTGATAACATACTTGACGGTTCGATCGGGTTAGCGCACTTCTCTATAGGTGCTCAATTAACACAAAGTACAAGATGTACTCTCTCAAGATGTACTCTCTTTAACAATCTCTGCTTCTCGTCAAAGGCACGAAGTACGCGTTATTCTTTAGGAGCAACAACAAATTGAGTTTTTATTGGCATCTTATAAGATGCTATTCTCATGGCTGAACGTGCAATTGTTTCTGAGATTCCACTCATTTCATATAATATTCTTCCAGGTTTCACAACAGCAACCCAATATTCAGGAGCTCCCTTTCCAGAACCCATTCGAGTTTCTGCTGGACGCATAGTAATGGGTTTATCCGGAAAGATTCTTATCCATAACTTCCCTCCACGACGAGCATATCTAGTCATTGCACGACGACCTGCTTCAATTTGCCGAGACGTAATCCAAGAAGGTTCTAGTGCTTGAAGACCGAATCGACCAAAACAGATCCGATTTCCGCGTGTAGCAGTTCCTTTCAATCTCCCTCTATGTTGTTTACGATATTTTGTTCTTCTAGGGGTGCAGTCGATGTTAGTACCTTAAACATCTCTACTACAAAACTAGACATGAATATTTCTATTCATCTAGCTCCTCATGAAAAGATCTTGAGCATTCTTTTTTTTAAAAACTAAAAAAGAAAAAGCCTACAAGCACGTAGTGATCCGAAAACGGATCTCCGGTGAAATGGAGCACTACGTGCCTATAATTGTTAAATATACTACGATCCCGTGAAGTTTTTAATGCTTCGCATCTTTCTTCAATAAAGCGATCAGCGGGAAAAAACTTTTTTTCCTTCCGGATCGCCATAAATGAGTAGGTATGTAGGCGGGGGAAAAAACTTTTTCTATTGGAGACGCACATCAGAACTCTTTGTAAATTGCGGAGCTTTTCTTTAGCGACGTGAAAAAGATAACTTTGTGCATAGTTCGCGCATACCTTCGGTTAGTATGGTTTTGTTGATCTATAGTTCTGTTATATTTTGTCGCTTTGTACTTTATTCACAAAAACGAACATGTTTTCGTACCAAGAGAAAAAATATCTTTTCTAATCTCTTTTCACGCGCGAATATTTGCTCTTTAAAGATTAAAGATTTTTATCTTTTTTTAGGCATCCTTCGCTATCCTTCCATCTGAATCAATTACACTCCTGTCGAAGATGGCTGCGCGCCTATGGAAGTAAAAAATTCAAAGGTTCCATCGTTCTCATGATTATTTCAAAATGTTTAGGTCCTCTTTCTACAGCAAAGCTTTTCATTAACAGAACATTAGTTTTATTCTTAGCGTTTACTAAATTGAAGCTTATTCCCAAAATTATCTTTTCTTTTTGAAAATTTCAGAAAGATATTTTTCTTTTTGCTGATTTTTTACTGTCTCAATCCAAGAGTTATACATTTAATTAACCATACATTTGATAGATTAGAATCTTTGAAGCAAAAAATTCTTTATATTATTTTCGCTTCATAATAGAAAAAGATACAAACGCGGAACATTCTTTTTCTTCTTATGGAAAATTTCTATAAGTTACCGACTCCGTCCTCTTTAACAGGAGCTCTTCCGTTCAACTATGATTTCATAGGCACGAAATATAGCTTGTGGATGAAAGAAAGAATCGTTGTCCGTTAATAACTTTTTGTATCATATCAAAAATGAATCATGAAAGACCATCTCAAAAAAATAGAGACTTTGATTGATTTTTTCTTAAGAAAACCGGTGCCCGGTCGTGCCTCTTAAAGTAACGTAATAAGTATCTTTGGCTTGTTTATTCTATGTACTTCGTGCCTTGGTATCATTTTACGTATTTATCTAAAATAGATAGCCAAAGGCTTGAATTTTTGTTCCTCTTCATACCCATCTTGTACTTACAAAAGGAAGATACGAAGTAAGCTCAGTCAGATTAGTAAGCTATCACGTTTTGTAGTAAAGTACGTTAGTGGGCAAAGTTTTATTAAAATCAATCATTCCGAGTCGCACACTAAGCATAACAGCTAATTTTAAAAAAGTATACGATAGGATTAAAAAAAGATGCAAAGATTCTATACTGTTTTTTATTCGAGGACCTAAGTCAATAAACTAATCCACAATTTAGATATCTTTCAGATAATAATTTACAAACAATTTAGATAATTTTGCGTTCTTAGGTTGCTTCGCACCTTGGTATAAACTAGTCAAATAATATTTTATATTCCAAATATGCTTCGCCCCAAGGTTGGTTTATAGACGAGAGAAAATAAGAACTCGTCAGTCAAAGGCACGAAGACTTTTTAGTGTTAACAAAAATGATTCTCTCATACTTTGGTCATAACAGTTTAGCGTCCTTCTACGTCAGCAACTCCTTTCTGTATTCTTTTGAAAGCTAAAGGCCCGTTTACGGATCGGATGCTACATCAGCTGCGTCTTTTTATTGATAAAAAAGAGTTAATACTGCCAAAGTTCTTTAAGCTTTTTCGCTATCTTTACCGTAATTTATAAAATTGTATCTATTTTTCTTGAAAAATCCAAACTCTAATTCCAAGAACACCATATATAGTATGAGCTGGATAATGACAATAATCAATTTGTGCCCTTAAAGTTTGTAAAGGAACTCGACCTTCACGAGCCCATTCACTTCGTGCAATTTCCGCTCCATTCAATCTTCCAGCAATTTGTATTTTAATACCTTTTACATTCCCTTGTTCTTTTGCTAGTTGAATAGCTTTTTTTATTGCTTTTCTAAAAGCAACTCGTCGTTCAACTTGTACAGCAATATATTCTGCCAAAATAGTTGCTTTTGCATAAGGTTTTTCTACTTCTGCTAACGATATTCTAAATTTAAGATGTTTAGACTTTTGTAGAGTATTTTGCATCTCTCTTCTGATCTCTTTTAGACGAGGACCTAATCTTTCTACAAACAATTTAGGAAAACCTGTATGTATTTCAACTTTTATGGCAGACGTTTTTCGTTGAATTTCAATACGATCAATACCTCCATAATTTTCAGCAGTACGAACATGTTTTCGTACATATTCTTTAATACAGCTACGCAATCTTTCATCTTCTTGAAGAAGTTCTGAATATTGATTAGGTTGTACACACCAATTAGACAAATGACTTTGAGTAACACCAAGACGAAAACCTAGTGGATGAATTTTTTGTCCCATTATTGTATCGTTAAAAAATGTGCTTTATATTTTATTTAGTTTCAATTTTTTTAGTTCAAAATGGCTTTGCCATTATTGTGTATTTCCAAAGAAGCACGGTACAAAGATCCGCAGTACGCTCGTACACAAGATTTTTGATAGGCGCGAAGCACACGGATTCTAAGGTATTTGATTCTTTACAAAAACCGTAATTGTACAAGTCGGTTTACGTATTGGATAACCACGCCCTTGAGCTCTAGGCCGGAATCTTTTTAATATAGGACCTTTATCCACCATAACTTTGCTTATAATCAAATTGGCCTTACTTAAACCTAAATTATGATTAGCATTGGCTGCTGCAGAACAAACAGCTTGTAATATAGGATAACATGCACGATAAGGCATGAATTCGAGTAACATAAGTGCTTCTTCATAAGATCGACCACGGATTTGATCAATAACTTTACGAATTTTATGAGGAGACATACGAACACGTTTAGCAATTGCTCGTACTTCTTGAAGTTCTCCTATTCGGTCTACATTAGAATTATTTTTTTGACTCATATGTTGTACTGCGTGCCTCCTAACGACGAGATTTTTTATCACTCTTGACATGGCCTCGAAACGTACGAGTAGGAGCAAATTCTCCCAATTTATGACCTACCATGAGATCAGTAATATATACAGGTAAATGTTCTCTACCATTATGAACAGCAATAGTGTGACCAATCATCCCCGGTACAATAATGGATGCACGAGACCAAGTTATAATAACTTTCTTTTCTCCTTGGGCGTTTAAACTTTCAATCTTTTTGAGTAAATGATCTGCAACAAAAGGACCTTTTTTTAGTGAACGTGCCATTTTTCCCCCTATGGTCCCCCTAATGGGGTACAATTTTTTATTTACTTTTTGTTTATTATTCTATTATGCATGCTTTCTGCGACGTAATATTAAAGCTTCACTATATTTGTGACGTGGTCTACTTCTTCTTCCCAGTGTTGGACGACCCCAAGGGGTTAAAGGTCTTTTTCGACCAATAGGAGCTCTTCCCTCTCCACCACCATGAGGGTGATCGGCTGCATTCATAACTACACCTCTTACTTTTGGTCGTCTACCTAACCACCTTTTCGATCCAGCTTTACCTAAACTTTCATTATTAGCATCTACATTTCCAACTTGTCCTACAGTAGCTAAACATTTTTGAGAAACCAAACGAAACTCTCCGGATGGCATTCGAAGAGTCGCTAATGATCCCTCTTTTGCAACAATCTGTGCTACTGTACCAGCAGCTCTAGCAATTTGTCCCCCTTTTCCTGGTTGCAACTCTACATTATGGATTATTGTACCTAATGGCATATTGGTTAAAGGTAAGGTATTCCCTGAAACAATAGGTGCATCTGGGCTAGAGATTATTTCATCTCCAATTCTTATCCCTCGCGGTTGAAGTATGTATCTTTTTTCACCATCAGAGTATTGGGTTAAACAAATTCTTGCTTTTCTATTCGGATCATATTCAATAGTTTGTATTTGACCAACAATTCCTTGTTTGTTTCGTCTAAAATCAATATGTCGATAAAGACGTTTATGACCCCCACCCCTGTGACGACTAGTGATAATGCCTCGATTGTTTCGTCCTTTTTTACGATGTTGCCCAGAAGTTAATCTTTTTTCAGGTTTAATTTGAATAATTTCTTCAAATTGGGAAACAGACCTATTTCGTGTTCCCGGTGTATAAGCTTTATAAGAACGAATGCCCATAATAGTTTTATTCTAAAGATATAAATAATTGAATTTTTTATTAAAACAAAGGAATAGAATCACCAGCACGCAATGTTACAATCATTCTTTTATATCGAACTGGATAACCTGTAGTTGGTCCCATTCGTTTCATTTTTCGGGGAGGTCGGTGACTATTCATCCCAATCACTTTGACTCCAAAAAAATTCTCAACCCAATATTTGACGTCTGTTTTTGTTGCTTTTTGATCTACATCAAATGTATATTGATTCTTTTCTAACAGACGAATCAATTTGAACTTTAAAACAGGAGATTTTATGTAATCTATCATAATTTATGAATTTTTATCTTTATTAACTTTGTGCTTCACACGAAAAATTGATTTGAAATAAAAAACCGGTTTACCGTGAGGCACGACCAGGCACTGGTTTTCATGCGGTCATTTTTGTATGGAAAAATAGACCCATAGCGTGCTAACGATGCTTTGCGCCTAATTTCTTCTGTACTATACAGAAAGAAAAATTTTGAGTCCGAAAAAAGAATTTTATTATTAGTATCCAGATTCTCTTTTTTTATAAAAACTCTTTATCTTTTCTTTTAAGAAAAAGACAAAAGCTAGTATATCCGTGTTTTAAAGCTTCTATATAGTGCTAAATAGTGCTTAAAAAACGTATATAGGCTATTACGCCTTCATCATAGAAGGGGATCTCAAGCCTGTAGGTCCGCAGGACACTTGTACGAAGTACAGCAACGGAATCTTTGACTATGGATCTTCTATTTTTTTAGTCACGAAGACGACATGCATTGACCAAGTGCGAAACAAAGACCTGAATATGGAGGTTGCATCCAGCAGGACTCGAACCCGCGAAAAAACCAATTATGAGTTGGGTGCTTTAACCACTCAGCCATGGATGCTACAAATATTGTACTTGAAAAATATTGTGGGAGATAGAATAGATTCAAGTGAATAAATAAACTGTTTCACATCAATAGTATGGCTGCGCGCCTGAGTATACATCCGTTAAAGTATTGCCATTCTATCGCATCTTTAGAACTTTTCATGTTAAGTCTTTGACAACTTTGGTAAAAATAAGCTATGTTGTGTATCGACTATCTGTTTTCAGCTGGTAAAAATTAGAATAATATTATGTGTACTTTATCGCATCGTGGTGATAAGCATGGAAAATAGAAAAAACGAGTACACAAAATGAGCTTTTCTTCAGAAGATCATTCTTTGTTATTTTATAAAGTTTAGATAGTAAAAAAATATAGAGAGACTTTCGGAAGTTCGTGCCTCTAAATGAACAAAGAGAAGATGGGCTATACTCCGTGCCTTGACAAAAGGCGCGAAGCACACGGATTGGTTTAAAGAGCAATACTCTTTTTTAAAAAGATTCTTTTTCATGTCAAAGAAAAAGATAGAATATTGTCATTATTCCTTCTTGAATGGTAAAATTATAGTGTTATAGTTTTTGGCCTTAGTAGCTCAGCGGTAGAGCGGTCGGCTGTTAACCGATTGGTCGTAGGTTCAAGTCCTACCTGGGGCGATCTTAGTAAAGAATAATAAAAAGCTTTCAATAGACTCTTTGTATTTAATAAATACTAAAGCAAAAAGTGTGTCAACAAGAAACGTCGAGAAAAAAAAAAGTGAACTTCTTCTTTTCTATTAAGCTTCTTATAAGAGAACACCATACAACAAAGCAGTTTTCTTTCTTCTTGTTTCATATTATAATAAGAAAGACTATCGATGTACGTGTTAGTACGAATCCCACTTAAAAAAAAAGAAAAAAGTGGCTAAGGCGCGAAGCACACGCAATTTGGTTTGTTTCGAAGTCTTCACACTCTCTATTAATAATAGTTTATATCTTAATTCTTGAAAAAAGAGCGAAATTCATTCGATTCTTTCTTTTATGAAGTTGGTAGGATATGCAGTTGAGTCATAACAAATATTTTTTACAATCAAGTAATAAATTACTTTTTATAGTAGAATGGGTGCTTGATCTCAATGTTTTGAACAAAAAAAAAGAAATCAATAGAATCGAAAGAGGCACGTAAGACGCTCGTACAGCCTTTAATAAATATTCTAAACTCTTCTTTTAGAAGATATATAAGATAGTTTATCTGTGCTTCGTATCTTATCCAGATGCTGTGTAATCCGAAAAAGAGAACCATAATAATACCATTGACATTTGTTTTGTACTTTTCAAACGCTATCGCACGTTCCTTAGTATTAACGATAGAACAACTCTTGTATAAACGGCGGGGGCATAACTCAGTGGTAGAGTGCCACCTTGACACGGTGGAAGTCATCAGTTCAAGTCTGATTGTTCCCAGCCCTTATTATCCTAAGAAGATAATAAGGAGCAACAGCTCAAAAAAGATGAATTTGAAAAAGTCCAGCGCTTTTGATGAAACAGGGCTTCTTATCTTTCGGAGAGAGAAGCATATCTCGAATCAAGAAACATAGTTGAAAATCTTTTTAAGAATCTAGCTAAATGCATAATCGCATGGATAAGCTGACGTTAACCCGTAGAATTCAATGGAATTCGCAACTAGGAAAAACAAAGTTGTAAACAGAACAAGATCTTTCTATTTCTTTTGTCTTGTTTCACTCCAAAAGTGGATTCCCCTATCTAAAGTGTATAGAAATAATATCAGAAGATGTTATGCTAAGAGTATCTCGAAAAAAAGCTGACTTCGTAGCTTCAGTTTTATAGAAGATTAGCGCGAAGCACACTAAAAAAAGAAAAAAAGTGTACTACGTGCCTCACGGTCAACCGATTTAAGCTCAAAGAAGAGTATTATTCTTTTTCTATTCAAAATAGTATCCTTTTTAGTTTTAATAGAAGAAGCGTAGATACTCCTAAGTAAGAATCATATTTTGATTAAGTTCAAGACACTATATTAAATTATGAAACAATATAGAAAAATTAGAAGTCAACCAATTCCTATGGAATTGTCGAAAAGATCAAAATTGTCACAAAGTTTTTTTAAATCAAAAAAAAATAATAGAATCAATCAGTTAAAAATGAACTGGGAGATTTATCTTTCTACTTATCAATACAATAAACAAAATTTATTTTTTGAACGTGTTTCTCCATCCAACAGCTTTTGTGTTGATCTAAAAGACGTCAATCGAGAGAATTGTGGGTCTATGTCTTTCGAGAGTGAAAAGGTGCGAAGCATTCTCGAGGCACAAAGTACTCTTTCAAAAATTTTTTCTTTTGCTAGAAAAAAAAAGTTTTCTCATAAGAAAAATTTTTTGAAAGATATCAATTTTTTATATTTAAATCAGAACCGGTACCCGGCCCTATATTTTTTTAATTATTTTTTTTTAGCAAAGTTGGTAAATCTTCTAGGCATGAAGTACAATATACAACATAAATTTCGACAATTCATTCAAATAAATACGAAATATTTCGAATTAGAACAATTTTTTCATATAAACTTTTTGAAGAATACTTCTTTCTTCTATTGGATTTCGTATTTATTCATTGAACAAATTTATCAGTTTATTCAAATGAATAGTTTATTTTTCTATCAAGCTAAATTGATTTCCCCTTTTGGTCCTGTATGGGGAAAGAAAAATAAAATTGAAATTCAAAAGAACGGGAAATATTTGTTTTTAAAAAATAAAGATCTTCTAATGCTAAAATGGTATCAGAAAAAGATTCATACATGGTACGAGGCACAAGCTATCTTCAAAGAAACTAGTTTTCATCAATTGAGTCAAGATTATAAAAGACTTCACTTTGCGCCTACCAGTCCACTTAGACTTTCCCTTCTTGGTAAGGGGTGTGCTCCTGGAGTGCAAGATACTATATCTTATTCACAAGATGAAACAAAGAATTTATCTAAAACTTTCGGAAAAGATAAATGTTTTATGCTTCACAATTTTGGTATCGATGGAGAACGTACGATGTCAAAGAATTGGACAAAATTATCAAACAAGTTCATGGTACTGCGTGCCTTAAGAGTAATCAAAAAGATGGTGAAAAAAAGCCAAGTGACTACTCAAGTAGAGTTGATTAAAAAATTGAATGAGGTTATCGGGACCTTAGCAGATCCTTTCATCATTACTAATGCTAGCAAATTCAATCGAATTATTTCTCAATTGTTATGGCGTTGGGGACTTGTCCGTCATAGAAATCAAAAGGCAAAGTGGATTAAAAACCGATACTGGTCTCTTCAATAGTACTGCTTCACTTCTTCGTTTTTTTAATGTACTATGTGCCTAGCCGCAAAGGCTGGTTCGAGTCCTCTCCAAGGCTTTCACTGCTAGTTGAACAATATTTTTTTAGGCACAAAGTACAACACAATTAACAAAGAGGACCGGGCACTGGTTTCTCTTTTTCTATTAATCTAGCGTAAAGCACTCTATACCCATCAAACTTTTTTCTAGTTTACGTGTTCTCGCTTTCATTTCTGTCAAAACTTCGAAGTTGTTTCGCATTTCAGTCCAGAAATGTTCAAAGAACATTTCTATACACAAAATGAAGAAGTAATTCTTATGAGAAGCCGTATGAGGTTTTTATCTCATGTACGGTTTTGGAGAGTGACAACTCAGGTAACTGATCTGTCAACTTTTACACAACTACCCCAAAAAAACCAAACTCTGCTCTACGAAAAGTGGCTAGAGTTCGACTTACTTCTGGTTTTGAAGTGACTGCTTATATTCCTGGTATTGGCCATAACTTACAAGAACATTCAGTTATCTTAATAAGAGGTGGTAGGGTGAAAGATTTACCTGGAGTTAGGTATCACATTGTAAGAGGAACCCTAGATGCCGTAGGAGTGAAAGATCGTCGTCAAGGACGTTCGAAATATGGAGTGAAACGCCCTAAATAATTTAGTCATTGGCATTTATATAAAAAGAAAATAGTAAAAAATTTTGAATTTATGTCACGTAGAAGTACGTCTGAAGGAAGATTAACTAGACCAAATCCAGTTTATCGAAATAGACTAGTTAATATGCTTGTCAATATTATTTTAAAAAATGGAAAGAAGAGTGTAGCTTATCGAATTCTCCATGAAGCTATGAAAACTATTCAACAAAAAACAAAAAAAAACCCTCTTGCTGTAGTTCGACAAGCAATCCGTCGTGTAACTCCGAACGTTGCAGTGAAAGCCCGACGTCGAGGTGGATCTACTTATCAAGTTCCCGTCGAGATCAAACCAGCTCAAGGAAAAGCCTTAGCTATTCGATGGATACTTGCTGCTGCAAGAAAACGACCTGGAAGAAGTATGGCTTTTAAGTTGAGTTATGAATTAATGGATGCAGCTAGACAAACAGGAAATGCTATTCGAAAAAGAGAAGAAACTCATCGAATGGCAGAAGCCAATAAAGCTTTTGCACACTATAGATAAAAGAATGGTGCTGAAACTTAGACGGATGGTCTTTCAACGGCACGGAGTACGCATGGTTCGGAAGACGACCATAAGACGAAAAGAAAAAAATGTACTCCGTGCCTCGTCTTTCGGGGACTCCACGATTTGGTAGTACGACAAAAAAAATTTTGTATTAATAAAGAAACAATATATTTTTAACAAAGCCGGAGCCCGTTTACGGCCTCAGTCAGCTCAGACAACATTCGTTAGTAAAAGAGAGCCTCATTTTCTATTTTTTATGTACTATAATATAATATGTACCAAGTCAACAGAAGTTCTTCCGTTTTAGGACCAACAGGGTTGTTTGAGCTGAGACAAGGACATATCTGGATGGAGGCGCGATCTTGAAACCAGTTGAAGCCAGTTCCCGGACCTCTTTGTTAGCGTATTTCGTACCTGCTATCGCACCTTTTTTAGGAATTGAAAAGTTCGAAAGCAGGTACGTTTTTTCCAAAGGCGCGTTAGCACAGCATTCTCTTCCGAAATCAATAAGATTAAAATTTTATGGAAACTAATCAGATATTTTCATTCGACAGTATAATCAGTATTTTACCTGAATGTGTTTTAATCGTTTGCTTATTAACAATTTTAATGATTGATGTGATTAACAAAAAATCTGTTTGGCTATCTAATATAGCTTTACTAGGTTTTTTAACAAGTACTCTTATTTTACTTTTTCAATTAAAAACTAATGAATTTGGTTTCACTACTTTTTTAGGTAGTTTTCAAGTAGATGGTTTTACTTTAGCTTTTCGTTGTCTTTTAAGTTTATCATCAGCACTTTGTATTCCTTTGTCTACAGAATATATTCGTCGTTCTGGAATGACTACGGCTGAATTTTTAATATTATTGATTACCGCTACAGTGGGAGGAATGTTTTTATGTGGTGCAAATGATCTTGTTACAATATTTGTTTCTCTTGAATGTCTTAGTCTTTCCTCTTATTTATTAGCTGGGCAAGCGAAAAAAGATATACGTTCAAATGAAGCTTCTCTTAAATATTTATTGATGGGAGGTGCAAGTTCATCCATACTTGTGTATGGGTTCTCTTGGTTATACGGCCTTTCAGGAGGAGAATTACAACTTTCTAAAATAGTCAATGGAATAACAAGTAAAGAGATTTCTCTTTCATCTAGTGTAAGCTTCGCTGGGTCTTTTCCCCTAGGCGAGCTTGGCCTATGGGTTGCTTTTGTTTGTATTCTTGTTGGAATAGGTTTTAAAATCTCAGCAGTCCCTTTTCATCAATGGACTCCAGATGTTTATGAAGGATCTCCTACTCCAGTAGTTGCTTTTCTCTCTGTTGGTTCAAAAGCGGCTGGATTAGCACTTGCAACTCGATTATTCAGTATTGTTTTTCCTGCAATTGAAGACCAATGGCATACAGTTGTAGAAATACTAGCCTTCCTTAGTATGGTTGTTGGTAATTTAATTGCTGCAACACAAACAAGTATGAAACGTATGCTAGCTTATTCTTCTATTAGTCAAGCTGGTTATTTACTCATTGCAATTTTAGTTGGAGATTCTGATGGATATGCTAGTATGATTACGTACTTAATAATTTATGCTTTTATGAATTTGGGTGCTTTTGCTTGTATCGTTATATTTGGCTTACGTACCGGTACAGATCAAATACGTGATTATACAGGATTATATCTTAAAGATCCATGGTTAGCGTTTGCCTTAAGTATATGTTTACTATCTTTAGCTGGGATGCCTCCATTGGCTGGTTTTTTTGGTAAGTTGTATTTATTTTGGTGTGGGTGGAAGTCTGGTCTCTACTTACTTGTTTATACAGGTCTTATTACAAGTGTAATATCTTTGTATTATTACCTACGAGTAGTAAAAGCAATGATGACAAAAGAAGTAAAAGAGATGTCTACTTATGTGCGAGAATATGTAACTCCTTCCATGTCTATCTTTTCTTCTAGCTCAATTGAATTGGGTGTCACTTTATGTGTAATAGCTTCCAGTATTTTAGGTTTTTTTATGAATCCTATTATTGATGTAACTAAAGAGAGTCTAGTATTGAATAATCTTCTTACTTTTTAATATTTAATGACGGTCAGGGATTGGCTTGCGAAATGAACAAAGTTTTCAAAAAAGAGAGAACGTAGGTACGACGTCAGCTACTAAAGGCACGTAGTACCTGTTTGGCGCGAAGCACGGCGCGAAGCACACGGATCACGATTTGGTTTTTAAAAGCACAGAGAATCTCTTTTTTCTGTTTCGCAAGCCGGTTTCCGGCCTATTCATTTTGAAGTTATAATCTTTTTGTATTCAAGTCTCTCTTTTTGCTTCAATAAAATTTATCGAGGTACGAAGTCTGCAAAAGGCGTGTTAACGTCCGACCCGTACACGGGCTTAATATTTTTCAAGAATTTTCTATGGGGGCGCGCAGCACAATAAAAAAAAAACAGGTTTGACGTCTGAAGGAGATCAAAGAAAGTACGAGTGGTAAAAAGCGGGTTTATTGAATAAACTAAGATGAAATAATATTAGCCTTGGTGGTGAAATGGTAGACACGCGAGACTCAAAATCTCGTGCTCAAAGCGTGGAGGTTCGAGTCCTCTCCAAGGCAAAAATCTTTTGAGAATCTTGTTCACAACATTGGCGCGAAGACAAATTGTACAAAGAGGAAAGATCCTAGAGTATATGCATTCAACTGGTTTCAAAAGAAAAAGGCACGTAGCATCAAAAAGGACCAACTTTGATTTTTTTATCTGCACAAAGCATTAATCACTTTTTCAAGTTATTAAGTATTAGATTCTTATACTAATTGTATTTTGCTGGAATGTAGAAATCTGTATCATTTGACTGTATATAGCTTATAAAAAAATTGAGATTCTCGAGTTCTTGTAAAATTATCACCTAACTATATATAATTATGGAAGTCAATATCCTTGCAGTAATTGCTACTGCTTTATTCATTATTATTCCTACTTCGTTCTTACTAATTATATACGTAAAAGGAAGTCAACCAGACAGTTAAAGTTGATCAACTTTAGTTAATTGAAAGATTGCTTTCACCCGCACAGCGGGCACTTTGGGCCCTTTCTCCGCTCTCTTTTGGTTTTTACATCACGTAAGAACCAAAAGAAAGGCCCGAAGATCAAAATAAAAGCATGGAATCTAGTTTTTATTCATCTGTGCAAGTTCCGCAGGAACTTCATCAGCACGGCACGTAGGACCGAATGAAACCAAAAAGAATATTTGCCGGTCGTGTATTTCTTGATACCATTGGCTGTATTACGTGCCTAATCCGAAACAGATGAACTTCAGTAATCTTGAATTATTTTGTCTGTTGCGATAGCACGCTGTGAAAATATATAGTTTGTCTGTATCAAGCCCGTGCTTCGAGCTTCTTTCTTTCTGGATTACGTGTACTTCGTGCCTATTTGGTCTATACAAATGAACGAAGCCGCGTAGCGAGATGTGAAAACGTAGCTCAATTTATTTTTTCATCGACATTATGATTCACATGGAATTAGGACCAAGTACAATTGTAGGTGTAGGTTTAGCTTTCATTGGCTTAATCTTGTATTTGGTTAAAACAAAGAAACCCGACGTATCTAGAGATTATGATCTTTTTTTTTCTTCAGTTGGTTTATTGTGTGGAGGTATTTTAATTTTTCAAGGTTGGCGATTAGATCCTATTTTACTATTATGTCAAATCTTATCAAGTGCAACAGCTATCTTTTTTATTGGGGAAAGTTTATGGTTACGTGGTTCGAAGCACTCTAAAAATCTCAATATTTTTTCTTCAGAATATTCGACAAGTGTAAAGCAAAAAGATACAACGAACAATCCTTTAGCATCAATGGAGATGAGAAAGACAAAGAAAGATTTTATTGGAAAAAAATCTTTTGTCATAAGTGCATTAGCAGAAGGCACGGACTATGCACACAACAAAAGATTTTTTTCCAATAAGGATACCCAAGGCTTGAGCTCAAATGTGATAAAAGAAAAGATTGCTCTTGCCTCATCTGAAACACAAAGAGATGTTTTGTACCTTGATGAAAGAAAGAAACACTCTCTTCTCAATAACAAAAAAAGAGCTTATGAGGAAAAAAAGATATCATTGTATTATCAATTAAAAAAAAGTTGTATGGATTTTGATTATACTTATCCACTTGATTATTGCCATAAGAGTTTTTTTGATAAGGAATAAAAATATACAAGCTTCGCGCCTTCTTTTTTTTCGAAACCAGTTGTCCGTAAACAGAACTAGTGTAAGGTGCGCAGCACTTATTCTTAAATATCTTTTCAACGAGAATAAATAAAGATGTGAATGAATAAAAAAGCCGATGAAAAAATGCTTTGCTGTCGCACCTTTTTAAAATTTTACATAATTTTAAGTGGTGTAACTTTTTCTACAAGTTTCAACTTGTAAGTTGCAAACAAATATTCTTGAAAATCTTCCGTTTAGCAAAGTGTTCAAACGGAAGATTTTCAAGAATATTTGTTTGCAAATAGAATTTATTTTGTTTCGCACCAATCAATCTTGTATTGGGTCAAAAAGAAATTGATTATAAGCCACTTCTTCCCCAAACAACCAATGATATAGAAAAAGTAAATACTACCATAAGAGAGACCCAACCAATGCTAATGATATCCATTATTAACCCCCTAGTATTTTTGTATACTCTTGAAATAGTTCTATAGTTAATCATATCAGGGGTACTACAAACTACCAAGAGTGTACTTTGTAGCTTCTTTTCAATCCTTGGCTCTCGATTCGATTTTTTCATAAAAAAGTGTACTACGTGCCTTGAAAGCTTCTCGCCTGTTTCTTTTTACAAAGAATCGTTCTCTTTAACGTAGATATCTCGCTTTTGAGATTAACGAAGGTAGGCACGAAATACAGCACATTTAAGGACGAAGTTTCATATCATTTCCAGATTTGATTTCCAATTTGACTTAGATTTCAGTATCAGAAGAGTATCAAGCGGTCTCTAATTCTACTGAAATGGCGAAAAAACATGAGTCCAATTCATTTTTCAATCTGATTACTCAAAAGGCTCGGAGCAATTTATTGTACTTCGTGCCTCGAATTCGAGGCAAAGCTTAATGAAAATCAAATTCGATCTTTTTTTTTTCTTAGAGATAAGAAAAGGGTCTCTAAAAGGAGCGAAATGTTGTAAAGCACAAACTGCCGACATTAAAGCAGAATAATTTTACTTTCCATATTCCTATCATATTTTTTATAAATAGAAGTGATTTCAAAAAGTTTGAACCAATAAGATAAGAAAAGATTCTAGTCAGAGAGAAAAAAAAACTTGCAATTCAAAAAAATTGGAATATAATAACTAGCAAGGCTGTACTATTCATGATAAACCCAAATGTAAAAACTGTGTCAGGCTATACGTTCTATAGAGCATCACATCTTATATAAGGGTAGAGGATGATAGTACAGCTGAATTTGTTACGTCTTTTTCGTTGGTTTCACAACCATTTTTACTTTTTTAATTGTATGCGCTGCGTGCCTATATTGTTTTCTCTATCAGGACGGGTCCCGTTTCTGAGCTGTGGCTTCTTCATTACTTCGCCACTTCCAATACCAAAAAGAGAATCCAAGCATCTGTTTTGAAGGAGCGACAGCTCTACAAAATAATAGAAAATTTCTCTTAGGCGACACCCAGATTTGAACTGGGGGTCGAGGATTTGCAATCCACTGCCTTACCACTTGGCCATGTCGCCTCTCTCTGCTTTGAATTTTACGGATCTACTTTGCTTTTTATAAGAAGACTTAAGTCGTACTCCGTGCCTTTATGATACTATCCTTTTTTTGTCGAGTCAATTCTATGTTCGAACTCAATTCTTTTCGCTTAATTTTCAAAGATCCAATTGAAAGGTTTATGAAAACTCAGCAAATAAAGTAAGAACTCTTTTGAAGATTTAGGTTCGATAGCTCAATAGGTTCGGCGCGCTAGCACAGAACGATCTTTTTTAGAAGATTGCATAAGCAATAGTTTTCATGTTTTTCTCTTTGCATCGCCTGAGATCGCTCCGAACCATCCGTGTGCTTCGTGCCTCACAACTTTTAGTTAATCTTTTTTGTCACGATCTATAGTGCGTGACACTCTTCGGATCTCTTTCTGACTATACTATATTAGGCACAAAGTACAGCTCAAATTCCAGTTGTCACAAATTTGATTCACAATTGTGCTGCGCGCCTACCAAATTGAAACCAAATTCTGAGTCTTATCACAATTTCTAAATTATAAAGAATCATAAGTGGGTACAGTTCAGTGATCCTACAAAATTTTATTTTTTTAACGTTACCAAGAGACTATACATTCTCTTCAAAGAAAAAGTATACTAGCAGATAAAATAACTTTTTAATAAAAATATGGAAATGAACATGGTTCTTTTGCCGGATTTTCTTCAGATTCAAATAGAAAGTTTTCGTCGTTTTTTACATAAGTGTATTTTTGAAGAGTTAAAAAAATTTCCCATTATTTATGATTCTAATCAAGGAATAGAATTGAAATTGATTCCTGAAAAATATCTTTTAACTGAACCCTTATTTACAGAAAGAGAAGCAGTTTATAAATTTACAACATATGCAACCGATTTATATGTTCCTATAGAATTAAAATTTCCAAAGGAGGCACGAAGTAGAATTCAAACTGTATGTCTTGGTAGTCTTCCTTTGATGACACCTCGAGGAACTTTTGTTATTAATGGTGTCTCTTGGACTATTGTAAACCAAATACTGCGAAATCCTGGGATTTATTATATTCTTAATCGAAATGGTTTGTATACCGCTACTATTCTTTGTTTCGATGTGGATAAACGATTAAGATTGGAGATCGATAAAAAAGGACGTCTTTCTGTTCGAATCAATAATAGACATAAAATACCACTTATTTTTTTCTTAATTGCTTTAGGATTGGAAATAAATGATATTCCTGATTGGCTTCAATCTCGGACAAAAAAGTTAGAGGATTTGTTATCTGGTTTAAAAAACGAGGGAGAAAGAACATTAGAACTTATTGCTTTATATAAACAACTCCCAGGCCCAAAAAAAGTGAAGCCCAAAGCAAATCCATTAATTATTTCTGAACAAATACAACAGTGGTGTGCTCAAGTTTATAAATTAGGAACTGTTGGACGCTTAAATTTCAACAGAAGACTTAATCTGTCCTTCTCGCCTAAGTCTGATACACACTTATTGCCTCAAGATTTGATTGCAGCAGCAGAATTGTTAGTAAAAATGAGCTTGTCCCATCAAGGTGCGGAACATGGACCTAAGGCCACTATTGATGATATAGATCATTTAAAAAATAAACATGTAATTTCAGTAGCTGAGATGTTACGGAAACAACTCTCCCTATGTCTTGTAGATTTACAAATACAGGTACGACGTGCAATACGAAGAGGAATATCCTCAAAAAGAATAGCTAACGCACCTCGAAGTATGATGGTATCGCGTCCGTTAACACAAATGTTTAATCAATTTTTTGGTTCACATGAACTGATTCAATTTTTGGATCAAACAAATCCATTAGCAGAAATGGCTCACAAACGAAAATTAAGTTTGTTAGGTCCTGGAGGACTAACCCGAAGAACTGCTAGCTTTCGAACAAGAGACATTCATCCTAGTCATTATGGACGAATTTGTACTATTGAAACATCAGAAGGTATGAATGCTGGAGTTATTCCTTCTTTGTCAATTTGTGCTCGAGTTGATTCAGAGGGAGTAATAGAAAATCCATTACAAAAAATATGTGGAAATATTAAAGAGCAATATACAGTATATGTGCGTGCAGGAAAAGATGAGAGATTAAAAATTGGAACCAATAATTGTTTATCTATTGGTCAAAAATGGCAAGAAAAATCTACATCAACTCAATATCAGCAAGAATTCATTAGTATATCGTGGCACGAAGTACATCTTCGAAGTATATTACCCATTCAATATTTTGCGATAGGAGCATCTTTAATTCCTTTCTTGGAGCATAACGATGCTACTCGTACACTTATGGGTTCGAGTATGCAACGCCAAGCTGTACCTTTGATGAAACCAGAAAAAAGTATAGTAGGAACAGGAATTGAAGCTCATATAAGTTTGGATTCTGGTACTCTTCTAACATCATCAAAAGATGGAAGAATTCAATATGTTGATGGGAAGCAAGTTGTTTTAGTGGATAAAAATAATGTGCAGCAAAAACTTAAGCTTATTACTTATGAAAGGTCTAATAATGGTACTTGTATTCATCAAAGACCAGCTGTAAAGATAGGATATCCTGTTCGCAAAGGTCAACTTTTAGCAGATGGTTCAGCGACCGTTGGAGGAGAATTAGCATTAGGCAAAAATGTAGTCGTAGCTTATATGCCTTGGGAAGGTTACAATTTTGAGGATGCTGTTCTCATTAGTGATCGACTAGTAAATGAAGACATATATACCTCAATACATATTCAAAGATATGAAGTTTCCGTTCAAGAAAATATCGAAGGATTCGATATTATCACTAAAGATGTTCCTCATTTAGACAAATATCTTTTAAGGCATCTAGATTCTAGAGGAATTATAAAAATAGGTTCGTGGGTAGAACCAGGTGACGTTTTAGTAGGAAAGTTGGCTCCTTTAGAAGCACCACACCTTCTTCGCTCTCCGGAAGGAAAACTATTACAAGCCATTTTTGGTGTGCAAGCTATTACTACTCGAGAAAGCTGTCTCAAGTTGCCTGCTGGTGGAACTGGGAGAGTAATAGATGTAAGATGGATTGAACAGCAAGGTGCGTCAACAACTTCTAGTTTGCATGTTTATATATTACAAAAAAGAAAGATTCAAGTTGGTGACAAAGTAGCAGGTCGTCATGGGAACAAAGGTGTTGTATCTCGAATTCTTCCTAGAGAAGATATGCCTTATATGCAAGATGGAACTCCTGTTGATATGGTGCTTAGTCCTCTTGGAGTTCCTTCACGAATGAACGTTGGTCAGCTTTTTGAATGTTTATTAGGCTTAGCTGGAAGTTATTTAAATAACCATTATAGAATTATGCCCTTTGACGAAAGATTTGAAAGAGAAGCTTCCAGAAAGTTAGTATTTTCTGAATTGTATAAAGCTAAAAAATTTACTGGTTATCCTTGGTTATTTGAACCCACTAGTCCCGGAAAAAATTGTTTATTTGATGGCAGGACCGGAGAAATCTTTGAACAAAGTATTACTGTAGGAAAAGCTTACATGATGAAACTTATTCATATGGTTGATGAAAAGATTCATGCACGCTCTAGTGGACCATATGCTTTAGTTACTCAGCAACCTCTTAGAGGAAGATCTAATAAAGGAGGACAACGAGTAGGTGAGATGGAAGTTTGGGCTTTTGAAGGCTTTGGTGCAGCTTATATGCTTCAAGAGATCTTAACAATTAAGTCTGATCATGTAAAAGGACGTTCTCAAGTTCGAGGTGCTATTGTAGCTAAAGAGTCAATCCCTAAACCAATAGATCCACCTGACTGCTTTCGATTGCTAATTCGCGAACTTCGTTGTTTAGGGATCGAAATCAAACATACTTTTCTATCTGAAAAGAATTTTTTTCTAGATCAAGAATCAATATAAATATTGATTTTTGGCGAAAAGCACACATGGATCTATGGAAAAAGATAACAAGGTGCGACGTTAGGCAGTTTTTCTGGTTCAAGTACAGCATATCAATATGCCATTTTTTTATAAAAACACATTCAAAATTACAACTCTACTTAAGTATTCAAAGAACATAAAAAAGAGAAGGCGCCAAGCTATGAGCACAAGATTGGTACTGTTCGGGTAAGTAACGCTCGTACCATCTTTTAAAAAAGAGTCCTCCATCTATAAAAAAACATAAAAATAAAATAATAAAGCGAAAACCACAAATAAAGATTGATATCTGTTTTTTCAAAAGACTTTAGGCTTTAGTTTTTATAAAATTGCAGTTACCATAATAAGAGAGTCTTCGCTAGGAACAAACGCTACGCGCCTTGGGTATTCTAGCTCTAATTTGTTGAAAAAATCTATTCGATCATGCAAAACAAAGATGCTTCTAAATCATTAAGTAGTTGGGTAAGTTTATTGTTACACACCTTGTTAGTTCTGACTGTGCCACTAATTTGGCCATCTAATTCAACAGCATTTCCAATCTATGCACAGCAAAATTATGAATCACCCCGTGAAGCAACCGGGCGTATTGTATGTGCCAATTGTCATTTAGCAAAAAAACCAGTGGATATTGAAGTTCCACAAGCAGTTCTTCCAGATACTGTATTTGAAGCGGTAGTGAAAATTCCTTATGATACGCAAATAAAACAAGTGCTAAGCAATGGAAAAAAAGGAGGACTAAACGTTGGTGCTGTATTAATTTTACCTGAAGGTTTTGAATTAGCACCCCCTGAACGTATTCCTCCAGAACTAAAAGAAAAAATTTCTAATATCTATTTTCAACCTTATAGCCCAGAGAAAAAGAATATTCTTGTAGTAGGGCCTCTTCCTGGAAGCAAATATAGTGAGATTGTATTTCCAATCTTATCTCCAGATCCGGCGACTAACAAAAAAGTATCCTTCTTAAATTATCCAATCTATTTAGGTGGAAATAGAGGACGTGGACAAATCTACCCTGATGGTAGTAAAAGTAACAACAATGTTTATAGCGCTTCTACATCAGGAACAATTACTCAAATTACCCGTCAGAAAAAAGGGGGGTACGAGTTAATTATTAAAACACCTGATGGTAGTGAAGTAACTGATATTCTTCCTCCAGGACCAGAATTGATTGTTGCAGAAGGAGAAGCTATTAAAGCAGATCAACCATTAACAAATAATCCTAACGTTGGTGGCTTTGGACAAGCAGAAGCAGAAGTAGTTCTTCAAGATCCACTACGTATTCAAGGTCTTTTAGTCTTCTTTGCATCTGTTATTTTGGCACAAACTTTCTTAGTTCTTAAAAAGAAACAATTTGAAAAAGTACAACTTGCTGAAATGAATTTCTAATCTTTTAGAAAGATTATACTGGACTGGTGTGACTAAAAAAGGTTTGTATCCGTGTGCTTCGCGCCTTAGGCCAAAAATGTTATCAATGTGAATTGTAAGACCAACCCAATCCACCGCGTGAGGGTCCTTTTTTATCAAATTGTTTGAGAGAGAAGCCAAAAACATCACAGAAAGCGCCCGATTTTTTCAAAAAATTGATTACATTGGTTTTATGAGATGAGTTTAGACAAAAGACGCTTACATTTGGAAAATGTAATAATGCAATGCTTAAGTATTGAAAGTGTTGAATATTGTTATTTAATTCCAATTGTTTCACAATTAGCAGACTATTGGGGAGATACAAAAATGGCAGGCTTGTGTAAAATAATGTCACGACAAGTCAAACAACACTTAACTTATGCTATTCATATGCATTCGCTTTTCTCGACTCCTTTTCGGGACCCCTTTCTCTCTGGGTCCCAAAAGGACCGAAGACCAGTTCAGTTAAAAGATGTTTTATCTTCTCTAACAGAAGATCAGATTTTATTACTCAATAATAGATTGATCCCCGTAAAAAGAAAAAGTTGTTCAAGATTTCGTGAAACTTGTAATAGGGACGCAGTACACTATCGCCCATATTCAAAACATTCCTACCCTACCAAAAGTGGATCATCAGTGCAACAATTTCGTAGAAGGACACGAAGCACACGGATAGAACAAAAAGATTTTAGACAGATCTTCCGATCCGTAAACGGACCTTTCAAGATCTGGTTAAAGAATCTTTTAAATGAAAACTTTCAACTCTACTCCCCAAAAAACAAAATCTGTTCATTGTCTTCTTGGGTCGAAGGTTTCGTAGAAAGGCCTACAATAGCTAGTACAGTTCTTTCGGACGAAAGATGTGTAAATCAAAAAAATAATGCTTTGTATGTTAATGTAAATTGCCGAGAAAGACATATTATCGCAGCTTTCCAGAATCTAGATAATTCTTTTTTTCAATTATTAGAAGATAAAAATTGTTGTGCGTACTCCGTGCCTTTAGTAAACGAGCAACAAAAAAGAAATCTTATTGATGAGTGCCTCTTGCCCTTCATTACATCTTCTGAATCTTCTTCATTACGTGCCTGTTGTGCTTCACTTCAAAAAAACTCGGAGAAGGCGCACAGCAATTCTCTATGTAGTATAGAATCTCATATGGATGCGACTTTTTTTTATCAACCGTACTCACTAAAACAAAAGAAGATAAATCAAATTGTAAATTGTTGGTTTAAGGAACGGGAACCGGTTCAACATCTCTATTTTTTGTTTTTGCAAATTTTACGAGATCGAAAAATTTTGAAAGCAAAACAATGGTATCCTTTTGTATCGACAATCTCTTTGAATTCTAAGTTGTTTGTTTCTCGGTACGTAAGCTCATCTGATGATTCTTCTCTTTCATGCTTCGAGACCTCCCATTGGCTTTGTCGAAACGATCCTTATTTGTCTCATAGCAAAAGTCAGAAAGATTGTCATAAAATAGAAGAAAATTTGTCTCAAAGTTTTCTTAAACTATCCAAATCTGAGAAACAATTGAGTCAATTGATTACAATTTTGATAAACCAATAATTGTTGATAATCTCTTATCTGTCTTTTCAAAGTTCTTTACTAATAAGATCATCGATTGATAATATTTTTTACTTTTCGGAGCCACAAAAACATCTTTAAGACTGCATGAAACCAAAAAGAATATTTGCCGGTCGTGCCTTTTCAATAAGGCGCAACGTTGAAAGCGCTAGATGCTCATTACAGCACAAATCAAAATAGGAAAGACCAAGTAAACAAAGTTTATGTTGTACTCGTTGACTGATCTGCCGAGCTGACTTCGCACCTTAGAAGATCGAATCCAAGGCACGGAGTACAGCACATCCTTTCCAATTTTCAAGTGATTCCCAAAGAATTTCGTTTCTTTTAAGAATCACTTTTTGCTGGTCCGTTTACGGATCAATCATCTTTGTAGATGTGCTGTACTCCGTGCCTGTCAATGGTTCTCTATTTTAAGAGATGGTAGGTCTAAAGACCATCAGAATTGTCGGCATTAAAAGAAGAGAATCGTTGTACTCCGTGCCTGTTTGGTTACATCGATAGCCTATTAAGAAGAGGCACGGAGTACGCACAAATAGAAGGCACGGAGTACCCTTTCTACTCCCCTATCTTTGGGGCAACTATAAGGATGAACCTAAACCAACATAAGAACCATAAAAGAAAAGACCTACTAAGCCAATTGCAACAACACCTACAACTGTACCTACTAACCACAACGGAACTCTTCCGGTTGTTCCAACATTAGACATCTGTTCTACTCCCTTCAAATGTGTATTGGAGGTCTTGACTCAGGATTAACACAGTCGCAAGCAAAAAAGAATCAGACAAAAATCTCCAAATAAATAGTTCTCTACGAGATCCTTTCTTTTTTAGGATCTCTTACAAGAGGGCAATGATCAATTCCCATTACTAGTTAAAGAAATAACTAGAGAATAGTACTGCAAGAACGAAAATAAGTAGTAGCCCCCAGTATAAACCAGTACGGCTTAATTCAACGCTTTGCTTGTTCGGGTTTGGTGTGGTCATATTTGTGCACTTAACTTAATAAACAGCTTATCTTTGAATGAACTGCATTGCTGAGATAGAGCCCAAAAAGAAAACTGTAGGCACAGCTAGTCCATGAACAGCTAGCCATCTAAAAGTAAAGATGGGATAAGTTCTATCGATAGTCATTTGATGCCTCCTATAGGGATCTAGTAAATTCGTCTAGTTGCTCTAGAGAGTTAAAACGTCCAGTGATTAAAGGCACTTCTTGACGACTCTCTGTAAAGTATTCATTGGGACGAGGACTCCCGAATACGTCATAAGCTAAGCCAGTACTAACGAACAACCAGCCTGCTATAAAAAGCGAAGGGATTGTAATACTATGGATTACCCAGTAACGAATACTGGTAATGATATCTGCAAAAGGGCGTTCTCCCGTATTCCCAGACATGGTTACCTCCGTATATAAAGACAAGTTATGATTTGTAATGCACAAGTCCCTTTCAGTGGCGTTAGACACAAAATCACGAAAGGAAGGCTTTTGGATCACTTTGATTAGCCTTGTCAGGTGGTATTATACTAAAAGTATTTGCAAAACATGCTAAGTAAGTATAACTAAGATTTCTTGAAGACAGCAAGGCCCTAAGGAGCGACAGCTCACTTCTTCTAAAACAAAATTGATGTATCTCTAGACAAGAACAATAGGATCGTGTTCCTCTATAAAAAAGTATGAAGATTTCAAAATTTTTTGACTTTTTTGTAATCGAAGACGAATGAAGCTCACAACAGTATTCGTTCCTTTCTCTCCCACCCGTTCTTTCATTTGAGGATGGGAGAGAAAGGAACGAAGCTAAAATAGCGATGGCACAAAGTCAAAAATTGTTGACCAAGTTAAACAATTTCATCTTGTTCAATATATAAAAACAAAGAAGCCATAGTTACTGCTGGAAAAACTAATCCTACTAGGGGTACTAAAATAGATGGTAGATAGGAAGCACTCATAATTTTGTTTCCTCATTTACAGCTTTATAAAAATAATACAAAGCCAATTGTTTAATAACTAAAAATATATCTGTATAAGTCTAATTTAGAAAATCAAAAAAACTGAAATAGATTTTGTACAAATGAAAAAAAGATACAAAAGATTTTTGTTAAATGAAGAAGCGACAGATCCGTTTCGAAGCTGTCGCTTCTTCATAACAGAACCATTTTTGAGTCGCGAAGCCAGGTTTATCTTTTTCTCTGACAAATCCCTGTTTCTAAGTTGTCGCTCCAAGTCTTTAATAGAGATCCCGAGCGTTATTCAGATCTTTGCTCTCTCCGCATTGTCTTTTTTACAAGAATACTTCTATTTCACTCTTTTTTGATAAAGGAGTTTAGCACAAGAGCTTGTCGTTAACAAGAGTTCCCTTCGCTATCTCCAGCAAAGGCAACTTCGAATCTTTTGTTGGGGCAAATTTTGTGCGAGAAAACTTGTAAGAGGGCTGTTAGGTTGGCCCAGATGAAAATGAAATTATGGATAACCGAATCGTTCTGGGGCTTCGGTTCTCTTTTGTTACAAAATATCTTTTGTACAAAAAAAATTTCTTTACTTTTGACACGATCCCAAAAGCTACAAGGCCCGTTTACGGCCTCATTCAGCTCAGACAGCTCGTACAACATGAAATGGGACAAGCTTCGCTTCTTTTTTAGAAGCTCGAAAGGCTTCGCGTCTTGTGACTACCAGATCTGTCTGAGCTGAATGAGCTAAATGATCGGAATGATCAGCTTTTAGCACTCTGTTGTCATCTTTGTGATTAGCATCAAAATTTTTCTTCTTTACTTCGCTACTAATGGCACGCCTTGTATTAAAAGAAAAATTTAGCTTTTCGTGCTTCTCGCCTACGGAACCATTGGAGTCGTGGAAGATTGACTAAATTTTTGACATGGAGCAGCTCTATAAAGTTCAAACAATTCTCCTAATACTCCTTTTAAAATAGCTCTGGGTACAATTAAATCTAAGAGACCATGATCTAAAAGTGATTCGGCTACTTGAAAACCATCAGGAACTTCTTGATTTAATGTTTGTTCAATAACTCTTTTTCCCGCAAAAGCGATGTAAGCTTTGGGTTCAGCTATGATGATATCACCCAACATGCCAAAACTAGCGGTAACTCCTCCAGTTGTAGGGTAAGTTAAGATTGATATATAAAGAAGTCCTTTTTGAATTTGATGAATTTGCAAAACAGAAGCAATCTTTGCCATTTGCATTAAACTTAATGTACCCTCCTGCATGCGTGCTCCTCCGGAAGCGCAAACAATAATTAGAGGCAATGAATTTTGAGTAGCATGTTCAATTAATCGTGTAAGTTTTTCCCCTACTACAGATCCCATGCTTCCTCCCATAAACTGAAAGTCCATAACTCCTAAAGCAACCGGAATTCCATTTAATTCTCCTGTACCTGTTTGAACTGCATCAGTAAGTCCTGTATGCAACTGATTCTCTTCGATACGATCCTTATAAGATTGTTGATCAAAAAAATCGAGAGCATCACAAGGTAACATATCTTCATCCATTGGTTCCCAAGTTCCAGGATCAATTAATAATTCAATCCTTTCTGTACTATTCATCTCTAAATGATAGCCACACTCATCACAAATACGTTGATTTTGCTTTAAAAATCGAACATACAACATACTTTCACAATTGTCACATTGCGTCCATAAACCTGCGCTAGGATCCGATTCAGGATATTTAGGTTTCGGAGTTGTAAGCAACTTTAGTCTTCGTTTTTCTTCAAACCAATCAACTAATGACATAGAGGAACCTCCTTGAAAAATAATAAAATTAAAGAAAGGCACGACCGGGCACTGGTTTGGCCCGTTTACGGGTGCAAAGAAAAAAGATTAAATAAGGGATCTATTGAGTCCAAATGACGAATTGGGCACGAAATACAGCCAAGACGCTTAGCACAACATTCAGTTTTTTTCTATTCTTCTTTTGCATGCGTCTCAAGGCACGGCGTACGAAAATAGGTGCGAAGCCTGTATACCAGTAGGTGCGAACCATGCTGTACTTCGTGCCTATGTACACCCGAAAGACGCTTCAAAAAAAAAGAAAGGCGCGTTAGCTAAAAAAGAGAGAACGATGCGATGGTCTCCAGATTCTACAATAAAATTGATTGATTCTGCAAACTTTTTTGATGTTGTATTCTATTTATTTGTATTATCAAATGATTTGAAGTTTATATCAATAGACGCTAAAGGCCCGTTTACGGGTCGGACGTGCGCACAGCACTTCCTCTTTCGCATCCCTTTCGTAAAAAACGATACGCGCTTTGGTATCCGCTATAAAAAGCTAAGTGCCGCTGCCGGAGGCACGAAGTCAGCGGTAGCAGCTTATGCCCCCGGTTCATTTATTTATTGTGAATCTGACTTCGTCTCTTTCTTTGATATTTTAAACTTGAGACAACAAGTTTTATTTGCCAACAAGAGCAATTCTTTATCGAAGAGACGTTAGAAATAAACTCAGGCACGAAGTCTAGCACATTGTTTTTAAAAATGGGCGAGAAGGGATTCGAACCCTTGTCCTTATAGTTCGGAACCATATGCTCTAATCCACTAAGCTACAAGCCCATTGTTAAAAAAGAAAAAGTGTGCAGCAATGAAGCACTGATTTTATCCTAACCCACGATCACTTCTTTTTCAATTTTTCTTTTCTTTGTTGAATTATGAAAACAACTTCATGCCTCGCATTTTATTTGTACTCTTTTTACAAAAACAGAAAAAACGGTTGGCCGTGAGATGCTACGTACCTATTTCTTTCTTGACTTTGTTTGGTGCTGTGAATGATATCCTTCGTGCCCGGAATGCTTCTGCTTCGCACCTAAGTGCGAAGCATACAATTTATAGAAATAGAAAAGGCACGTAGTACAGCATCAAATCTTGTACTTCGTGCCTCTGGGGGAATCTTCAATAGATAGAATTTAATGATGTCCTTCCATTGATTCACCAATATAAGCTGCGGCTAAAGTGGCAAAGATTAAAGCTTGGATACCACTTGTAAATAAACCCAAAAACATCATAGGGATAGGAACAACTAAAGGGACCAATGATACTAATACTGCTACTACCAGTTCATCTGCTAAGATATTTCCAAATAATCGGAAGCTTAATGAAAGTGGTTTTGTAAAATCTTCTAATATATTAATCGGAAGAAGAACTGGAGTTGGTTGAAGGTATTTACCAAAATAACTTAATCCTCTTTTATGTAAACCAGCATAAAAGTATGCTCCAGAGGTTAAAAGAGCAAGAGCAACAGTTGTATTAATATCATTTGTTGGTGCTGCTAATTCTCCATGAGGGAGTTCAATAAGTTTCCAAGGAAAAAGAGCACCAGACCAATTACATACAAAAATAAATAAGAAAAGTGTTCCAACAAAAGGTACCCAATCACGATATTCTTCTTCTCCAATCTGGGTTCTAGCTAAATCTCGAATAAATTGTAAAACATACTCTACAAAATTTTGAGTTCCATTTGGTACGGTTTCTAATTTACGAGTACCTAAAAAAGCTACTGCTAAAAGAATGCCAATTACAACCCAAGATGTAATCAAGACTTGTCCATGAACTCGTAAGTCACCAATCTCCCAATAGAAATGTTGACCTACTTCCACTGAGGATATCTGATACAAAAAACTAAAACTATCAATAGAAGCCTCTGTAATATACATAGTACTCTTTGAAAAAAGTAGAAGCTTTAAATAATTTATTCAGACTGCGTCCGACCCGTAAACGGGACTAACGTTCTTCAAAAGTGCGACTTTTGCACGCGATAAACGGCAGACAAAAGATCATAGATACGAAACCGTTTTTAAAATTATAAAGAAAAGTTTGTGTGATCGTACTCCGGACCTATGGATCTAAAATCAGAGACTATGAATGGGAAGATAGGCTAATCAATTTTCATAAATATCTTTCCCATCGGTCCTTGCTAGGGGATCTAATAAATACTTCTAGGAAATCTCCAAGTTTAGTATATCTATATAGAAGAAAAGTATATTATTCTAAAGAGTTTATTAAAGACACGAAGTACAGCACATCTTCTCTTTCTCAATTGTTTTTTAGTTTCATAATAAGAATGAAAATATTGTCGTATGTTTGGCTAAAACATGAAGCAAGGCACGTAGTACAGCCAATCTCTTTTGTTTGTTCACGCCGATGATTAGGCACGAAGTACAAGATTTGACGGCGTGAACAAACAAGAGGCACGTAGCACAGCATCTGGACTTCTTTTGGTAACTACGGAGAGACAGCTCTTTTCGATCTTCTCTTTTCGTGCTGTACTTTATTGCCCAAGATTTTCAAGAATAAACATCTTATTTTGATTAGTTCAAGCGCGCATCTAAGCAATCCTATTACGTCCTTCTCGAATTGCAGTAGTCAATTTGTCCAAAATCCATCGAATTGAAGATCGAGCATCATCATTAGCTGGTATCGGCATATCAGCAAGATCTGGATCACAATCAGTATCAACTAAACAGATTGTTGGAATCCCTAATTTTATACATTCTTCAACGGCAGTCGCTTCTTTTTGCTGATCAATTATAATAACAATATCTGGTAAACGTGTCATATACTTAATACCATCCAAGTATTTTCGCAATTGAAGAAGTTGTCGTTTTAAGACAGCAGCTTCTTTTTTCGGCAGCTTGTTTAATAGACCGGCACTCTCTTGATCTTCAAGTTGTTTTAATCTAGTTACTCGTGTTTCTATAGTCGACCAATTGGTAAGCATTCCACCTAACCATTTTTGGTTAACATAATGGCATCTAGCTTTCTTAGCTGCTGCACTGACAAGATCTGCTGCTTGATATTTAGTCCCAACGATTAAAACTTGTTTTCCTTGAGAAGCTGCATTAGCAAGAAATTCACAAGCTTCGGCTAGTAATCGAGCTGTTTTAAAGATATGAAGTATATAAATCCCTCGTCTCTTTGTAAAAATATAAGGTGCCATCTTGGGATTCCACTTACGAGTTTGATGACCAAAATGAACCCCAGCTTCCATCATTTCTTCTAAACTTATAGTTAATGGTTCTGTCTTCATATAGAGCTTGTTATTTTGAAAAGGAATAAATAAAATACTTTTTCATTTCCGGGTACTGTACGATCGTTCTGTGTTAGCGCGCCTTGTACCAAAGTACATCATCGCGACTTTTTCCAACCTTAAACTTGTTTACAGCATCTTTTACATGATTTCATCAGTTAACAAAAGGAACTATCTTATTAAACCTACTCGACACTGTATACATCAAGATAGCCGGCTGTGCTACGTGCCTCTACTAGTTTCTCTTTGACAAGGCGCGAACCACACGGATTTAGATACAATCCACCATATAGTAGTAAGAAGAGATACATCACAAGAAAAGGTACGCTAGCAAACCAGCAATCCGTGACGTTCACAAATTTTGACAGGCTTGGAGATGATCCCGATCTTGCTCAGACTGGAAAATATGAGACTGGGTTGGTTGCCTGTATAGATGCAACACGCCGTTTGCATCTTGCTTGGAGGCACGAAAGTCGTTTCGTGCTGTATTCCGTGCCTTTTGACAATTTTGGAAAGTGCCTAAAAGGTCTGGCGCAAATGATGCAAGTGTCGCAACGACTTTCGTGCCTGATCAAAACCTTTCAACCTACGAAGAAACCATCTCAAGTATGCTTCGCGTCTCTCGTCTCACGCCATTCTAGACCCTGTGCGCGAAGTTCAACATCTGAATGATCTGAATGATCTGAATGATCTGAATGATCTGAATGATCTGAATGATCTGAATGATCTGAATGATCTGAATGAGCTGGATGACCTGAATGAGCTGACGAGCTGACGAGCTTACTAAGCTAGCGCGCCTTTTATTTTCAGAATATGTTAACATTAATCTTGTAAGTCGTGACTAACGGTTTCGCAGATTCAAGATCTCTGGCACTGTAAAGAGCGACAGCTCACATAATAAATGAAAATTATTTTAGTTTTCAAATATTCGAAAGATTCCCACTACGAGTCTGGAAGTTTTCTGCGTACTTTTTCACTTGCACTATATTATTGGTGCCTCATTCAAAAAATAGAAGATATTTTCTTTTTTTTAGGTAAGAAATGATTTGTTAATTGTTGAAGACAAAATTTTTTTGTTTCATAATTTAACGATTGTTCAGTTAATTGCTTTAACGAAAAGTGAAGCCAACTTCGTTTTGTAATATACGGTTTACAAAGGCAAATCATAGGCACAGAGCGTTTACTATGTACAACAGTTTTGCTTTTCTCCCTGCCCGGAGCCTGAGAAGAAAAGGTTTTTCTCATTGGTATTTTCTGACGGATGACTGGAAGATAAGTGAATTTTTTTTTTTGAAAGCTGTTCTGCTGATGTGTTGAAAAACAGGTTCCTGTTCCATCTGGAATCCAAATGACAGGAGCTTGTTTTAAACCTGTACCCGCAGGAATCATTTTACTAAGTAATACATTTTCTTTTAATCCCTTTAACCAATCCATTCGACCTTGAAGAGCAGATCGGCTTAAAACAGTAATTGTTCTTTCAAAACTTGCTTCTGATAAAAAGCTGTTAGCATTTAGCGATGCCTGAGTAATGCCTAACAATATCGGTTTGCAAGGTAATGGTTTATACAATACACGATTCATTCGTTGGGCTTTAGAGATTTCAAGAAGTTCTCCTGGAAAAAAGACACCCAAAACATCATAAGGGAATGCTGTTCGTATTACAGATTTTGGTGAAAAAGCAGTAAAATCTGTATTTTCTACAATTGCTATTTTTCCACTCATTTGTCTTACAATCACTTCAAAATGTTTATCTGAAATATAAACTCCTTGGGATAAGTATACTTTTTGAACTTGATCTACAGTTTCTAATTGACTATATTCAAGTGCTTTTGCTGCCCTATTAATGGATATTTGAGATAACATTAAGTCCATTTGTGTCAAACTTCCTATATAATTACGAAGTTGTTCTTTTATACGTGCTACTAAAATTTCAAAACGCATGTACAAATGAATTACTACTTGATTTCCTATTCGAGCTTCTAATAATTGTTCTGCTTTTGGAAGCCCTTGAATAATATCACTAGCCTTAAGTCTTTCATAAGCAAGTGTTACTAATGTATCTCCTTCATTGATCGCTTGTTTATGAGAAGCATGTGCTACACCTCCTGTAGGAATTAAATAAAGTTTGGCTAATCGAATTAAAACTCTCTGTCCTTCATTTAAAGATAATATATGACCTGATTCAGGGATCCTATTATAAATAAATTGTTCAACATCTTTATTTACAGACTCTCTCGAAGGACAAATGGATTGTCCTATTTGTACTTGTTGCCTATCCGTGTGTTTCGTGCCTTCGGACCAATTTTTTTTTAGTCGTTGCAAGGCGATAACTCGTCTTGAAGTGAAATCTAAAGAAGAAAGATTGATCAATTCGCTTTTCGTCTCATACGGATACCATTGGATAAAATGACACCAAATGAAAAAATAGACAGGTATCAACCAATCTTTTATATTGTAGATGTTTTTATTATCCTTGATAAAAATCCTTTTTTCTTTTCTTTCAAATTTCTTTTCATCCGTAATCCAGAAAAGAGAAGGCACGAAGCCATCTTTTTTTACAAAGAAATTTATTTGACTAACAGAAACAAACGTTCGAACAGAAAAAAGTGAAAACTCTTTTAAGAGAACAAAAGATTGACCTAATAGTCCAATAAAAGAATCTCCTTCTGCTCCTATCGTCGCACCTTTGTTTACTAAAATTGATGGAGGCACGAAGTCAGCCGACAGTGTTTTAAGGAAAGTTGTTGTTTTTGATAACGGATAATTCAAGATCTTTCTTTTTGTGGGGATCATTATCGACTCTTCCTGTTTTATTGGTGAACTGAGTTGTTGCTCCTTATAAAATAAAGATGCAGAAGGACCGGTCACTGGTTCAGACATCTTTTTAAAAAATTGATCTCCAAAAGAAAGAGTCAAGATCCATTCATTTTGTTCACTGATAGTTGATAACGCACCTGTATGTTTACTAAATATTTTTCTATGCTGTGTACCACGGTATGCTGATTTAAGAAAAGAAATTGTTGATCCAACTCCGCTTAAAGTGCCTCCGTGCACCCATAGAGCAATAGATCTTTGTTTATTATAAATTGAAAATAAGAAAGCCTCAGACGAATTCAATACGTGATTTCGTATACCAATTGGTAAATCTTTTTGAATATAATCTTGTGCTTGATAAAGAAAAGAAAGATTAAGAGTTGCATTAAGAAATTTGTTTAAATGACCAGAAACTACCCAAATATAACTCGTTTTTTCTACAATAGGATTAAGATAACTACGATTGGAAGCAAACTCCATCCATAAGTTCACCCGACTAGAGGAACATAAAAAATGAAGAAGACGTCGTTGTTTTAAACAAGATGCACGAAGACCAATGGGGTTATAAAAAATTTCCCCTTGAATATGAGAATAAATATCTTTTTCTATTTTTTCTTTTAATGGGGCGACGCTAGCACGAACTTCTGCAATAATCTGTCGTGATTGAACATATTGATGATTTTTTACAAGAAGTAAACTATCTTGCGGCACATTTAATACTTTTTTCTTTCCAACAAGATCTTCTATAATAACTGAGAATGCTTCAGGACATGTCCAAGCAGGACGTCCATGACGATTTCTTGTTGGTTGAATAGTTTTTATCTTGTACTTCGTGCCTGGTGGGATAGAAAAATGAACAATTCCATTAAATGGAGCTCGTACATGTTCAGCTACACCACCGGTAAAAACACCTCCAGTATGAAAAGTACGTAAAGTTAATTGTGTTCCTGGCTCACCAATAGATTGACCGGCAACAATCCCAATGGCTGCTCCAATTTCTACTAAATTTCCACAACTTAAATCCCACCCATAACACCTTTGACAAGCGCGAGGCATACTTTTACAAGTTAATGGCGATCGCACTATAATATCAGACGTTCCCTTTATAGAATCCATAACTGAATGGGTTTTTGGAAAATTCACTAGAGAATTGACTAAATCAGGTGCAAGATCTTGATTTCGAATTGCGACACATCGCTGACCTAAAAATACATTACGTGCTAAAACTCGCCCGATAAGTCTCTCTTGCAAAGCTAATAAAGAATTACTTGCTTCACGAGTCGTTTTTCTATCGCGAATTGAATTAAGACGTATTCCTTGCATAGTTTCACAATCAGGGTTACGTATTACCACATGTTGTACAACTTCGACAAGTCGACGTGTAAGGTATCCAGCATCAGCAGTACGTACAGCAGTATCCACTACTCCTTTTCGTGCACCATAGCAAGAGATAATATATTCGGTTAAAGATAGACCTTCACGCAGGTTGCTTTGTATAGGAAGATCAATAATGTTGCCTTGTGGGTTTGCCATTAGACCTCTCATTCCTACAAGTTGGTGTACTTGAGAAACATTTCCTCTAGCACCGGAAAAAGACATTATGTGAACGGGATTAAGCGGATCTGTAATTCGAAAATGGGAAGTCATTTCACGTTTTAAATATTCACTAGTCGTGTGCCAAGTTTCAACAACATGTCGTAACTTTTCTACTGCATGAATAGACCCACGACGATATTGTTCTTCTGAGGTATGTGCTTGATATTCTGCATCACGAATTAACCAAGTTTTGGAAGGAGTTGTTATTAAATCATCCACTCCTAAAGAGATTCCAGCTTGTGTTGCATGCCGAAAGCCTAATGTTTTTAATTGATCTAATATTTGTGCCGTGCAATTGCTTCCTAGATAGGTTATTAACCGACCAATCAATTGTCTCATAGCGCCTCTATCCATTACTTGGTTGTAGTATATTCTATCTCCAAATTCGGCTGTCAGACGTGCCATAAGTGAATACCTCCATAAGATTTTTTTTTTGAATGTTTTCAAGTCCCGACTTGTCCAATCCGTAAACGGGCTTATTACCATTAGTCTGTCATTACGGATTGGTGAACTGAACTGACTTTGTACCACTCTTTTTAGAACGACAAGACTTTTTGATAGCATTCCTTTTAAGAAAAACCGGTTGACCGATCCGTAAACGGGCTAGCAAAAAGTGGCGCTTCGCGCCTGTGCTCGCGCGCCTATGAGTTCGACTTCTTAAGCGCCCTTTGTACCTCAACCAATATGGTCTTGAATTGATTGTTGAATTTGTTGATTAAAAAGAACTCTTCCAGCAGTGGTTAAAATATATTTACTTAAGTCACTTCCCTTTCGATTCTTTTTTATATAAGAATTTTCATAAATATTTCTAGAGTTTCCTAAAGAATCAACCTGATATTCAATAGGTCCTTTACGAGATGATATAATGGGAGATTTTGCATCCCAACGTAACCATAAAAAACAGAAAAGATTTGCTAAGGACCCTTTATGAATAGATATTAAGACATCATCATAATCAGAAAAAGTAGGAAACTTCTGTAAATAAGATCGTTTTCCCATAAAGATTTTGATTTTGTTCAGAAGGCGCGAAGTACGGTGCGAACCGGTACCCGGTCCTTTACTATCTTGTGAATCTTTTTGTATATACTCTCTAGATTCTGACCTTCGGTCCTGATTCTTTTTAGAAAAAAGAGAAGACGAAGAAAAGTCAAGTTGACGACTCCCGTATATGCCAATAGATCCTTCTAAAGTTAGAACATATAATCCAAGAAGCATATCTTGACTTGGTACCGCTACTGCTCGTCCTGTTGCCGGCGATAGTAGATTTGATGGTGACCACATTAAAATACGAGCTTCCACTTGTGCTTCCCAAGACAAAGGTACATGAACAGCCATTTGATCTCCATCGAAATCCGCATTAAAACCCGCACACACTAAAGGGTGTAAATGAATTGCGCGTTCACTAACCAATACAGGTTGAAAAGCTTGTATACCTAATCGATGTAAAGTAGGTGCTCGATTTAAAAGTACCAACCGATTTTGTACAATTACTTGAAGCACCTTCCACAGGATGGGTTCTTTATTTTGAATTATGCTTTTCGCAGCTCTGAGATTTGGTGCTAATTGGCGTGCGATCAATTCACGAATAATAAAAGGTTGAAATAATTCTAGTGCCATCTCTCTAGGTAAGCCACATTCATGTAAAGCCAATAAAGGCCCAACGACTATTACCGAACGACCAGAATAATCGACGCGCTTCCCTAATAAATTTTCTCTAAATCTACCCTTCTTCCCTTTTATTAAAGCAGAAAATGATTTGTATGCTCTTTTATTGTAATCTCGAAATGTTGATGAACCCATTCCATTCGCTAACAAAGCATCAACAGCTCGTTGTAAGGATGCTCGTTGAAGGCGCGCAAGTAAACCAGAGAGGACAAGAGTTCCTTGATATGACAACCAAATTGAAAGATCTTCATTTCGAAATAATACTTTTCGATACAATTCATTTAAATCCGAAGTAATTAACTGTCCTTCTCGTAATTCAACAATGGGTCTTAAATCCGGAGGTAAAACTGGAAGTACAGAAAGTACCATCCACTCTGGTTGAGTTCTTGATTGGATAAGATCTCGAACAATTTTACTAGATCTTATTATTAATCTTTTTTCACGTTGAATATCAGCACTATGATCACTATTTTTATATTTCCCTGAAACAGGGAACCACATCTTTTCTGTTTGTTCAACTGCTCTTTCCAAATTTTTTTGAAGAGAAATCAATTTGTTTTGTAAATTCAAATTTGTTAACATTCTTTGAATTCCATACCCACCAGTAAAAATTTCTCTACTTTCACAATCACGATACCACTTTGAAAGAAAGAGCTCTAAGGCAATACGCCAAGGCACATAAAACCTATTACAAATAAGTTTTGGTTCTAAAATGGGTTTAGAAGCTAATCTTAATAAACGTTTCCTCGCTAAAATAATTCTTTGTGATAAGTGAATTTGCGTCGTACCTACAGAACCATTGGCATTGGGTTTATCTTTAAAGTATTGTAGAACCGGTACCCGGCCCTTAACAGAGAGAGAGAGGTTTTTCGTTTGTAAAAAATGTTTACGAACTCGAAGCCTTTTTCGTGTTAAAATTCGTTTATAAGCTCTTTCGTGTGCTCCTATTCGTAAAGTACCTAAAAGTCGAAATTTTGAATATGTGCCTGGCCCTATAACAAAAGATCCACAATAAACTAAACTTTCCACGTCTTTAAGTGGCATCTCAAGTAAATGGGAGATAACACTAGGACGATTTTTCAGATACCAAACATGAGTAACTGGAGAAGCTAATTGAATATAGCCCATCCTATGTCTTCGAACTCGAGATTCAGTTAATTCAACACCACACTGCTCACAGAAAGGCGGAGAGTCGCTATCTCTAGGACCTTTATACTTTCCACAATTACAAAATCCACTTTTGATTGGTCCAAAGATTCGTTCACAAAATAGACCATCCTTTTCTGGTTTGTGTGTTTGATAGTGTATAGTATGAGGTTTTAAAACACGTCCTACAATTTCTCCGTTTGGTAAAATTCTTTCTGCCCAACTACGGATTTGTTCAGGAGAGGCTAATCCTATACGAAGATTTTGACCTTTAGGGTTTTCTTGCCTTTTAGAGTCTTGCCATATTCGTTGCTCCCATCCGGAATCCCGTAAAGAATAGAGGCACAAAGTCGTACAATTGTTTGAGTAAATCATAAAAATGTTTGTAGTCTATAGAATTTTCCATTTGATTTATTTATAGACAAATAATTTAAATATTATATCAAATAGAGTCTCTCTATTTGATCAATGGAAATCAATATTTTCTGTCTACATGCTATACTTTGTGCAAGCTGTACTTCGTGCCTATAAGATTTATTAGTACGGAAGCGCATAGCGTAATTTGAATTCTTTGAAAGGAGCGACAGCTCTTTGTGATCCAATTTATATGTCTTTAGATATTATAAAATAGGCGCGAAGCGTTTACGGATCGCTTCGCGCCTATTTGATGTTTAGGAGGCGCGAAGCACACGAATTATTTTATTTATTTTTCGGTTTTTGGTACACACAAATAGAATAACACTAACATTGTATGCTATTATAATTTTTGAAAAAATTCATTGAATAGAACACGCTTCTTCTACCAAAGTGTTTGCTTGAAGGCCCGTAGGACGTTGTTTTTTAGTAAAACTAATCCATGTGCTTCGCGCCTTTTTTCCATAAATGAGCAAAAATAAGGCGATCCGTTTTGTACTTCGTGCCTTTTCATTTTTTTAGTAAGGCACGTAGTACAGTGTATTAGCGCCCTTCGTACTTTTGGACAATTACAAATATTAAATAAATAAGGAGTTTTTTATGTCTCGTTATAGAGGTCCTCGTTTAAAAATTATCCGCCGTTTAAATACCCCTCTACCGGGTTTAACGTCTTCACCTATTGTGAATTCTACTTCAACTAGTAAGTCTCAACGAAAAGATAAATCGGAATATCGTATTCGTTTAGAGGAAAAACAAAAGCTTCGTTTTCATTATGGAATAACAGAACGACAATTATTACGATATGTTCGTTTAGCTCGAAGAGCAAAAGGGTCAACTGGTCAAGTCTTACTTCAATTATTAGAGATGCGATTAGATAATATTGTTTTTCGCTTAGGTATGGCTCCTACAATTCCCGCAGCTAGACAATTAGTGAATCATGGTCATGTTCTTGTGAATGATCGCGTAGTAGATATACCAAGTTATCGTTGTAAACCTCAAGATGTTATTATTATTAGAGATCGCATAAGATCACGTGTTTTAGTAGACAAAAACCTTAATAATACTCAAGAATCAAAAAACTTGTCTTCTTCTAGAGACTTTTTGAACAAATTACCAAGTCATTTACGTTTGAATCCAAAAACTTATCAAGCATCTGTCAATCAAATAGTAAATCGTAATTCAATTGGAGTAAAAGTAAATGAACTTCTTGTTGTAGAATACTATTCTCGTCAAGCTTAAAGATACGAAGCATGCTGTACTCCGTGCGATCCGTAAACGGGCCTATAGACTACGGAGCGACAGCTCTTTTTTCATTGAAAACTGCGTACTCCGTGCCTTCTCCCTTGGTATTTCTTCAAAGTACCAGGTATGAAGTACAAAATATTAATAGTGTTATAGACGCGTTAGCCAAGACGCTCAGGCACGGAGTACAGCACTTGTTTTCAAAATATTTTGATCAGGGTTTAAACTAGAACGGAAAGAGAGGGATTCGAACCCTCGGTAAACAAAAGCCTACATAGCATTTCCAGTGCTACGCCTTCGACCACTCGGCCATCTTTCCTTAGTTTTTACTCTCATTTTATTCTAAAAATCTCTTTTGCATCAAGCTTATTTCGAGTCTTTAAACGAAAATATATTCTATATTCTTATGAGATGCTAGGCGCGAAGCTATGTTGAATATCTTTCACTGCACGTTCTTTAGGTTCGTACCGTGTATCACGGCGCGAAACACTCTTGCCTTTCTTTCTTTTTCGCTACTACTATCTTTTGAATACTAACTAAAATGAAACTTTTCGATACAATTCATAAATACAAAAAAAAACTATTGATTTAGACACGAAGTATAGCTAGGTCACTTAGAAAAATAGTTTACTTCGAACAGCTTCGTACAACTCATTCTTGCTTATGATCTTTGTTCTGATTAGTTAAGATCTAATATTTCCATTTTTTTCTTTTCTAGTTTAGTACACTATCTAAACTAAAGAGATTCTTGAAAATAGAAGAGATAGGTGCGACGTTAAGACCGGGAACCGGCCTGGATTGCATCTTTTTCTTTTCTGTGCTTCGCACCTTATTCATTGATAGACTTCGTGGTACACACCAGTCGTTTTTGTAAATAGAAGTATTATCAAAATCAATGAATAGACAGTTTTCTCTCGTAACGTAAGTAATCGAAATGAAAAGGCGCGTTAGCCAAGAAGCTCATACAATATATTTTTTTTATAAAAATCACATGCCAAGATCTCAACGAAATGACAATTTTATTGATAAAACTTTTACTATTGTTGCAGATATTTTATTACGAATCATTCCAACTACTCAAAGAGAAAAAGAAGCTTTTACTTATTATCGAGATGGTATGTCAGCTCAATCCGAAGGAGAATATGCAGAAGCATTGTTAAATTATTATGAAGCTATGCGTTTAGAGATTGATCCTTATGATCGAAGTTATATACTTTATAATATAGGATTAATTCATACTAGCAATGGAGAACATGTCAAGGCGCTAGAATATTATTTTCAAGCACTTGAAAGAAATCCATCTTTGCCACAAGCTTTAAATAATATGGCTGTAATTTGTCATTATCGTGGAGAACAAGCTATAGAACAAGGAGATTCAGAAAATTCTGAAATATGGTTTGATCAAGCTGCTAGTTATTGGAAACAAGCAATTGCTTTAGCCCCTAACAATTATATTGAAGCAGAAAACTGGTTAAAAATTACTGGCCGATTAAAAGAATAATTCTTCTCAGACGTTTTTCTCTTTCCGATGCGATTTCCATCTGATTGCTATAGAAGAGAGCTTTCACTAAAAAAATTGTATTGTATTATTAGTAAATTAGTTGGGTGGAAACTTGTTAGGGATCTTAATTACTAAAGAGGCGGGGCAGCACACAGAACAATTTATCAGCTTAATTTCTCTTCTCTTTTGAACAAGTTTTTCGACTGAATTAGTACACGTTGGGTAGTGTCAGAGTAGGCGCACGCTCTCTCGCGCCTATTCTTTTTGAATCTTATTCTTTATAATAACAATATTTCTATTGTATGAGGCGTTTAAATAAAACAAATATATACTACGTGCCTCACGATCAACCGGTTTCAGCTCGTCAGAAAGTTATCGAAAGAGCAGCCTACAGAATATTTGGGGGCTAATGCCCCCAAGCTGTACTGCGTGCCTTAATTAGAAACGAAGTTCAGTAAAAATGAAACTCTTTATAGAGTATCAATAGTATCAAATTCAAATTTAATCTCTTTCCAAACTTCACAAGCAGCTGCTAGTTCAGGACTCCATTTTGCAGCTTCGCGGATAACATCATTACCTTGACGAGCAAGGTCACGACCTTCATTACGTGCTTGAACACAAGCTTCTAAAGCTACACGGTTAGCTACTGCTCCAGGTGCGTTACCCCAAGGGTGACCTAGAGTACCACCACCAAATTGAAGTACAGAGTCATCTCCAAAGATTTCAGTCAATGCAGGCATATGCCATACGTGAATACCACCTGAAGCTACAGGTAGAACACCAGGCAAGGAAACCCAGTCTTGAGTAAAGTAAATACCACGACTACGATCTTTTTCAATATAGTCATCTCGAAGAAGATCAACGAAACCAAGAGTTACTTGACGCTCACCTTCTAGTTTTCCAACTACAGTTCCTGTATGGATGTGGTCACCGCCAGACATACGTAGTGCTTTTGCTAATACACGGAAATGCATACCGTGGTTCTTTTGTCTATCAATTACAGCGTGCATAGCACGGTGAATGTGAAGAAGAAGACCATTGTCACGGCAATAATTGGATAGGCTAGTGTTAGCTGTAAAACCACCAGTCAAATAGTCATGCATAATAATAGGCACACCCAACTCTTTAGCGTATGCAGCTCTCTTCATCATTTCTTCACAAGTACCTGCAGTTGCATTTAGATAGTGTCCTTTAATTTCCCCAGTTTCAGCTTGAGCTTTGTAACTAGCTTCTGCTACAAACAAGAATCTATCTCTCCAACGCATGAAAGGTTGGGAGTTTACGTTCTCATCATCTTTAGTAAAATCAAGTCCACCACGTAAGCATTCATATACAGCTCTACCATAGTTTTTTGCAGATAGACCCAATTTTGGTTTAATAGTACAACCCAAAAGAGGACGACCGTACTTATTTAGTTTATCTCTTTCTACTTGAATACCATGAGGAGGTCCTTGGAAAGTTTTTGCATAAGCTGCTGGGATTCTTAAATCTTCTAGACGTAGAGCTCTAAGAGCTTTAAATCCAAAAACATTCCCTACAATGGAAGTAAATAGGTTGGTGACGGAACCTTCTTCGAATAGATCTAGAGGATAAGCTACGTATGCGATGTACTGGTTTTCTTCTCCAGGTACAGGTTCGATATCGTAACAACGACCTTTATAACGATCTAGGCTAGTAAGACCATCAGTCCAAACAGTAGTCCATGTTCCGGTGGAAGACTCAGCTGCAACAGCTGCTCCAGCTTCTTCTGGAGGAACCCCTGGTTGAGGAGTCATACGGAATGCAGCTAAGATGTCGGTATCTTTGGTTTCATAATCAGGAGTGTAATAAGTAAGTCGATAATCTTTAACCCCTGCTTTAAAGCCAACACCAGCTTTAGTCTCTGTTTGTGGTGACATAAGTCTCTCCCTAAAATTTTGAAAATCATTATTAGAAGCACAAGGTCTGCTCGACAAATAATTGCTCTTTTTCATTCTTTTACAACCCTACACTATACATTAGACTAGGGCCCTCTGAGAAAAAAAGTTTGGCTTGGCTCCGATCCGTAAACGGACGTTGCGCTTAGGGAAGATATATTGTTTGAATTCTAGTTTCAAAGGAGCGATAGCTCACTCTTTTCTATTCTTTTGTTTCTTTGGTCTCTATTACAGATTTATTGTAACTGCATATATTGATTAAAACAACTAAAGGCACAAAGTCAAAAAGATTTCTTTTTTAGTTCTCTCTTCTTTTTCTATTGAAAAACTTCTTTAGCAGTAGGTGCGAAGCATGTACAGCATCAGGCGCGAAGCACACACACTTTAGGTTTTTTTTCTACTAATAAGAGTTGTTGTCAATTTTTTTCAACTTACGATGTATTTGTTGCCTTTTGATGTCAGTCTCTATTGCTGCGCATTTATGGAATCTATAACTTTTTTTAGTTATTGATAGATTGAAAACCAAAAAGAATATTTGCGGGTCGTGCCTTTTGACAATTTGATTTCAATTCTTTTCGGAGCGAAGCACAAGTATGGTTACTTGCACTTCTTGAAAAGGCACGAAGTACAACGCGCCTATGACTTAAGAGATAGTGCGAAACTTTCTGGGTTTCTTACAGAACTCAGAAAATTTCGTGACATTATAATTTTAATTTTCATAGAGTGAATGACAAATAAAAATTATCTGAGGGTATTTTTGTGAATGGCGCGAAGCACACGGAACAATTTATCAGCTCTCTTTGATGAAATAGTATTCAGGTTGTACTTCGTGACTACTGTGATTCGAACCAATGTTTTGTGGTGCACAAACTAAGTCAAGAATCTCTAGAGATTCTTGACTTAGTTGAAAGAATATGATATTTTATAGGTATCTAGAAATAGACAAAAATATCATTCTCTTTGACAGTTTCTTTATTCTTTAGAAAAAAATTGATTGGCTCACGCCCCAAAAGAGAACGTGCTTTGCACTGCTCATTTTACTTTTTTCTTCTTGTTTAAAAAGATGGAAAAGTTATTAATTGATTGAATGAATACAAGATGTAGAAGCATCACTTTCAATATATATATACTTTACTAATAGGCTTTCTATGAAAACGAGCTTTTTTTCACTTGGAGCATCTACAGTCACCACAAAAAAGGTAGGACGTATTACTCAAATTATTGGTCCTGTTTTAGATGCAGCATTCTTACCTGGTCAGATGCCTAATATTTATAATGCTTTAATTGTTAAAGGGCAAAATCCAGCTGGTCAAGAGATTAATGTGACTTGTGAGGTACAACAACTCTTAGGTGACAATAGAGTAAGAGCTGTAGCAATGAGTGCTACCGATGGCTTAATGAGAGGGATGGAAGTAATCGATACTGGAGCACCTTTAAGTGTTCCAGTTGGTGAAGTAACATTAGGTCGAATCTTTAACGTTCTTGGAGAACCTGTCGATGAGATGGGTCCTGTCAATGTTACAACTACATCTGTAATTCATAGATCTGCTCCAGCTTTTACACAATTAGACACCAAACTTTCTATTTTTGAAACTGGTATCAAAGTTGTAGATTTGTTAGCTCCTTATCGTCGAGGCGGTAAGATTGGATTGTTCGGGGGTGCTGGTGTAGGTAAAACTGTATTGATTATGGAATTGATTAATAACATTGCTAAAGCACATGGTGGGGTTTCTGTTTTTGGTGGCGTAGGAGAACGTACGCGTGAAGGAAATGACCTTTACATGGAAATGAAAGAATCTAAAGTTATTAATGAAGAAAATCTAACTGAATCAAAAGTAGCTTTAGTTTATGGTCAAATGAATGAACCTCCTGGAGCTAGAATGAGAGTAGGTTTAACAGCATTAACTATGGCTGAATATTTTCGCGATGTAAATAAGCAAGATGTTCTTCTTTTCATTGATAACATTTTCCGTTTTGTACAAGCTGGTTCAGAAGTTTCTGCTTTGTTAGGTCGTATGCCATCTGCGGTTGGTTATCAACCTACTCTTGGTACCGAAATGGGAGGACTACAAGAAAGAATTACTTCTACAAAAGAAGGTTCTATTACTTCTATTCAAGCTGTTTATGTACCAGCTGATGACTTAACTGACCCTGCTCCAGCAACTACTTTTGCTCACTTAGATGCAACAACAGTTCTTTCTCGCGGTTTAGCAGCAAAAGGAATTTATCCAGCAGTAGATCCTTTAGATTCTACTTCTACTATGTTACAACCTTGGATTGTTGGTGCTGAACATTATGACACAGCTCAAGGTGTTAAGAAGACATTACAACGTTATAAAGAATTGCAAGATATTATTGCTATTCTTGGATTGGATGAATTATCTGAAGATGATCGTTTAACAGTAGCACGAGCTCGTAAAATAGAAAGATTTTTGTCTCAACCATTCTTTGTAGCAGAAGTTTTCACAGGATCTCCAGGAAAATATGTAAGCTTAGCAGACACAATTAAAGGTTTTCAGATGATTCTTTCTGGCGAACTAGATCATCTTCCAGAACAAGCGTTTTATCTGGTTGGTAATATTGACGAGGCTACTGCCAAAGCTGCAACCATACAAGTTGAGAGTGCATAAACTATGACATTAAATCTTCGTGTAATGGCCCCCAATCGTATTGTTTGGAATTCTGAGGCTCAAGAGATTATACTCTCTACAAATAGTGGTCAAATTGGAATCTTACCAAATCACGCTCCTTTATTGACTGCTTTAGATATTGGTGTGATGAAAGTAAGAATTAATAGTGATTGGTGTACTATGGCTTTAATGGGTGGATTTGCTATGATTGAAAATAACCAATTAACAATCTTAGTGAATGAAGCAGAAAAGGGTAGTGAGATTAATCTTGACGAAGCTCAAAAAACATTTGATTTAGCTCAAGAAAGCTTAAATCAAGCTACAGGAAAGAAACAAACTATTGAAGCAAATCTAGCTTTTCAACGAGCGAAGGCTCGATTAGAAGCAGTAAAGGCTAATCCTTCGTCTGCTTACAATTAAGAGGCGCGCAGTCTACTTCGTGCCTTAACAATATCAATTCAATCAAGCACCTAGGCGCGTAAATGTGATCCGCGCCTAGGTGCTTGACTTTTTAAGAAAAGATGAGACTCAGAGCCGGCCTCTTCAATGAAGTGTGAAGACTGTACTCCGTGCCTTTTGGTCCTCGCACTTTTTTAGTAGAATGCAGTTTTTTTATTATTAATCTATTCACGGGTTGGTAAACAATTGAAAAAAGGGGCTGTAGTCCGTGCCTTGTAGGGCAGCAGTGAAAGAATGGTGTTGACAAGAGAGTGGCAAGTAAAAGAACCAAGAATTTAAGGCCCGTTTACGGGTCAGACGATCGCACGACTAAAAAATATTTAGAAACAGGCCAATCTAGTTTACAACGAAACAAAAAAGCTTTCATAGAAAACAGGCACGAGCTTTTTTATTATAGGTAAAAAGCACTTCACTCTTCATTGAAGAGTGAAGTGCTAGCATTCTATTTTTATTTGAAATAAAAAACTTTGTGACAGTTTTGATCTTTTTACGGGAGATCAAATAAGCCTAAAAAATAGAGTTTGCCTACTATTGGATTTGAACCAATGACTCTCGCCGTATGAAAGCGATACTCTAACCACTGAGTTAAGTAGGCTACCAGACTTATTTTACCTGACCTGAAAAATATATATCAAGCATCTTTCTCTATTCTGATTTCTGTGTTCTTGTTGTACCTTTTTGTAAAAACTATGAAGTATTCTTTTCATGATGTACGAGCTAACTTAGTTGACTAAGCTGACGGAGCGTCCGACCCGTAAACGGGCCTTAAACTTTTTTTTTGTTATGGTAAATAAAGAACCTGTTCATCTTTCTTTCGTCTATGTTAAAAACAAGAGTGCTTCGCGCCTATTTTAAAAAAATGAAAGAGTTGAAACGGAAATTTTAGCTAGGCCAGAAGCCAGAAAGTATTGAAAGTCTTATGAAGACTCTGATTCGAATTCTCTAGCTTAGCTAGAGCTATGGAATCTTTCTCTATTTTTTTAAGAAGGCGCGCAGCACACGATTCAATAAGATTCTTTTGTATTGACTTGAAAGAGAGCATTTTGTAAACTATTTGTTGGGGCTATAGCTCAGCGGTAGAGCACCTCGTTTACACCGAGATTGTCTACGGTTCAAATCCGTATAGCCCCAATTGACTTGATTCTAATAAATTTTTTGTCCGATCTTCCTGCGGACTTGCACAAAAAGACCCTTAAAACAAAGACAATAAAAATATTATAGGGCAATATTTATAAGTGTGCACTATTTTCTCTTTTTCTATTCTCAATTTGATCAAAATTGTAGTCTCTGAAGAGAAATAAAATAGAGAGAGGCGCGAGGTACACGATACGTTCAGGTGCGAAGCACAATATTTAGCACAATATTTAGCATAAACAATTTTAATAGATTTCCGCTTTACTAATTATCGTACTTCGTGCCTTCTTCGTATCTCGAGTTTATTAATAATGAATAAGATTCTGAAAGAAAACAAAAATACTCATCTCTTTGTATAATTAGGTTTATATCTAATAATGAAATCTTTTTTAGACATCTTTATTGGATTCTTAAATGCTGTACTCCGTGCCTTGAGAAAAGGCAATACAAATTCTTTCTCTTGATGGTCCATTTACGGATTGAGAAGCCTTTCTATTTTATTTTGAATAATTAAAAAGAACTGTTGCATTATGTCTATACTTCCAAATTATGAATCTTTTTGGGCTTTTTTGTTAATAGCTTGTTTAATTCCTGTCCTTGCTATTAGTATTTCTAATTTAGTAGCACCTTCTACTAGTAAAAATCCTGAAAAGTCTACTAGTTATGAATCAGGAATTGAACCAATGGGAGAATCTTGGATACAGTTCCAAATTCGTTATTATATGTTTGCTTTAGTCTTTGTAGTTTTTGATGTAGAAACGGTATTTCTATATCCGTGGGCTATGAGCTTCGATGATTTAGGAATTATTGCTTTTGCAGAAGTATTAATTTTTGTAATAATTCTTATTATTGGTTTAATTTATGCATGGCGTAAAGGAGCATTAGAATGGTCATAAATTCAGAAGTTATTCGTTCTTCGAATTCTTTTCAAGAACAAGGGTTTGAGTCAGTTTCAAGTGGATTCGGTTTTTCTGTGGTTGAGGAAGAGATTTCCGATTCTGTAATATTAACTACTTTTCACGACTTTACAAATTGGATTAGGCTGTCTAGCTTGTGGCCTTTACTTTATGGTACAAGTTGTTGTTTTATTGAATTTGCTTCATTAATAGGTTCACGCTTTGATTTTGATAGATATGGTTTAGTTCCTAGATCTAGTCCACGGCAAGCTGACTTAATTATTACAGCTGGTACAGTAACGATGAAAATGGCACCTTCTTTGGTTCGTTTGTATGAACAAATGCCTGAACCAAAATATGTAATTGCGATGGGAGCTTGTACTATCACTGGTGGAATGTTTAGTACTGATTCTTATAGTACGGTTCGAGGAGTAGACAAATTGATTCCAGTTGATGTTTATTTACCAGGTTGTCCACCAAAACCAGAAGCAATCATAGATGCTGTTATAAAATTACGTAAAAAAGTGGGACAAGAGAGTGCTCATGAAAAGAAAAATTATCAACAGAGTCAACGTTGTTTTACAATATCGCATCGTTTAAAACCAGTTTTACCAATTCATACTGGAACGTATGATCAACAAGTTTTGCGTCGAACTCCAGGAATTGAAATGGATACATCTTTAGAATATCCTTTAGAACGAATCTTACAAAATTCTATTGAAACATCCTCTCCTTTTCAGGATTCAGAAGGAACTGGTTTGTTTCAAGATTGGAATCAAGATACGAAGGACACAAAAACAAGAACAAAAAAGCAGCAAACTGATGAAAGAGGAGGCACGAAGTAATGACTGAGAACTTTTTGAGTAACTCTTCACAAAAACAAGGTCGTTTATCTTCTTGGCTTACTATTCATAGACTATCGCATAGACCTTTAGGTTTTGATTACCAAGGGGTTGAGATGGTTGAAGTAAGACCAGAAGATTGGCCATCAGTCGCAGTTTCCTTGTATGTCTATGGTTTTAATTATTTACGCTTGCAATGTGGCTATGATGTGCTTCCAGGTGGTCCCTTAGCAAGTGTTTATTACCTTACTAAGGTTCAAGATGGTGCCGATCAACCAGAAGAGGTTTGTATAAAGATTTTTGTTTCTAGAGAGAATCCTAAGGTTCCTTCCGCTTTTTGGATTTGGAAAAGTGCAGATTTTCAAGAAAGAGAATCTTATGATATGTTAGGAATTATTTATGAAAGTCATCCTCATTTAAAGCGAATCTTGATGCCAGAGAGTTGGCTTGGCTGGCCACTTCGAAAAGATTATATCACTCCAGATTTCTTTGAATTACAAGATGCATATTAATTTGTAACCAGGACCGAAGGTCATGATCTTTATGCTTTGCACCTTCGGTCCTTGGGTGGTTCATTCACATTCAAATGAAATCTACAAAAACTATAATGGCCTACATGTAGGCCATCTTTCTAAAAGGTGTACTCCGTGCCTCAGGACGCTAAGTCAGCTCACGAAGCTCCCAGAGGCACGAAGTACGCATACATAGATAGATCTGTGAAGAGATGCGCGAGTATAGATAGATTTGACAAAAGAAAAAAGTCGTGTTAGACAAGACGCGCAGTATAGAACAAAACAACAAGAGAATGCTATTCTTAATAAGTTTAAGCGACGTATTGACTGTTTTCTATTTTCAGAATATCTTTATGTTAGAATAAATAATCGAAAGATTATTGGATATGGGTTGCTAACTCAATGGTAGAGTATTCGGCTTTTAAGTGCGATTAAAAGGTTCAAAAAGTAAAGGTAAGACAGATTATCTATACTGCTGGCGCAGTGTAATAAGTTTCGGCTGACCTTCAAAGGAAACTTAAAAGGGACTATAGCATGCCGATTCAAGAATATATGGTTGTTACATAATAGAGTGAGCGATGTCCGTTTACGGATCGGCGCTTTTCTTTTATTAATAATCTATTTGTTCTTTCATTTAATTTAATGGACAGACAAAAGAGTCTAAACCACAAAAAGGAAAGAAAGTGCCGAATCTTTTCTTGAATTTTCATTCAAGTTCCTTGAAATTGTTTGATATTTTAAAGATCAAATATTAGCCAGTTTAAGGAAATTCTTTATCAAAAAAGATAAGTTTGTACAAGATACAAAAGAGTGGATCCTATTAAATTGAAGAAAACTTTTTGAATTATTTAAATGCTGACTAAAAAGAGAAATCTAAAAGTCAGGAGAGCAATCACAAGAGTAGAGAAGATTTATACAAAACCGTACCTCGTACCTTTTTGTGGATTGCATTATGTTTCTCGAAAACTAGAAGGAGAGTGTGAGAATGAAAGACTCACGTGAAAGATTCATCAAAAGATTTTTAAGTGCAAAAACGAATACAAAACTCTTTCAGGGCTTCACTTCGAATGAAAAGAAACTTTATTTACTTTTGTTACATGAAAACTTTTACCCTATTCTTTTGCAAGATACAGAAGTTACTGTCTCTTTTGAAAAGTTCTCTCATCTATTAAGAAAAAAGAACACAAAAACGTTTCATTCTTTCTTAACAATTAAATCTGTGATCTTTCTTTTTCGCTTTAACAGATTCTATGATCCAAAAGGGTCTTCTTCTTCGCATAGAAGATTATCTGAGCAGAAAAAAGAAGAGAAGTGTTTGCAAAAGAGAAATATTTTTTCTATCATTGTCGAAAGTATTACTTTTCTTCTATTCTGTAGTCAACAAGGTGCAAAGCACTTGTTTGAAAAAGATTTGTTAAGAACAAAACATACATCTATTTCTATTCATAAACCATTAGCATCTCTAGAGGGTTTTAGCTTTCATTATTATTCTTTTCGATTGGAAGGATCTTTTTCTCGTTCTTTTCATCCTGAGGTATTAATACGAATTCTTCGTAAAAGGATTCAAGATGTTTCTTTTTTACATTTCATAAGAAAGTCTTTGCATTCTAATTTCTCTCTCTCAGAGAAGAAAAGTTTCTTTCCTTTGATTCAAATAAAGAATATTTTATGGAATCTTTATGTTTTAGAATTGGATCAATATTTTCTTACAGATTGCAAATATTATTCCACGTCTAATGAATGCATATACACTTGTGGTAATTCTTCTCTAAGTTGCTTTCAAAAGATGAATGAATGGACCTCTTTTGTTCCAAAAGAGAAATATAAATATCTGACTGAATCAAAACTATTATCAGATCAATCATTGTCTACTTGTCCAATATCAAAAAACAGAGAGGAAAAGAGAAATAGACCTTTTTTAGCAAAATCTATCACTTACAAATATTTGCGAACAAAGACTCGTTGGTCTCTTTTTCTTCAAAAAGGGAATGGGACTCCGTGCCTCTTAATAAAGAGACTAATTTTACAATTTTTGATTCGCCGTTTCGGATATTTTTTTCCAAAAGATACAATCAATTCATATTGTGCACCTTATTCAATAGATGCTCGAAACAAAGACAATTCGTTCTTTTTTTCTTACTTTTTACAGTTTACTAAAAAAAGAAATTTTGTAAGAATAAATACTCAACTTTTTTTTTTTGTAAATTATTTTGTGAGAAGAGTTGTTTCATTTCTCAATCCTTTCTCTTTGATCATTCTGATCTTATCAAAGCACAAGTTTTGTAATTCTCTTGGTTACCCTAAGAGTAAATCTGGGTGGGTGACTTGGACAGATGCTGACATCATCCAACACTTTCATCGAATAATAAGTAGTCTGTTTTTGTTCTACAGTGGTTGTCATAATAAGAAAGCTTTATGTCGTATTCAATATATATTGCACTTTTCGTGTGTTAAAACATTAGCTTGTAAACACAAAACAAATCTTCGACAAATTTATAAGAAGTTTGCTTTGTATCCTTTTGGAAGAAACAATTTGAAAAAGAAAGATATTGATTCATCTATGTCAAAAGAAACATCTTTGGTTTCTAACCAATCCAAAAATCATAGATTACGACATTTATTTGGAAAGCAAAGATTGTCTAGAGTTTGGAATCTCCATTTCACTCAAATAGAAGCTAAAGCCTTTTCTCACTTAGAAGATTTTGACACGTTGCTAAAAAGATAAATAAATATTTTGATTTTTTTACAAACTTTCGTTTCTCGATTCTCCTTCTCATACAAATTTTTTGTACCTCGTGTATTCTAGTTTTCGATTTCGATCACATAAAGAAAGCCGTGTGCAATGAAAATTGCAAGCACGGTTTGGGAAGAGGTTGATTGATTTTTACTAAAGTTAGAAACGATTGACCGACTTTCATCCGACTAGTTCCGGGTTCGATCCCCGGGCAACCCAACAAAGATGAAATCCATTGTATTTCAATCTATTCGAGAGTGTATGTACCTCGTGCCTTCATTCAAGATTGACAATCTTGAATGAAGGCACGAGGTACATACACTCTCGAATAGATTGAAAAAGAGTCGATCGATATGAAGTCAACTTTTACGGTTTTCTTCAACATGGTCGAATTGTCAATCTTTCATTCCTTTCAATTTCAAAAAAGAATTGACAAAAAGACTTATTTGTTCTATAATATAATAATAGATTCGGTTGCCAGGATAGCTCAGTCGGTAGAGCAGTGGACTGAAAATCCTCGTGTCACCAGTTCAATTCTGGTTCCTGGCACAAAAATTTTTTAGTACATTGTGATCGGCTGTGCACTTTTGCATATCCAAAGTTCAACACTATCTTTCAAGTTGGAACCCCAACAACTGTATAGAACCCTACCAATCTTAGTTCTAGTTGAAGTTATTTTGACAACATTACCAGCCCCTACAGGCGACAGAACAGTTTTGGAAGCTAGTTGATAGGACTGAGCTGATGAGATGACGAGCTGATAAGCTTACTGAGTGAGCTAGCACGCCTTTAATATAGTAGCTCAACGAATCACCCTTTAATACTTTGAAGTGCTCGTTAAAACTATAGGATTGATGGTTCTTTTTTTAGCGAGTCTCAGTTAGAATATTCTGTTCTAGTCTTCTCTTCAATGACAAGATTAGAGTTTGTATCAAAATTCTTTTCTTTGATACTTGATATGGCTGGAGCAGATGAAAGAGATGAGAATGAATGGGTTGGTTGGAAAAAAGGACGGCTCAACTCTTCGTAGGAACGCTCCTGAGCGTCTTTCGACGTCCTTCTTGCGTTTCTCGACGTGCAGAAGACGAAGTGTCGTACTGTACCTAAAAAACCTTACTTAAAAAAGAACAATGTACAAGACTTTGAATTTACAACTCTTTTTATAGATCCTAGCACACCTAAGTTCTCTTCTCGTATGAAAGAACGAAAGATTTGTCGTTTTGAAAAACAGTTCAAATAGAAAAAAAATAAAGGTTGACATCATAAGGTTGATATGTAATAATACAATTTAACAAGCTTATACTATATAGCTTGAGTTACACATTATTAAATTACTAACCAATATTTACCATGACCGCTACTTTAGAAAGACGCGAAAGCGCAAACCTTTGGGGTCGTTTCTGCGACTGGATTACTAGCACTGAGAACCGTCTATACATCGGTTGGTTCGGTGTATTGATGTTCCCTCTTCTTCTAACTGCAACTTCTGTATTCATCATTGCTTTCATCGCAGCTCCTCCAGTAGATATCGACGGTATCCGTGAGCCTGTTGCTGGTTCTCTTCTATACGGAAACAACATCATCTCTGGTGCTATCGTTCCTACTTCTGCAGCTATCGGTTTGCATTTCTACCCAATCTGGGAAGCTGCATCCGTTGATGAATGGCTATACAATGGTGGTCCTTACGAACTAATCGTTCTTCACTTCCTTCTAGGTGTAGCTTGCTACATGGGTCGTGAGTGGGAACTATCTTTCCGTTTAGGTATGCGTCCTTGGATTGCTGTTGCATACTCCGCTCCTGTTGCAGCTGCTAGTGCAGTATTCCTAATCTACCCAATCGGACAAGGAAGCTTCTCCGACGGTATGCCTCTAGGTATCTCTGGTACTTTCAACTTCATGATCGTATTCCAAGCTGAGCACAACATCCTTATGCACCCATTCCATATGCTAGGTGTAGCTGGTGTTTTCGGCGGCTCTCTATTTAGCGCTATGCATGGTTCCTTGGTTACTTCCAGCTTAATCCGTGAAACTACTGAAAACGAATCTGTAAACTCTGGTTACAAATTTGGTCAAGAGTTTGAAACTTACAACATCGTTGCAGCTCACGGATATTTTGGTCGTCTAATCTTCCAATACGCTAGTTTCAACAACTCTCGTTCTCTACACTTCTTCCTAGCTGCTTGGCCTGTAGTATGCATCTGGTTTACTGCTCTAGGTATCAGCACTATGGCTTTCAACCTAAACGGTTTCAACTTCAACCAATCTGTAGTTGACAGCCAAGGTCGTGTAATCAACACTTGGGCTGACATCATCAACCGTGCTAACCTAGGTATGGAAGTTATGCACGAACGTAACGCTCACAACTTCCCTCTAGACTTGGCATAGTCCTTTTCTAGCTCATTCAATTGAAGCCAGACGCCCTATGGGCGTCTGGATTTCTAATCAAAGTATTCTATCCATTATAACTAAAATTAAAAAAATTATAGGCATCGGCTTCTACCTGTAGGTTCGGTTAGCAATGACCACGCTGGTATAAACCTTTAGGTTTCAATTCGAAGCACAAAAAGATAATCTTCGCTGGAGGGTTAGGAGCCTACGGAACGAAATTTAGTTTGTTTGCTAACAAATTCATTCTCTTCTCTTTTCACTTTAAAGAATCAATAGCCTATTGACATCAATTCTAAACCTTAGTAAAATATAATATAATATAATATGAATGTATACAAGCCCCCATCGTTTAGAGGCCTAGGACACCTCCCTTTCACGGAGGCGACGGGGATTCGAATTCCCCTGGGGGTAGAATCTCGTGCAGCTCAATATTGGCTGGTCGGCCAAAAAAGTACCAAGCATGGCAACATCAAAAAGATTTAGTAGACGGTAAGGACTTGTTCTGATCATTTTTCATCAAAGATGAAAAATCTGGAGCGAACTCTGTACATTATGCCTTTCATATTACGTTAACTGTGTACCTTCGTGCTATCGCACCGTTTAGAAATGGGTCTGACTGAGCTGAAGCTAACGCACCTTTTTTTTTGTTTTTATCACAAAACGTTTGGGATAAAAGTGCGTTAGCAAAAAAAGAAACTAAAAGGGTAAGGCGCGTTAGCTTCAGATCAGTCAGTTCATAACCGTTCACACGCTATTTTATTATGGAAAATTTTACGTGCTAACGCACCCTTTGTGAATCTATAGTGAAGGGTCGATGACCGAGTGGTTAATGGTAACGGACTGTAAATCCGTCGGCAATGCCTGCGCTGGTTCGAATCCAGCTCGGCCCAAGAAAAGTTTAGATAGAGAAGAGAAGTTTCCAGCCTAGAAAAGAAAATATTTTAAGTTAAGAATCAATTTATCTTTTCTTTCGATAAAATAAAATCTTATCCCATATCTCTCTTTCCCAGAGGTGCTAAGATACAGTGCTGTTGCACCTCTGATTCCGGCGAAACTGTTCTATGAAAAAAGAAACTGAACGTTAGAATGTTTTAAAAAATGTGCTTCGCACCTGTACTGTCACGCCATAGGCGAAACGTTACGAAGGGGGTAGATCTTTACAAAAGGGTCAACAATAAGTTTGCGATTCATATCAAAAGGACTTCACCTTTGGTACAAGAGAAAGAGCTTTGGTGGTAGGCTTCGGGATTTGGGGTATTTTTACGCGTTTTTACGAACTGGCAAATCTTCCTTGGAAGATTTGGAAAACCTGGCATGTAGGCGCGAAGAACACGGATCACCTGTTAGGTGCAAAGCAATTACAGTTTCAATTTTATTACCCAACCTTTTTTTAAAGCTTCACTAATAAGCTTTTACTATGAAAACCAATAAGACCCACCGCATACTGTAATCTAGTATCTAGTTCGCATACTTTTAATAGAAGATGAAAAAAAAGTTTCGTACTTTGTGATGATTTTCATTAGTGAGCTGCGTAAGACAAAGAAAATTTTTCCATGATTCTTTTTCTTCAGGGTTGAGTATGAGTAGATAGGTAAGCTGGAGAAATTTGTATAGGCATGAAGCTATGTATAAAAGAAATGCTCGCTTTTCGAAAGCAAAACATACGTTATCAAACATTTGATTTATGAGGCAGAGAAGACGATGGAAAACAAAAAAGGTACGACAGCACAGAAACACAAAAAAAGAAGTAGATACCGTCGGTCTATGCTGAAAGGGCTTTAGCTTCTACGTCCAACGTCACGCCTTTTGGTAGTTTTTTTAGAAATGTGTAGGATTGACACAAAATTTCTAACCATTTTATAATCTTTAATGTGCAGAAAGACTCGAAAAGAAGCCCTTTTAACTCAGTGGTAGAGTGTCGCCATGGTAAGGCGTAAGTCGTCGGTTCAAATCCGATAAAGGGCTCAAGCAAAAAAATTTAAATAAAACCTTATTTCTAATCTCCAAGTGAGCTGTCGCTTCTCATAGAAAAGGCTTTAGCTCATCACAGGAGACAAAATTTTTTTCTTTTGATGTCACCTGAAACAACTTCATTTTATTTAAAACAAACTGTAATCTTTTTATTATCGACAAATTCCTTAGTTAATGATCTATAAAATCATTATGATTTATAAGAATCAAAACTAAAAAAAGAAAGGATGCGCCCAATAGGAATCGAACCTATATTGGAGATTTAGAAGATCTCTGTCCTATCCGTTAGACGATGGACGCTTTTTAGCGCTGTGCGAGCTAACTTCGTACCTAGGTATCACACTGATGAGAACAAAGGCACCGATTGTAAACAACCCTAAGCGCGAAGCACAATAAGTCTTTCCAAATGCTGTACTCCGTGCCTGAGTACCTAGGATGAAAACATAGGAAAGGTCCGCAGCACCCCACGGTCAACCGGTTTCAGCTCGTACAGCACATAGGCACAAGATACAGAGAGAGAAAAAAGATTAATAGAAGAATAAATAACACATTTTTGATCTTTATAGCGGGTAGCGGGAATCGAACCCGCACCATTAGCTTGGAAGGCTATAAGTTATAGTCGATAGTTTTCTACTCTATTACAGCTATGCCTTATTTAGAGAATCTAACTATCTCTACTTCAGAACCGGACATGAAAGATTTCTTTCATCCAGCTCCTCTAGAAAATACAAAGCGACTACTTGGAGATATTTTCTAGCATCTACGTACGTTTTTGTGAGATGTCAAAGTATCACATTACATCTTAGATGATCCCTTTGAAAAAGAGGCTTTTGAGGTCCCGAAGGGAGCTTCATTGCCAGAGCGAAGTTGCGTTAGCACGCTTCGCGCCTATCTTTTCAATTACTTCGTTCCTCATCTCTGTCTTGAAATCTTTAGGGTGGTAAGATCACCGATCTTATTACTAGAAGTGAATCAAATTAGAGAACAATTCTGACTTAGTGACAAGACAAGTATCTGAAGAGATTCTTTTGAATCTATTCAAGAGTTTAGTAACGATGATTTTTATACCTTAATCTATTAACCATAGATTCTTTTATAAGAGGATTTCCTGAAGGTTCTCTTTGCGAATCTTTAGAGAAATCTTATTTCACTCTCGCTTTAAATTTGTAATATAAAGTCTTGTAGTTCCTTATTAAGGAGCGACAGCTGATTACTAACGATTACTTTTTAGAGATGATGTTTTACTATCACTTTTTTAGTCAAGGAGCATAGCCCTTTACAGAGAGGAAGTTATCAAATATATTTTGAAAGCTACTTGAACCTAAAACTAAGAAAATAGCTTACCGAATCACACTTCTACCACTAAACTATACCCGCTTACTTACATAATATCATAAAAGAAATTACACGTGCAAGAGAGCTTTGTAGTCTTTTTCACGTTTCACTGAACTCTGAGAAACGTAATAGTGAGTTGTACTTCGGGCCTGCTTTCTTTTCTTAGGCTGCTTATTTCAAGTGAACTTTTTTTCATATTGAAACAAGCCTGTAGGTTATTAGCATGTTAAGCAACTCTTGGATACCAAACACAATTCTATTTTGAAATTCTTCAATATGATCCGTGTGCTTCTCGCCTTATTTTTCGAACATCAATCTTAGTGTACACGTCAAATCTTTAGACTACGAGATATGTTACAAGTAGGGTACAATCCGTAACGGATCTGGCTAGGCGTCTTACGGATCATAAAGACACAGGTACTTGAACAGGTGCGATAACGTCTACAGAGCGTAACGAACACGCGTTTTCAAAAGAAAAATTGTGGGGGGGGTTAAGCAATGTCTTGTTCTAATAAGAATTCTTTTGTACTATTGTATTTGAATCATTTTGAATAATATATTGTTGATTGTTTTGCGCAAATCCGTGTGCTTCGCGCCTTTTGTTGGCACTACAAATTCATCAGAATTAATTTGTTTTTTCTTTTTTTTTATGAACACACAATTAGTAGAACAAACTAAACGTCCGGTATTCCCGTTTACTGCAATTGTAGGACAAGAAGAAATGAAGTTAGCACTTCTTTTAAATGTCATTGATCCTAAGATTGGAGGTGTTATGATTATGGGAGATCGAGGTACGGGTAAATCAACTACAGTACGAGCTCTTGTAGATTTGTTGCCAGAGATTGAAGTTGTTCTTGATGACCCGTTTAATTCAGATCCAAATGATCCTGAGCTTATGAGTGAGGAAGTTCGTGAAAGAATTCGAAGTCAAGAGAATATCCCTACAGGAAAAACGAAAATCTCTATGGTTGATTTACCTCTTGGAGCTACAGAAGATAGAGTATGTGGTACCATCGATATCGAAAAAGCTCTTACAGAAGGAGTAAAAGCTTTTGAACCTGGTTTATTGGCAAAAGCTAATCGAGGGATTTTATACGTTGATGAGGTGAATCTATTAGATGATCATTTAGTTGACGTTTTATTAGATGCAGCCGCTTCTGGTTGGAATACAGTGGAACGAGAAGGTATTTCAATATCGCACCCTGCTCGTTTTATTTTAATTGGTTCTGGTAATCCAGAAGAAGGAGAACTTCGTCCTCAACTTTTAGATAGATTTGGGATGCATGCACAAGTGGGAACTGTAAAAGATGCTGAATTACGTGTACAAATTGTAGAACAGAGAGCCAATTTTGATAAAGATCCTGTCTCTTTTAGAGATATGTATGACAAAGCTCAATCAAATCTTCGAGAACAAATTAAGCAAGCTAGAGAAAGATTACCGAATGTTCAAATAGATCATGATTTACGTGTAAATATATCTAAGATTTGTGCTGAATTAAATATAGATGGATTAAGAGGAGACATTGTAACAAATCGGGCATCAAAAGCATTAGCTGCTTTAGGAGGACGTCTTCAAGTTACTCCGAAAGATATTCTGACTGTAATACCATTATGTTTAAGACATCGACTTCGTAAAGATCCATTAGAATCTATTGATTCTGGTCTATTAGTAAAAGAAAAGTTTAGTCAAGTTTTTGGCTATATATCTAAATCTGCTTCTTAATTTGAGAGAAAACGCGCTTTCTATTGAAGCTTGAAAGTGAAAAATAGAACTGAATTTACGGTACTTCGTGCCTATTCTTTTTTTCTGTATCTATAGGCACGAAGTACAAGTGTAACAGGGCTTTTACTAAATTCGTTTCTTCTAGAAGAAACGAATTTCTTTCTACCGATGGGATCCGGTCTGTCAACGAACCTATCGTAACTTGTTTCCTAGATGCATCTTCTTTTCCCAAAGCCGGAGCAGCTAACGTATGTTGTACCTCGTGCCTCCCTCCGGCTTTGGGAGTTTCAAAAGAGAGAGCAGTGTTTTGATGCTTATAGCTACGGAAAAGAAAGGCAGTGGCATAAATCTGATAATAAAGAAAAGAAAGAAGGTCATAAGCAAGACCCCGAAACACATGTAGAAGACACAAGATTCCATAGAGCCTTCAATAATGCAGAAAGCTTAAACACGAAGTTTAAATTGTATTGTAGACGAGCTAATCCGTGTGCTTCGAGCCTACCCTCCCAAAAAAAAGGGATTAGTATACTTTTTTGATTTGACTTCAAAGGTATATCTATGGCATACTTTTGTATGTGAATACATTTTCACTAGGGGTTGTAGTTCAATTGGTTAGAGCGCCGCCCTGTCACGGCGGAAGTCGCGGGTTCGAATCCCGTCAATCCCGAACTTTAATATTTTAAAGAATTGACCGATGATGTACTTCGTGCCTTCTGGATTACGTGCCTTTCCTCAAGGCACGAAGCGTTTGAGATTCAATTCTTTCTTGTTTTTCTAATTTAGAGAAGGCGACTTCATTTGTAGGATATGCTCTACATTTTTGAATGGGAGACTTTAATCAGTCGCAAATGGAGCTATTTTATTCTCTTTTTTCATCATAATTTCTATATCTTGTCGATATAAGATTTCGTTTTTTATTAATATTTCATTTAGATTAACCATAACGTTTTTATTAAGAATAAAAAACTTTAATAAATACTGATAAATCTCTAAAAGAACTTCAAAAAGGAAAGATTCTTTATAAATTGAATGAGCATTATGTACCAATATTTTAGTTGATAAAATATCAAAAGTTCGAAAACTTTCATTAGGATCTGCTGTTAACCATCCTTGATGTAAATAGACTGGAAGTTGCATTTGGGATTGATCCAATTGCGCATTTAAGTTAATTAGATTTTGGTAAAAATGAAAGTCTGACCAATTGGATCCGTGAGAAAGAACTTGGTAATTTCCAAAATCTTTTTTGATCTCAGAGATCTTATTTAAATCGGTTTTATTCAAAGCAAAGTTTGACCAGAAAGATTGTTTTTTTATTCGTTTTCGATTTAACTTTTCAATTTGAAATTTGTTTCCATATGTAATATACAATTTTGTTAACAATTTTTGATTTATGAGAAGATCACGATCAAAAAATAAGATAGAGTATGAAGGCATTATAGTTTGTGGATTCCACAAAGGTCTAGACTCTCTAAAAAACAGTGAAAATTGGAATGGATTGTAATCCATTACATATTCAGATTCCCAAGGAAAACCTAAATTTTCCATATACATCGTATATAACATCTTATTGAATAACGAATCAATTTTTTGAAGTTTTTGCTGTTGTCGTTTAGTTTCTCTTCTTTCGTAAGGGATATTAAAATGGATTTCACTCTTTTCTAAAATTGGAGAAAAAATATTCTTTTTGCTTTTATCCAAAAAGAGTAATCTAGCTAGATTCTTTGTAGAATGTTCAATTCTACTAAACAAAAGTATCCAATTTAAGCTTAACCGCTTTACTTTAATACTCCAATTTATATAACTCGGCGCATAACTATCCAAAAATTCTAGATACGACGTAGCTCTTTTTATAAAATGAAAAGAGAATGTTTTAGAAATATCTTTTCGATCTTTTTTCTTTTTAGGCGCGAAGCTTGTGATATCTTGCATCGAAAATTCCACCAATAAAGCTTGTAAAATATTGGAAGCTATAGAAAAATCGTGTTTTAATTGACTAGTTAAAGCTAATGCCGCCGGTTTTTTGTCTTCAGTAAAGAGTTCTTTTGTAGATAAAATCCAAGCATCTCGAGCTGCAGAACCAGCTAAACAGCTTAAGATTTGAGTAAGAAGAACAAATTCTGTAGTTATTGCTTTTTTATTTGAAACCTCTAAATAGGTATTGGACAAATAATAAAATTTGGTTTTCCATAAATCTTGATATTTACTTAAAAGCATTATTGATTTGGGATACACCAATATAGCCTGAACAAGTGCTTTCCCTATTTTATATTGCAAATTTTCTTGTCTTATTGTTTTATATTTAACGCTCTGTGTGGAAGTTTGACGATAAAGAGCTAATCTTATCGTATTACTATCTATTGATGTAGTATTCTCTGTCGTTTTTATTAATAATGTCTCATTGACTAAGCTAGTAATATCTCGAAAAGTATAACCTAAAGTATTAGAGTTTAGTTCATAAAACGAACGATTCGAGCCTTTGATAGCAAACCCTTTAGTTTGTAATAGAAAAGAGAAAATACTTTGTCTTTGACTAAAAGATGGTGTTCTAAAATTAACAATTAAATCTAATCTTTGTCGAGAGACAAATTTAGGGTCCAATAGTCTTGGATATTCAGTAGAGCCTATAAAGGTAATCTTATTTTGTTTTTCAGGCACAAGATCGATGCTTAAAATTTTTAATAATGTTGCCATTAATAAGGAGACATCAAACTTTTGTGTATTTTTTTCTTGTAGTTGATTCTTTGTCTCAAAATCATGAAGATCTGAAATCCAAAATATAGAAGGAGCCAAAATCTTTGCTAAATGAAAAATGTTTTCTAACAAAAAACTTCTTTCTGATAATTGTTCTACCCATCTTTTTTGTTTTCTAATTTTAGTGTACTTACTGTCAGGTGTTGCATTTTTAATATCTTTTATTGATATGTGGATGACAGGTGCGGAGCAACTTGCTGCAATATTTTTTATTACAAAAGATTTTCCACTCTCCAATGAACCAATAAATAACCACCGTTTCATGTATGGAAGAGGTTCTAATAGAGGTGTGCATCCTTTTGATTTACAATTAAGAGAAACCAACGTATTTGAATTAGAAAGATTCGTGCTTCGCACCTCTTGTGCTAACGCACCATTGGAAAAGATCTTGTTGTAAAAAAATAAATCATTTAACCAATTCAAACTAAAGGACTTCGATGCATTGTTTTGAAAAAAAACAGAAATTCTACAATTCTTCTCATACCATTTTTGAAAAAAATGAAATCCATTGAAATATCCCTGTTCCTCACTTATGAAACCATCAATATTTTTTTTCTTTATATTCCAAAAATAGTATTTTGATTGAAGAGTTTTTTTAGTAATAAAAGAGTTACTAACCAAATTCTTATTTCTTCTAGATAAATCTAAAGTTGTAATGTAATTGAATCTATTGAAAACAAAAAAGATTTCATTATACATCTTATAAAATTTACTATAAATTGAAAAAATTCTTCCTCTAGACAAATATCCTGTTAATCTTAATTGTTGAGAAGGTGAATCAATACTATTATGAATTAAAACACTTAAAAAAGTTTTCCATGAAGGATTAGCCAAAGAACGAATATTTTCAAAGTCTAACCATAAATAGAGATAAATAAATCCAGTGAACATAGGAAACCAATGATAATAAACAATAGAACTGGTAAAAAACCAAGCAAAAAAGCTCCATGAACTATTATTCACTGATAAAAGTAGTTTAAGATTTCTCCATAAGGGTTGTTCATGTTGTGATGTATATATTCTTTCAACAAGTAATTTATTCCAACTCTGAAATTGAAAGAAAAAAATATTTGAAACTAAAGCCCATCTTCGATGGGATAACAAATATTTTTGATTGGCATAATCAAGTTTAGTAGAAAATCGATACAAGAGCACTTGTACATTATTTGTCAAATCTTCTACAAGTGATTGAATTTCAGTAAATATTCCCTGTTTACGAAATGACCACCATTGGGGTGTAAAAATCCAGCTGTTATACTTTTGAAAAAGGTTTAATTTAGTAGAATGAATAATATTTTGTAATCTTGTACGTTTTTTTTTTATTAATTGATAATCTTGTTGCAAAGAAGTCAATCTTGATTTTTGACCAAAATTAGAAAGGATATTTTTTTGTTTTTGATTCTTTTCTTCTGGCTCTAATATAGTTAGATCGGTCAACGGATTTTTAAGATCTAGTAAAGAAACTAAAGAACTAGGCGAGTAGTTGAAAAAATATTCATGAGGCACGTAGTCCGCTTTCTTTAAATAAAAGTCTAAATCATAAAGATCATAAAGAGGCTTTATCATTAAAAACTTTTGGTTATTTTGCTTCGTTATCAAATCGCCTTCGTCCGTTATTTGTGGAAAAGGCTTAAGGGTGGGCAGCATCTTTTTTTCTGCGTGTTGGATTAAAAAGAATCTTTCTGGGTTGATAAAAAGGTAATCATTATGAGAATGACAAGAAAAATTGTATAAAAGATTTATTTTTTGAGGCGCGTTAGCACAATACTCATTCTTTTGAAAAATAAATCTTTCCGAAAACCCCGAAGGTGCATATTGTTCAACTTTGAAAGAATTTTTATACGATTGAAAAACAGATTGGTTCGGATTGTTAAGAAAGAGAGAGTGTCCAATGTGCAGATCACGTGTTCTATTGAATAATGATTTTTCAAAATAGATTTGTCCTAAAGGGGTCCAAAGTCCGCTAGCCAAACGTTTTAAAGATTGAATCACAAATTGAAAATTCTGAAAGAAATGAAGATCTTCTTTTAATTTTGTATTCTTTTTAAGAAGCAAAATGCTTCGCGCCTCCGAAGGTGCAAAGCAATTCATCCATTGTTGAATCCATTGCTTTTTATTAATACTTGGTGCTAGGTTTGCAGCTTTATTGCTTCTTTGTGTGTACCAACTTGTTTCGCACTTCAAGAAAGATCTTTTGTTAAGTTGTTTATTTTGAAGTTCTAAAATATCAAAAAGAACAGAATTTTTCTGAGATAAGACTTTTAATGGGGCTAAGTTTCTTAAATAATTTAAATCTCTGGGTTGAATTAACGAAAAAAAAAAGCTATCAATCTTTTGTAAAAATTGTTGTTTAAAATAACTATTCTTTTTAAACAGAAATCCCGTGCAGTGTGGAGTCAATTTAAACAATTTGAAAGATTGCAGCTTTGAATTTTCATTCGCTATTTCCCTAAGATCTGTTTTCGCCGGACCTTGGCTTAGAATTTTGAATTCTTTTTTAGGGTTGAGGCGCGGAGCGTATTTTATTAAGTGATTCTTTTTTAATTTAATGTATGTCAATAACCAGTTTGATATTGTTATTGATTGTGGAGAAATATATTTTGTTTTTTCATCTGTAGTTTTGATATTATTCAATGCGCTTTGATTCAAAAGAGAGGATTTCTTATTATTGTACTTTGTACCTTCTTGTGCAACGCTTGTCGTTTTTGCTAGAATTGTAAGATTGTCGAAGTGAAAATTCGGTGCGAAGCGATCCGTGTACTTCGTGCCTTGTTTTTCAAAGAAAAATGAAGAATTTTGTTTTTGCAAGTCAAAACTTTTTCTTTTTTTTGATAAAAAATTGAAAATATGGTCTCTAAGGAATATCTTTCTTAAATTTTGAAGATAAAAATAATCTTTTCCATTTTGGTAATGAGCTGTCGATCCTATGCGGCTATCACCAGAGCCAGAAAGAAAGATCTTTTTATTATCCGGTAATAAAAATAATAAATAATCTTTATTATTTTGTAAGAGAATATTTTGATTTACAAAATAAATAATAACTGGAATACTTAAGAAAAGAAAAAATCTATATAAATAGATTGTTTTTTTTCTAACACTTTCAAAGATTTCTGATATTATGATGGATATAAAAAAAGGTATATTTAAAAAAAGTAAGATCGTATTACGACTATTTTTCACCTTATTAAAAAAGAAAAGGATGGAACTTTGAGTAAAGATATTAGTGATTTTTTGAAATGGAACGAGTTCATAGAAATAATTTCTTTTTAAAGAAAAGAAAAAGAATTTGCAATTGAAAATAAAATATTCAAGATAGTTCGTTAAATGATTTACACTGTTCAATACTTGTTTTTTATTGTTTACTAAAGTCCATTTTTTAGTAAAAGAAAACATAGATTGTAAAGATTTTTGATACTTTGACTTAAATTGATAAAATTCCATAAAATGATGTTAGTTAAATAAGTTTTTTATAAAATGATTGAATGAAAACTATTTTTATTTGATAATTTGACTTCAATGCTATCCATTTTGAAAACGAGTTGAAAGTTCTTTTCTTCAAGGCACGGAGTACACCATCATATTCTATAAGATGTTATTCTTCGGTTTTCACGAACTTTTTAGAAATATGGATTGGCAAAAGAAAGGACCCTTTGCTTTGTGCCTCTCTTCTCTCCTTGTTACGCATCTCCCTACGCGCTTGAAACGGGGATTAAAGAATACTCTTTTTCACTACCCACCTTTTTCTGTGCTTCGCACCTTAAATATTCTACTAAGGTGCGTTAGCACGATAAATAGAAATCATGAAGCACTGAGAAAACTTTCAATTGGATAGCGAGGGCGAACGACGGGACTCGAACCCGCGGATGACGGAATCACAATCCATTGCCTTAACCACTTGGCCACGTCCGCCCTAAAAGAATAAGTGAGCAAAGTAATATTACTCGAACTTTTATACAAAAGTCAAGAGAGACTTTCAATGGAATATCCTAACTTGTAAACCTAGGACTCTCATAAGCTAAACCTTTTTTAGGGTAGAGAGCACGAAACAGATCTTTTCTTTTTTGCATAAGCTATAGTTTATGCAAAAAAGAAAAGATCTGTCTTCTCCAGTGGTTTCTTTTTGTATTTTGTAATATAATAAGCTTGTATATTACAAAAGTTTTTTACTTCTTAAGTTGTCTAATTGATCCAGGATTCAACTTTGATTTACTAAAAATGGCAGAAATGTTATTATTTGAGGCTCTTCGTGAAGGTTTGCAAGAGGAGATGGATAGAGATCCCAAAGTATTGGTTATGGGCGAAGATGTAGGGCATTATGGGGGCTCTTACAAGGTTACTAAGGGATTTGCACAAAAATACGGTGATTGGAGATTATTGGATACACCTATTGCAGAAAATAGTTTTACGGGGATGGCTATAGGTGCTGCAATGACTGGTTTACGACCTGTAGTAGAAGGAATGAATATGGGTTTCTTACTTTTGGCCTTTAATCAAATTGCTAACAATGCTGGTATGTTGCATTACACTTCTGGAGCTAATTTTACAATACCTATCGTAATTCGTGGACCAGGGGGAGTCGGCAGACAATTAGGCGCAGAACACTCTCAAAGATTAGAATCTTACTTTCAATCTGTTCCAGGACTTCAATTGGTTGCTTGTTCTACACCTCTTAATGCTAAAGGACTAATGAAATCATCTATAAGATCTGAAAATCCAGTGATTTTGTTTGAACATGTTCTACTTTACAATCTGAAAGAAACTATTCCCGACAATGAATACTTAGTTTGTTTAGAAAAAGCAGAGATCGTTCGTCCTGGAAATGATGTTACTATTTTAACTTATTCACGTATGCGACATCATGTACTTCAAGCAACAAAAAGCTTGGTGTACAAAGGATATGATCCTGAAATTATAGATATTGTATCTTTAAAACCTGTAGATTTAGGAACAATTAGTATCTCTGTCAAAAAAACTAATAAAGTTTTAATTGTTGAAGAATGTATGCGAACTGGGGGTATTGGAGCATCACTAAGAGCTACTATTATGGAGCATTTATTTGATTATCTTGATGCTCCAATTATGTGTTTGTCCTCTCAAGATGTACCAACTCCTTATAGTGGGCCGTTAGAAGAATTAACTGTAATTCAACCTGCACAAATTGTTCAAGCAGTGGAACAACTTTGTCAAAAATAAGTATGAAATTTATCGAAGGTTCGAAGAAGTGATGTTCCTTACAATATAAGGGATGGAGGACCGAAGTGTGCTTCGCGCCTTTTTAGGCGCGAAGCTCTATTCTTTTACTCGAGAAGATTAAAAATATTTTCTATTCACTTTTTTTATCTATTTATACTCTTTTCCGTCTTTGTATAGAGTGTGTTCAAAGGAAAAATAATAAAAAAATTGTCCCGTGTGCTTCTAGCCTTGGCAATCTTATGCTCTCTCGCCTACCTATTTGTAAAAATACAATTATCTTTAAAGTCTGGAAAGAATGTACTTCGTGCCTGTGTTACTTACAGGAGGTACAAAAAATGAATTTTTTCTATTTTTAGGTGTTAAGCTGATATGGCGAGAATAGAAAATAGAATACCAAAAAGAAACAACAGTTTCGTTTTTAAGATTTTCGAGTAAAGGCACGCAGTACAGGTAAAAGTGCCTAGAATTCTGTACGAACTGATTGATCTGACTGAACTATCGCGCCTTGAAGAGATTGAATTTCTTAATGGCTAAAGTAAAACTAAAATGATAAGAAGTGAATCTCTATTTCAAATAGGCACAAAGTTGTTAAAAATTAAATCTTTTGAATAAACTTTTTGTAATATTGGAAAAAAATTGGTTCATTGATCCTAATTTTTCTTTTCTTTGAAGTTTGATTGTATAAACATACAAAAAAAAGAAAAAGGAAGGATAATACCAAAACAATTGTAAAAATCTAAACATTTAGTTTCACTCCTTTTTATCCTTGAGCTTTTAGTTTTTCAAAAACTCCAGCTCTCTGAAGTATATGACTAACAGTCTCAGTAGGTTGAGCACCATGGTGTAAAAGGGTTAAAATAGCTGGAACATTCAATTGGGTCTTGTCTTTTCTAGGATCATAGAACCCGACTTCTTTTAAAGCCTTTCCATCTCTGCGACATCTAACATCAATTGCTATAATTCTATAAGTAGGTTGTTGCTTTCTACCATATCTTTTTAAACGAAGCTTTACCATATGTATCCTTTTGATAAAAAATAATAATAAATTGTATAACTGGCTCATCTGTAATTACGTTTGTAGTAGTATACCTATATCTATATTTTTCAAAAAGTTTTTTTAGCACAAATTTGAGTTAGCATAGAAGATATCAAAAAAGATTGAAAAAGATCTTTCAATCTGTGGGCTTCTCGCCTTCGACGGAGTCGAAAGCCTTGAAACCAGTGACCAGTTCTTTTTCAGGGGAAAGCGGGAGTCACTTTTGTGTTCCCCCTTAGGTCCATCGTGTGCTTGCTTCTCCGGCTTCACCCTTTCTTTTCAAAAGCTTCGAACTGGAATTGTTAAATAGTTCGAAGCTTTTTGGTTTATAGACGATCAGTATACATCAAGCCAAAAAAAAAGAAACAGTTTGGAACAATCTTTGCTCGATCAAAAGAATAGATTATCAGTCTAGCTGTCTACTTAAGCATTGAAAGCTTCTTTTGCTGCATACATAACTTCTACTGTTATCTTACTCATACCATTTTGTCGAGCAAACTTTTCTGTATTTCTCTTAATCTTACCTCGTACAAAGCCTGGAATCTTATTCAATTCTGCTTGACTATCAGGATCCCATGTTAAATCACTATCAGTAGACAATGCTTTGGTAATAACTTCTTTAGTATCATGTCCTCCAAAGATCTCTAAAAGGTGATCTTCCATACCTAATGTAAAAGAATTATATACTAAATCAGCTATTTGATTGGTTCCTTCATAACCTAAAAAAGGTCGATACCCTAAAGGAAAATTTTGGATATGCACTGGCGCAGAAATTACCCCACAAGGAATATCTAGACGTTTTCCAATATGTCGTTCCATTTGACTTCCAAAGATAGCAGATGGTTCAACACGAGCAATCATATCACCGACTTCTGTATGATCATCGGTTATTAAAATTTCATCGCAAAAGCCCTGTACTTGATCTTTAAACCATTCAGCATCATGTTTACAATAAGTCCCAGCACAAACAACATAAACCCCCATCTCTCGCGCTAATATTTTTGTCATAGCAGCCGCATGTGTGGTATCGCCAAAAACAACAGCTTTTTTACCTGTTAAATTTTGACAATCAATAGAGCGTGAAAACCAAGCCGCTTGAGACACAAAACGTGTTTGTTGATCAATATAGTTTTCGTAATCCACAGGTTTTCCTAACAGAATAGGAGCCCATTGATTTATATGATGTTGAATTTCACGTATGCATTTTGCTGTATCCACAATTCCCATTGGAGTAGTTGCAACATAAGGCATACCAAACTCTTTTTCTAAATATAAAGCTGTCATTAAACCAACTTCACGATAAGGAACAAGATTTAACCAAGCTTTTGGTAAATTGCGCAAATTTTCCACAGAACCACCTTCAGGAATAACCTCATTTACTTTTATGCCTAAATCTTGCAAAAGTCGTTTTAACTCTCTACAATCATGTTGATTATGAAACCCTAAGGTAAACATACCTATGATATTAACAGACGGTACTTCAGTAATAGGTTGATTTAAATTGTCTTGGCGATGTGCCTTGTCCAAATAGTATCTTACTACTTGCTCCAAAGTACGATCTGCAGCTTGTAATTCATTGACGCGATAGTGATTAACATCAGCCAAAATTACATCAGATTGAGAGGTCATAGCTGCTCTCTCCACAAAATTCTGTAAATCTTCTTGCAATATACTCGAAGTACAGGTAGGTGTTAATACAATTAAATCAGGACGCTCTTCTTTATCTTTACGAGTAATGTTTTCAACGACTTTTTCTTGAGATCCACGCGCTAAAACATGACGATCTACAATACTAGCAGTTACCGGAGTAAAATCTCTTTCTCGTTCTAACATTGAACGCATTACATTAAAATAATCATCTCCTAATGGAGCATGCATAATTGCATGTACATTTTTAAAAGAACTGGCGACACGAAGAGTGCCAATATGAGCTGGTCCGGCATACATCCAATAAGCTATTTTCATGAATCGAAACCTCTTTTCTTCAATCAATTGTATAATATAATATCTGAATCCTATTTTACATAAAAAAAAAGAAGATTACCAGATTGAGTCCGTGCTATATCACTTTCACCACAATAACGAATTGCTATTTCAAGAGAGCTATCGCAAGCTTCGAACTTTTGTTCTCTCCTGGTCGCTCAAGGTCTTGTGTATCTTTTCTATCCTCCTAATGGGTCAGCTTGAAGAAGATATATATGTTCTAGTTGGTGATGATCACACGATTATCAGTCAGAGATCTCTCGATCCTCTCATCCAAAATCACATTGTCGATTGTGCTAACGCACCATACTTCAATGGATTCAAGTAGAGACCAACATGCTTGTCATCGTTTAGCCAATCCACGGCATCTGATAATCCTTGGAAGGTGGGAGTCTTCGTGACGTGAGCCTTCCCTTTATGACGTATAAGAGCGCCCTTGCGCAGGGCCTCACTGATGAATTCTAGGGTGAGGGGAGCAACAGAAGTTGTGCGCTCCTCTTCTGTTGGTGCATACTGTGGGGGTGTTCCAATAAAAATAAAATATGTGTGGCTTTCCAGCAAGTGCTCTGTGGAGAAAGTGATAGACGCGATAGCACAGGCACGAAACACTGGATACTAAGTCCTGAAAAGAGTCACCAAGGGACTCGGGTGGTAAGTATGAAGGATATCTTTTATGTGAGGAGCTTTTGCTCATCTCATCCAGCAATCTTGTTTGATTGCAACAAGTTTGTATGTAAAAAGCCTCAGCAGGTCCAAAAAACAGTTTCTCTTAGCCTGCTATCGGAGTCGAACCGATGACCATCGCATTACAAGTGCGACGCTCTGGCCTCTGAGCTAAGCAGGCTTTTGTATTTCATATTATTATAATCGATATTATTATATATCAAAGTGTAGGAGTATTGGGAATTGTAAATTTAATGACTCTTGATAGTTAAGTCCGAAGCGAGAAGAAAAGATATTTGATATTTATTATAGCAAGAGTCTTTGAAACTCTCTAGGCGCGAAGCTTTTATATTCTTTGTAAGTAAAAATAGGTGCGCAGCACGAAAAAAAGAATATCAATATGAACTCATATCTTTTTTCTTTTTAGATTCCAGATAAGATCTTGGAATCGAAGGCACGTAGTACAGTAAGCACTTGGAATACCAATAAAAAAGAGTACCGAAGAAGCAGTGAGATTTTTATAAAAAAACGGGTCCGTTTACGGATTGCGAGAGCAAAAGAGGCACGAAACACAGAAAAATATTCAAGTTCAATCGCATGGGAGTACAAAACAGGCATGAGTTGTGTAAAGCTTTCTTTTTTTTAGTTCTCATTGGAACTTGCGAAGATTGCATGAATTCATTATACTAATATTGTCAAAGTCAGTGTAGAATGGGGGGGGCATGGCGGAATCGGTAGACGCAACGGACTTAAATACTTTGAGCCCTGCTAGGGAAACTTAACAGGTGAAAGCTTTCAAATTCAGGGAAACCCAGCATGAAAGATCAAAAGGTAATCCTGAGCCAAATCCTAGAAATAACGTATTATTGGCTTCTAGGATAGGTGCAGAGACTCAATGGAAGCTATTCTAACGAGAGGCAGTTTAGACAATGAATTCTCTAAAGTCTAGAGATCTCTAGAGTACACATTATATTATTGTTTCTTCTATCTAGAAAAAATCATTCTTTCGATATCTCTTCTCGCTTTCGTTTTATCTCGATGGCTAGAAGACATTTCGGATGAACGAGAAGAGCATAACACAATGTTTGTTTTTAGAAATTCTTTTAAAAAACAAAAAGTAATATGACGAGAATAAAGAGAGAGTCCATCCTATAGATTGTCCCTTTTGAATAACAAAAATCTTGTTTGGGAGAATCACAATGAAAATTGTAATAGGACGAAAATCCGTCGATCCTTAAGATTGTGAGGGTTCAAGTCCCTCTGCCCCCATCTTGGTGCCGATGCTATCTTGTGATAAAAGGCTTCACGCCTGAATTGAATAGAGAGAGAATATAATATTTTATGACTCGTCAACGGACATGGCGATAAAGTGACAGGTCCGAAAGAAGTTGCACCGTTACACATCCGACTTCCATGAAATAGAAAAGCATGACGGCTTCATGCTTTTAAGTTCAATGTTTTCGGCATCTCTTAATAGAATGATCCAATGGAATAAAAAGAGAGTAAAGCTAGAAAAAGGTATCACTAGACACAATATTTTGGTAGCTCCTATCAAATATCAAATAAGCTAACGCGGCTTATTTTTTTAATAAAAAAATAAGCCGCGTTAGCTTCTAAAGATCTAAAATGCTTCTGGAATCTTTTTATCTAATAGTTTATTTTTTGGAAACCCGTTTGAGGGAAACGGAAAAAACCATTGGATCAATTTTTAGTCCCTTTAGCACTAAAAAAGTATGCCATAATATAAATAGAAACCTGCCTTGAGTTCATTCTGTGTTATAGTTGTTCTAGTTATAAACTCTACAAAGAGGCCCAAAGAAAGCGAATTCAAGCCTCCCTCTTTTCTTATGGTATCTGCCAGGAATTTAAGGCTTGTAGCGCCGTAGATTCGGAGGGTGAAGATTGTGTGCTTCTCGCCTTTTTCAGTTGACTCAGTATTATGGGTAAGTGTTTCTTTTTGCCTCGTATGAAAAGGGGAGAATCTCAATGACTATTCGTTCACCAGAACCAGAAGTCAAGATTGTGGTAGATAATGACCCAGTCAAGACCTCTTTTGAAAAATGGGCTAAGCCAGGTCATTTTTCCCGTGCTTTAGCTAAAGGTCCTAGCACAACTACATGGATTTGGGATCTTCATGCTGATGCTCATGATTTTGATAGCCATACCAGTGACTTAGAAGAAATTTCTCGTAAAGTGTTTAGTGCTCACTTTGGTCAACTAGCTGTTATCTTTATTTGGATCAGTGGCATGTACTTTCATGGTGCACGCTTTTCCAATTATGAAGCATGGTTAAGTGATCCAATTAATATTAAACCTAGTGCACAAGTTGTTTGGCCAATTGTAGGTCAAGAAATTCTTAACGGTGACGTTGGTGGAGGATTTCAAGGGATTCAAATAACTTCTGGATTCTTTCAAATCTGGCGATCTTCCGGCATTACTACTGAATTGCAACTATATTCTACTGCAATTGGTGGTTTGGTTATGGCAGCTTTGATGCTTTTTGCTGGTTGGTTCCACTATCACAAAGCAGCACCGAAGTTAGCTTGGTTCCAAAATGTAGAATCCATGCTGAATCACCATCTAGCTGGATTGCTTGGTTTAGGATCCTTAAGTTGGGCTGGACATCAGGTTCATGTATCTTTACCTATCAATCAACTTTTAGATGCAGGGGTTGATGCTAAAGAAATTCCTTTACCTCATGAATTCATACTAAATAGAGATTTACTAGCTCAGTTGTATCCAAGTTTTGATAAGGGTTTAACTCCTTTCTTTACACTGAATTGGGCAGATTATGCCGATTTTCTAACTTTCCGTGGTGGATTAAACCCAGTCACTGGAGGTCTTTGGTTAACTGATACTATTCACCATCATTTAGCAATTGCTGTATTGTTCCTAGTTGCTGGGCATATGTACAGAACCAATTGGGGTATTGGTCATAGTATGAAAGAGATTCTAGAAGCTCATAAAGGTCCTTTAACTGGGGAAGGGCACAAGGGGTTATATGAAATATTCACTACATCTTGGCATGCTCAATTAGCTTTAAACTTGGCTACTTTGGGTTCTTTGACCATTATTGTAGCTCATCACATGTACTCAATGCCTCCTTATCCTTATTTGGCAACAGATTATGGAACTCAGCTTTCTCTATTTACTCATCATAATTGGATTGGTGGATTTTGTATTGTAGGAGCTGGTGCTCATGCTGCTATTTATTTAGTCAGAGATTATGATCCCACCACTCAATACAATAACTTATTAGACCGTGTGCTACGTCATAGAGATGCAATCATTTCTCATTTGAATTGGGTTTGTATTTTCCTAGGTTTTCATAGCTTTGGTTTATATATTCACAACGATACAATGAGCGCATTGGGTCGTCCTCAAGATATGTTCTCTGATACAGCAATTCAACTTCAACCTGTATTTGCTCAATGGGTACAAAACACTCATGCAGCTGCGCCTGGTTTTACAGCACCTAATGCTGCTGCAGCTACTAGTATCACTTGGGGAGGTAGTGAATTGGTTGCAGTTGGTGGAAAAGTAGCTATGTCTCCTATTCCATTAGGAACAGCTGATTTCCTAGTGCATCACATTCATGCTTTTACAATTCACGTTACAGTTTTGATTCTATTGAAAGGTGTTTTGTTTGCACGTAGCTCTCGATTGATCCCTGATAAAGCTAATTTAGGGTTCCGTTTCCCTTGTGATGGTCCAGGTCGCGGTGGTACTTGTCAAGTCTCTGCATGGGACCATGTGTTCTTAGGTTTGTTTTGGATGTACAACTCCATTTCCGTAGTAATCTTCCATTTTAGTTGGAAAATGCAATCCGATGTTTGGGGAACTGTCACTCAGAATGGTGTATCTCATATTACTGGAGGCAACTTTGCTCAAGGTGCAACAACTATCAATGGATGGTTACGTGATTTCCTTTGGGCACAAGCATCTCAAGTAATTCAATCTTATGGGTCTGCTCTTTCTGCATATGGTTTAGTCTTCTTGGGCGCACACTTCGTTTGGGCATTTAGTTTGATGTTCTTATTTAGTGGACGCGGTTATTGGCAGGAATTGATTGAATCTATTGTATGGGCTCATAACAAACTAAAAGTTGCTCCTGCTATCCAGCCTCGAGCTCTTAGCATTATTCAAGGGCGTGCTGTAGGAGTGGCTCATTACCTTCTAGGCGGAATTGCTACAACATGGGCATTCTTCTTGGCAAGAATTATTTCAGTAGGCTAATGGAGGCGCGAAGCGAACATTATGGCATCAAGATTTCCAAAATTCAGCCAAGGTTTGGCTCAAGACCCAACCACTCGCCGTATTTGGTTCGGTATTGCTACGGCACATGACTTTGAAAGTCATGATGATATAACTGAAGAAAAGCTATATCAAAAGATTTTTGCTTCTCATTTTGGTCAACTAGCTATTATTTTCTTGTGGACATCTGGAAATTTATTTCATGTAGCTTGGCAAGGAAACTTTGAAGCATGGTCTCAAGACCCACTTCATGTTCGTCCAATTGCACATGCAATCTGGGACCCTCATTTTGGTCAACCAGCAGTAGAAGCATATACAAGAGGGGGTGCTTCTGGGCCAGTGAATATTGCTTATTCTGGTGTTTATCAATGGTGGTACACAATTGGTTTACGCACAAATCAAGATCTTTATACAGGATCACTTTTTCTACTAGGACTGGCAGCTGTTGCTTTAGTAGCTGGCTGGTTACATTTACAACCAAAGTGGAAACCTAGCGTATCTTGGTTCAAAAATGCTGAATCTCGTTTAAACCACCACTTATCTGGTTTGTTTGGAGTCAGCTCTTTGGCATGGACTGGTCACTTGATTCACGTGGCTATTCCTGAAGCTAGAGGACAACACGTACGATGGGACAACTTCTTGAGTGTGGCTCCTCATCCACAAGGATTAGCTCCTTTCTTTGCTGGTCAATGGGGGGTATATGCACAAGATCCAGATTCAAGCAACCATTTGTTTGGTACAGCTCAAGGATCTGGAACTGCAATCTTAACCTTTTTAGGAGGATTTCATCCACAAACTCAAAGTTTGTGGTTAACTGATATTGCTCACCATCATCTAGCTATTGCAGTTTTATTCATTGTTGCTGGACATATGTATCGTACAAATTTTGGTATCGGTCACAGTATGAAAGAGATTCTTGAAGCTCACGTACCTCCAGGTGGTGGTTTAGGTCGTGGACATCAAGGCTTGTATGATACAGTAAACAATTCTTTACATTTCCAATTAGGGCTTGCATTGGCAAGTGTAGGTGTTATTACTTCTTTAGTTGCACAACATATCTATTCTTTGCCTCCTTATGCTTTCCTAGCTCAAGACTTTACTACTCAAGCTGCTCTTTATACGCACCATCAATATATTGCTGGGTTTATTATGACAGGAGCTTTTGCTCATGGAGCAATCTTCTTCATTAGAGATTATAATCCAGAACAAAACAAAGGAAATGTTTTAGCTAGAATGTTAGAACATAAAGAAGCTATTATTTCTCATTTGAGCTGGGCTAGTTTATTCTTAGGTTTTCATACTTTAGGCCTATATGTCCATAACGATGTTATGTTAGCCTTTGGAACTCCAGAGAAGCAAATCTTAATTGAACCTGTATTTGCTCAATGGATTCAATCCTCTCATGGGAAAACGTTGTACGGCTTTGATGTTTTACTTTCCTCTAGCTCCAGCATAGCTTTAAGTGCCGGGAAAAGTCTTTGGTTACCAGGTTGGTTGGATGCTATTAATAATAATAGTAATTCTTTATTCTTAACAATTGGTCCAGGTGACTTCTTGGTGCACCACGCTATTGCTTTAGGTCTACACACTACAACATTAATTCTTGTAAAAGGTGCTTTAGATGCGCGTGGGTCTAAATTGATGCCGGATAAGAAAGAATTTGGGTTCAGTTTCCCTTGTGATGGGCCAGGTCGTGGTGGTACTTGCGATATCTCTGCTTATGATGCTTTCTACTTAGCAGTCTTCTGGATGTTAAATACAATTGGATGGGTAACTTTCTATTGGCATTGGAAACATCTTGGTTTGTGGCAAGGCAACGTGGCTCAATTTAATGAATCATCTACTTATTTAATGGGATGGTTAAGAGATTACTTATGGTTGAATTCTTCTCAGTTAATTAATGGATATAATCCATTTGGGATGAACAGCTTGTCTGTTTGGGCTTGGATGTTCTTATTCGGACACCTTGTTTGGGCAACTGGATTCATGTTCTTGATCTCTTGGCGTGGTTATTGGCAAGAATTGATCGAAACTTTAGCTTGGGCACATGAACGTACTCCATTAGCGAATCTAGTACGCTGGAAAGATAAACCTGTTGCTTTATCTATTGTTCAAGCACGACTAGTAGGGTTAGCTCACTTCTCTGTAGGTTACATATTTACTTATGCAGCTTTCTTAATTGCATCTACTTCTGGTAAATTTGGGTAATCCACTATCTCTTGATCCGTAAACGGATCTCCGATCTGTCGCTCCTACGATCTTTATGTCGATGGCTATCAAACGCCATCGACATAAAATGAGAGGAGTGACAGATCAATTCTTTATCCTTGAAGCGTCCTGAAACCAGTGCCCGGTCCTCTCATTTTAGAAGGTGCGAAGCAAGGTGCAAGTCAAAAAAAATTGAGCCCGTAACCTGACTGTAGAGGCGCGAAGCATACCTTTTCGTCATTATAACTAAAAAAAATTCCGATTCTATTCAAAATATTGTTAATAATTTTTAATTTTTATGGCAAAGAAAAGTATGATTGAACGAGACAAAAAACGAAAAGTGTTATCAGAAAAATATTCTGATCAACGCAAACAATTGAAAGAACAAATTCATCAAAGTTTATCATTAGATGAAAAAGCTCAGTTACATAGAAAGTTACAATCTTTACCTCGTAATAGCGCTCCTACTAGAATAACTCGTCGTTGTTTTGTGACAGGGCGACCTAAAGCGGTTTATCGTGATTTTGGTTTGTCAAGACATGTATTACGTGAAATGGCGCATGCTTGTTTATTACCAGGTGTAACAAAATCTAGTTGGTAAGAATGGGTTATAAGACTTTTCTATTCAACGAAGAAGAAATTAATAATTTTTTTTCTTTTTTAGTCTTTGCTTGTCCCATTTTTTTATTCAGTTCCATCTTTAATGACTCTCTTCTCCCGAATAGTTGAAAGAGGTTTTTGTTGTTTGACCATTGTATCTTGTTGGTTGTAGGGATGAGTACACAATGGATTCGAATCTCCCCAAAAGGGGAGACGCTTTTGTTGCACAAACGGAACTTTGGCTACTTCCCTAATGTAATGCACATTTTTTTGTTTAGTACGAGACGGGACTTTGTGCCTTCGACGTTGTAGCCATATCCGCGCGAGAGCGCGTTGACAACGATTCTAACGTGTACGAATGCGTAAACGCACCTTTGGCAAAAATTACAAACACAAAATACAGAAGATTTGTAAGACAAGAGTATTCAAGGCAGTACAGAAGCTAATATGTGTTTTCCTATAGAATTTTTACACTTAAAGACAAAAAAAGTGGCTGTACTACGTTCCTTGCACAAATTGTTCATGAAATAACATTTTACGAGACGCTCAATCCAGCACAATAAATAAATACACAAAATAGATATTTAAAAATAAAAGATGGCTAACGCGGCTTAACATAAAGAATAGCTTGATCCTTCAATGAATTCTCTCTTACATACAGAACAAAGGCGCGAAGCACCACTTTTTTTGAGAGGTGCATGATAGGCATAGGTTGTAACTTAAGCACATTGTTGACAAACTCTTTGTATCCTACTGCGCACACTATTTATTTATAAGCCTGATAACTTTTATAATCGAAAAAAGGAAACAGACCCAATTCTTTGAGAACAGAAGGCGCGTAGCTTTTCGGTATCATACAACAGACTTGCGAATCTGTGCTATCGCGCTATTTTTTCAAAGAGATATGAGATATCGTCCAATGGGATCTTCTGTTAGTGTATGCTAACAATTGTGATACATGACTTCTCAAAAGCTGATTTGGTACCTTCTATTTCCCTCCTCTCTCGTCTTCGTCTTTGTATCCTGCTTCATTCGCGTCAGAAGTACAGATGTTTGTAAAAAAATCTATTTGTACCGATTCGTGCCTTCGACTTCGCTGGAAATTTTATTCATATCAAATAAATAATAAATTGTCTAGTAGTCGCGAATTGATATAAAATCTTCTACATGGTATCATAAAGTAGATATTTAACATTGATCTTTGAGTCACTCTTTGAGTGTCAAAGAGACATCACGAGTTACTAAATCCCTAAATCTTTCTGCTTTTGGGTAAATAAGAGTGCTTAAGCTTTGTAATAAAAGAGCTGCGTGCCTCTTTAGTCATAATTGAAGGAGAAATGTATGAACCCTGTGATCTCTGCTGCTTCTGTAATTGCTGCTGGTTTGGCTGTAGGTTTAGCTTCTATTGGTCCTGGTATTGGACAAGGAACTGCTGCTGGACAAGCTGTAGAAGGTATTGCAAGACAACCTGAAGCTGAAGGGAAAATTCGAGGCACTCTGTTGCTTAGTTTGGCTTTCATGGAAGCTTTAACTATTTATGGACTAGTAGTAGCTCTAGCTCTATTATTCGCAAACCCTTTTATTTAATTTAGTGTCAAGAGTCCCATCAAGGTCTTTCTCATAATCGCAATTGATGCTTCGCGCCTTTGATTCTTATCAAGTTTTTTCTGACTTGGTAAAAATCTATACTGTAGAAGAAAAAAACTCTCTTCCGTTTCCTGCTCCGATCTGATTTTGTACCTGGGTCCCGAGAAAGGGGCCCTAGAATCTATCCAAAGCAGACCTTTGGCATCAAGTAGGTCTTAGGATTTCAGGTATTCAAGAAACTAAAGAATCGTATTCTTTTCTTTCTTTGAAGGATCTTAGGGCTTTTTAAAAAAACCAATAGGCACGCATTGAGGATCAAAAATTAGGCACGAAGTACAGCAGAAACAGATTTTTTCTTTTTACACAAAAGGCACGTAGTACATTTTTCTACTAGTTACTTAAACAAAAAAATAAATTTTTTTGATCACACTGGCTTAAAGCTTGAAACTGATTAGTCTTTGGACTAAAAATTTAATTCCTCATTGTGAAGCCCGAACCTCCGGTAAGGCGCGTATCTTTTTGTTCATTTTTTGAATTTTTCTACAAGTAAGATTATGCATAAAAACGAATTTATTGGAGAAAAGGAGTATGAATAGCGAAACTTACTGGATTATTTTCCCAAATAATTGGGATCTAGCAGAGAGTTTTGGCTTTAACACCAATATCTTAGAAACTAATTTAATTAATTTAGCTGTCGTTATTGGGGTTTTAGTTTATTTTGGTAAGGGAGTGTGTGCGGGATGAATTTTTGAATTAGCTTATTGGTTACCAAACCAATTACACTCTGACTACTAAGTGTATAATCTTTACGAATAACTTTTAAAAAGCGATTTTTAAGAGGACAATAGCATTTCGTAAAAAAGAAGACTGATATATGGATCTTTTTAGAAAAGTTATCTATCAGGTTAAGGCTATTTTGCTTGAAGTCTAATAAGTTATAGAGTTTCCTCAGCTCAAAGGGTTGATCTGTGACTAGATGAACCTTTTTGGAGATCTTTTTGGTACATAACACTCGTACTGAATTTCTATTGTCATTTTTTACAAATGAAAAAGTCAGGCTCTCCTATAACATAACTAATCAAACAAGTTGTGTTTGATTAGTATGACTAGACAACCTAAAGATAATTCAGATTGATTCAAAAGAGCATCCGTGCTGATTAGACAAAAAAGTCTATATCATGAGAACTTTACAATGCATCTTCAAATAGGTGCAGAGAAGGCAGGATCAGTCAAAGTAGTTCAATGTTTCTAGAAGTCGTTAGAAGATTACCAGCGTACTCCGTACCTTTTTGTCAGTAAGTAGTGCGAAAATTTATTATAGACCGGTGCTTCTTCCATGTACATCGAATAAGCAATATTCTAAAAGTCTTTTCATCTAGGCGCGTATCGTACTGGAAAAGAAAGGTACAAAGTACATCCGCGTCCAATCTTTCAACTCTTTAGAAACATTTTTTCTTATTAACTGATCTGGAAAGCCGGATGAATCGAATAGATTCATGTCCGGTTTGGGGAGAGATAGTGAAACAATTAGCATGAACTAAGAATGACTATCTACTTTCATTAACTACAATCTTAAACAACCGAAAAGAAACTATTTTGAGTACAATTCGTGATGCTGAAGAACGATATCAAGAAGCAATTGATAAACTTAATCAAGCTCGTACTCAATTGGAACAAGCTAAGGCTAAAGCTGAAGAGATTCGTGTGAATGGTATATTGCAAATGGAAAGAGAAAAGCAAGAGCTAATAAAAGCTGCTGATGAAGATTCCAAGCGTCTCGAAGAGGCAAAGAATCTTACGATTCGTTTTGCCGAACAAAAAGCAATTGTTCAAATACGTCAACAGATTTCTCGATTAACAGTAAAACGAGCATTGGAAATTATCAATAGTCGTTTAAACCTTGATTTACATGCACGAATGATTGATTATCACATTGGCTTATTTAAGGCCATGAAAACTTCTACAAAATAGTTCTAGTTCAATGAGGTGTTATATTTTCTAGATTATCCACCACGTCCATGGTAAACATTCGACCTGATGAGATCAGCAGTATTATTCGTAAGCAAATCGAACAATACAATCAAGAAGTAAAAGTTGTTAATATCGGTACTGTTCTTCAGGTAGGGGATGGTATTGCTCGTATTTATGGCTTAGACAAAGTAATGGCAGGTGAGTTACTAGAATTTGAAGATGGAACAGTCGGTATTGCATTAAACCTTGAGTCTGATAATGTGGGCGCGGTACTTATGGGTGATGGGTTAAGTATCCAAGAAGGTAGTTCTGTTAAAGCAACTGGAAAGATCGCTCAAATTCCTGTAAGTGACGGATACTTAGGACGTGTTGTAAACGCCCTTGGTCGTCCGATTGATGGAAAGGGTGATATTCCATCTTCTGAGTATCGTTTGATCGAATCTCCAGCTCCTGGTATTATCTCCAGACGTTCTGTTTATGAACCAATGCAAACAGGTCTTATTGCTATTGATGCAATGATTCCGATTGGTCGTGGACAACGAGAATTGATTATTGGCGACCGCCAAACTGGCAAAACTGCTGTAGCAACTGATACAATTCTAAATCAAAAGGGACAAAATGTCGTTTGTGTCTATGTAGCTATTGGTCAAAAAGCTTCTTCCATTGCTCAAGTTTTAAATACTTTTGAAGAACGTGGAGCTATGGATTATACTATTATCGTAGCTGAGACTGCGGATTCACCTGCTACACTGCAATACTTAGCTCCTTATACTGGAGCTGCTATTGCTGAATATTTTATGTATAAAGGAAGACATACGTTAGTAATTTATGACGATTTGTCTAAGCAAGCTCAAGCTTATCGACAAATGTCCTTGCTTTTGAGACGTCCTCCTGGAAGAGAAGCTTATCCTGGAGATGTTTTCTATTTACATTCTCGTTTATTGGAGAGAGCTGCTAAACTAAGTTCGCAATTAGGTGAAGGAAGTATGACTGCTTTACCTATTGTAGAAACTCAAGCTGGGGATGTTTCTGCTTATATTCCAACAAATGTAATCTCTATTACAGACGGGCAGATTTTCTTATCGGCTGATTTGTTTAATGCTGGTATTCGTCCTGCTATTAATGTTGGTATCTCCGTATCTCGTGTAGGATCTGCAGCTCAGATTAAAGCAATGAAGCAAGTAGCAGGAAAATTAAAGCTAGAACTTGCACAGTTTGCAGAATTGGAAGCTTTTTCACAATTTGCTTCTGACCTAGATAAAGCTACTCAAAATCAATTAGCTCGTGGTCAACGTTTACGTGAATTGCTAAAACAAGCTCAAGCCGCACCTTTGTCTGTAGAAGAACAAGTAGCAACTATTTATACCGGAGTGAATGGTTACTTAGATGTTATTGAAGTATCTCAAGTAAGAAGATTTCTTACTGAATTACGTCAATATATTGTTACTAATAAACCTCAGTTTGTTGCAATTGTTCGCGAAAAGAAAGCGTTAACCGATGAGGCACAAGCTCTCTTAAAAGAAGCTATAAAAGAGCATACTGAAGCCTTCCTGTTACAAGAAGAATCTGTAGGTAGTCGTTCCTAAATAGTGATTCTCTAATAAAGATTTGGACACGATGTGTCACATTCCATCCTTAGGATGGAATGTGACGAACCTACTATAAAAACTGTAAAAGAAGATAAAATTTATGAAATCAATTTCAATCTTTTCATCAAATTTTGCTTCGCACCGATTGGTTCTCTTTCTTTTCTCCATGGCATACTAACCAAAAAGAAAGCGGTCCTTTATTTTTTTAATATCAGCTTAAAAAAAAATAGAACAGGACCGGGTACCGGTTAGCTGATCCAAAAGAGAAAGCGTCCTGAAACCAGTGCCCGGTCCTCATCACTCTCAGCTTTCAAAAACTTTGAAAGGCCCGTTTACGGATTGAAATCATAAGAGCTAATGTTTTTGAAAGTGCAGTGCTTTCTCTCGTCAGCTCAGTCAGCTCAGTCAGCTCCGGTAGCACTATCCAGGAGCGACAGCTCTTTTTCAAACACAAGCTGCCATTGGCAAACTATTCTATCTATCTTTCTATTCATTTGCCAATGGCAGCTTGATGTGTCTTGTACTAAGAGAGACTTGGAAGGATTAGTTTAGAGGATTCATAAAGAAAACAGGTTCTGTTTCACGATCGATTCCTTTTTCAAAACCAGCTGCAGCAGCACGTGCTCTACCAGCATGCCACAAGTGAGCTACAAAGAAGAAGAAACCTAATACGAAATGAGAAGTAGATAGCCAACTACGAGGAGATACATAGTTTACTGCATTAATTTCTGTAGCTACTCCACCTACGGAATTCAAAGAGCCTAAAGGAGCATGAGTCATATACTCCGCAGAACGTCTTTCTTGCCAAGGCTGAATATCTTTTTTCAATTTAGCTAGATCCAGACCGTTAGGTCCTCTTAAAGGTTCTAACCATGGAGCTCGAAGGTCCCAAAAACGCATAGTTTCACCACCAAAAATGATCTCTCCTGTAGGAGATCTCATAAGGTATTTACCCAAACCAGTAGGACCTTGTGCAGATCCAACATTAGCACCTAAACGTTGGTCTCTCACTAAGAATGTGAAAGCTTGAGCTTGAGATGCTTCAGGTCCAGTAGGACCATAAAATTCACTTGGGTATGCGGTATTATTAAACCATACAAAGCAGCAAGCAATGAAACCCATTACAGAGATAGCAGCTAGACTATAAGATAGATATGCTTCACCGGACCAAATGAAAGCACGGCGAGCCCAAGCAAAAGGCTTAGTAAGAATATGCCAAATACCTCCAAAGATACAGATAGTACCTAGCCAAACGTGGCCTCCGATAATATCTTCCATATTATCTACACTTACAATCCAACCCTCTCCACCAAAAGGTGACTTCAATAGATAGCCAAAAATAACACTAGGATCTAATGTTAAGTTTGTTATTTTTCTAACATCTCCACCACCAGGTGCCCAAGTATCATAAACACCACCGAACCATACAGCTTTAAACACTAATAAGAAAGCACCAAGCCCCAAGATAATCAAATGAATACCTAAAATAGTAGTCATTTTGTTCTTGTCTTTCCATACATAGCCAAAAAATGGAAAAGATTCTTCTAATGTTTCTGGTCCAATAAGTGCATGATATACACCCCCAAACCCTAATACTGCAGAAGAGATAAGGTGAAGCACTCCAGATACAAAGTATGGAAAAGTATCAACAACTTCTCCACCAGGACCAACCCCCCAACCTAAAGTTGCAAGGTGCGGTAAAAGGATTAAACCTTGCTCATACATAGGTTTCTCTGGTACAAAGTGAGCTACTTCAAATAAATTCATAGCTCCTGCCCAAAAAACGATTAATCCAGCATGAGCAACATGAGCACCTAATAATTTACCAGATAAATTAATTAGTCGAGCATTACCAGCCCACCAAGCGAAACCAGTAGTTTCTTGATCTCGACCACTAACAGCCAAATTTCCATTAAAGAGCGTTTCCACGTGGTAGAACCTCCTCAGGGAATACAAGGTTTTCATGAGGCTGATCTTGAGCCGCCATCCAAGCACGGATACCTTCATTTAGAAGAATATTCTTAGTGTAGAAAGTTTCGAATTCAGGATCTTCAGCTGCACGAATCTCTTGAGATACGAAGTCATATGCTCTTAAGTTTAAAGCAAGACCCACTACACCAATAGCACTCATCCACAATCCAGTCACTGGTACAAATAACATAAAGAAGTGTAGCCAGCGTT